ATTGGCTTATTAAGAGGAATAAGCCCTCGGCGATGATCCTATCAATCTATATCGAGATATGGGGCAGCACCCCAATTGAGCTCTGGAAATTGCATCCAAAAGGAGGACAATGTCTTTTTTTTTTATTCGAACTTTTCAGTACTTCAGATTGAAAAGTTCTCTCTTTTCCGGACTACTGAGTGTGAATTGCCATCTTATTTTTTGGCGATTTCTCATCAAAAAAAGAAGAAAATAAACAAAGACATGGAGCGTTAGCTACTCCTCACGTTCAAAGTGAGGCCCTTAAAGAAAAGGGATCTCCCCAAGTAGGATTTGAACCTACGACCAGTCAGTTAACAGCCGACCGCTCTACCACTGAGCTACTGAGGAACAATGGAGAATAATATTTCATATACGTTCAAGACTTTTGTTCTTTGAACTGACCTATGACTAGTGCATGAACCATTGAGAAACTTAATGCAATGGGTTCTTCGAGACTCTTAGAGTTTTGCATACACCCCACCTTAACTATATTCTATAGTTATATTATAGATATAAAAGGTCATTTTAGCAATCCCCTTCTCTTCCCCGGAAAGCCCCCAGACAAAGGGAGGGGTGGTATACCACCACCATGGTCTTCTTCACTGCCCCCCCCCCTGAGATACATATTGATCAATCAATATGGTGCTGCAAATCTGCCAGTTCGCTAAGTATGCTCCCTGTTGCCGAAGGGCAACAAGGAGCTCTCTACCCCTGCTTGCCTACTGCTTGTCCTAAAAGCTAACAGGTAATGGTTAGATAGTCTCAATTAACCTCCTTTACCTGTCTTTCCGAACTCTTCATTGAGTGAAACAAAGCGGGCATCGTAACACTTCGAACTACTATTTGATAATCAAATTCATTTCTTCTCAAACAGGAGAAGGTTCTTGGTCCTTTCATCTCTCTACCTGCTCCATGCCGTAGAGCCTCCGGATCATGGGCTGGTTGATAGGATACGTGGGATCTTATCCGATCTGCCCGGTATCTTTGGTAGATGAAGTAGTATAAAATGGCAAAGTGAGGGGAATTAATCTCATATCAGCGGTTGTATCTTCAACCGAAAGACAACCCCTATTTTTTTTGTCTTTCCTTTTTCAAAGATTTCAATTAATAGTAATCCTTTTTGTAATATTTTTCTCTCTATATCAGTTCCATGTAAATGAACTGATGAAATCAATGAATCCTCTTAATTCACAAATATCTGTTTCTTTACAATATCAATTCTCTTAAAGAATTGATCATCCCAGGGAATGATACACAAAGGATGGGACTTTGTTATGAACACAAAATTACCAAATCTGATAATGGATCAGTCAAAATATTTATATCCTTTCTTTTATTAGTTAATATGGATGGAACGGAAATCTTCATTGTTAGAATGGAAAATAATAGATTAATGTAGATATTAATACACAGAATAAAGACCCGAATATATAGGAAGATATACGTCCCCCCCCTAAATATCTCATTCCTTCGCCTACAAAGAGACCTAAAATACCTACTCCGTTTGGTATTCCATCAATTGCCCATTGATCAAATGATTTACTTAGTTCAGCTAATCCTCGTATACCTCTAGTCAAGATTATGTCATAATATATGTCTATATAAGCTCGATGATATGACCAATTATATATGACATTGAGCGATTGGTCCCAGATACTCTTCATCTGAGGATGTGTTCTATCCTGTACATCCTGTGGTAAGAAAGGAATAGGTCTATATAGAACATAGGCCATCAATATACCGAGAAATGCTATACCAACTGAGGGGATTGCATCTGTGAAAAATTCGGACCAATTCTCCGGATGGTTCTTATAGAAATGGTTCACCGATGGAGTCAACCATTGAGTTAATATATCATAACTAATTTCTCCTCGAAAAAAAGGAACTCCTATCAATCCAACGAACAGAGTAAATATTCCTAATACAACTAACGGGAATAGCATTGTATTGTCCGATTCTTTTGGGTATGCAAAATATCCTTTATTGAAGAAAGGATAAGGGGCAACCAAATTCCCCTTCTTTTTAGAGAATTGTCCCATCTTATCTGAAATTTTCAATGCTTCTTTGGAGAAGCAGTTCTTCGTTCCTGTAAATTGAGACGATATAGAATCCATTCTAGTTCTACTGAATGCGCTGGATTCCCCCACTCCCCACATAGAAGTGGAATAGCACATAATATGGTCGTTATATGAATTAACTAAATTTATACGGAAGTCCCCTTCAAAAGTAAGCAAATACATACGAAACATATAAAAGGCAGTTAATACTGCTGTGAACCAAGTTATTCCCCCGAGAATGGGGGAATATAACTTACTATCACTAAGAATTTGGTCTTTGGACCAAAAACAAGCAAAAGGTGGAATACCAGAAAGAGAAAGTGTCCCTAAAAGAAAAGTTATTCCTGTAATTGGCATGTATTTCCTCAAACCACCCATAAGAGCCATATTCTGACTTTTATCGGGACAATATCCAACAATGGGTTCCATGGAATGAATCACTGATCCAGATCCTAGGAACAATAATGCCTTAGAATAAGCATGTGTAATCAAATGGAACAGAGCAGCTCGATAAGAATCGATACCTAGAGCTAACATCATATAACCTAATTGAGACATAGTGGAATATGCCAAGCCTCTTTTAAGATCTTTTTGAGCAAGAGCCATAGTAGCTCCCAATAGAGCTGTTATTCCCCCTGTCCAACAGATGAGATTCATTATTAAAGGTATAGCTCTGAAAAGAGGAAACAATCGAGCTACAATAAAAATTCCTGCTGCTACCATAGTGGCGGCATGTATAAGAGCTGAAATAGGAGTAGGTCCTTCCATAGCATCAGGTAACCATACATGAAGTGGGAACTGTGCAGATTTGGCTACTGGGCCTAAAAATAAGAGAAAAGCACACGAAGTAACAAAGAACGAACTAACCCCATCATTGGTAATCAATTCGTTCAATTTTTCGGACAAATATTGAAATTCGAAACTACCTGTTACCCAATAAAAACCTAGTATTCCTAATAAGAGCCCGAAATCCCCTGCGCGGTTAGTTATAAACGCTTTTTGACAAGCATTAGCCGCACTGGGTCGCGTAAACCAGAAACCTATCAATAAATAAGAACACATTCCTACTAATTCCCAAAAAAGATAGATTTGTACTAGATTTGGACTAATAACTAGTCCCAGCATAGAAGCATTGAAAAAATTAAGATAAGCAAAAAATCTCACATATGCTTCATCATGAGACATATAATTATCACTGTAGATCATAACCATGGTTCCAACAGTAGTAATTAATACTAACATAATGGAAGTAAGTGGATCAATCAAATAGCCCAACTCCAAGGAAAAATTATTATTGATGATCCAGGACCAGAAATATCGATGGATGGGACCGCCGGTAATCTGTTGTAAGAACAGATTGAAAGAAAGAAACATAGCTGTGCTTAGCAGAAAAATGCTAATAAGAGCCCATGTACGACGAAGACTCTTAGTTGCTCCTGAGAAAAGTAAAGATCCTAATCCTATTGTCACAGAAACTGAAAGCGGAAGGAAAGGCACGATCCAAGCATATTTATATAGAAATTCCATAGGAAGATCAAATCATTATTAGAAATTTTTATATTACCCATTATTGGTTTCCAATCCACTAGATCCTAAAGAGAATCAAATAAATAGAAGAGGAAGAGGCTATCGAACCAAGAGGAACGATAGAATATGGATCCCATCCATTTCATATTCCTTTTACTTTTTTTTAACCTTTTTTCTGCAAATACCAGATTTGCACCGATCAATACTAATAAAATATTTCTCAGATGAACAACAAACAACTCTAGTTCCTAGTTTTCAGTCTGGGTATTCAGATATAGAGAGAGAGTTGTGTACAAGTACACCTACTCTTTTTTTTATGAATGATTTCTTATCATCTAGTTTTAGGAACTAAAGCACTAGAGATATTTTAGTTTCTTTTAAACTTCTTATACTGCAAATGAATAGTAGTATTTCTAATGAAGCTTAACAAAAATTAAACAAATTCGGGAGACTACTTTTATTATTCTATATCCCAGGATATTATTTGATGTAATTTGTTCAAATTACATATTTGCTTTCCATCCAAAACTTAATAATGAGTACATACGCAAGAATTGAAACCAAAAGTTAACAACTCCGAATTGGTTCTATTTTTTTATGTCCGCCACTCCACATCATAATTAGGATCATGATGATGGGCAGATTGAGAAAAAAAAAAAAAAACGAATCAATTAAGTGTTATCAATTTGTGTCATAGATCTACTACTAATCCGGGACATCCCCGCTTGAAAAATGCAAAAGTTAGGGGGATAATCTGATAGCTAAATACCTAAAACTCTTTCAAAGATGAAATGATCATTTATGAGATGCGTTCTGGAAGAACGACACGGCGCAAATACAAATCCAATTTTGGATTTGGTTTGTAGATTTCATCCATTTGTAAAAATGGATGGGAACAAATTCTGCAAAAGAAGGTGAATATTACATATTCAAAATTGAAATAATTAAACTGGGGAGTTGGAACTTTATTAAAGTTCCCTTCCTTCAGAAAGAACTATATTGTATTAAATACATAGATGTCCTTCACATCGAACTAGATAGATGAATTCAAACCATTATTCATTATGGCAGTTCCAAAGAAGCGTACTTCTAAATCCAGAAAAAAAATTCGTAGAAATATTTGGAAGGGAAAAGCATATCGGGCTGCAGTAAAAGCTTTTTCTTTAGCCGAGTCTATCTCGACCGGTCATTCAAAAAGTTTTTATTGCACGGCAAAGGATGAGCCCTCTGGATCACCCAAATAAAATTGAAATCCATCAATGAATTGGATGATTCGTAACACCAGCAAATATACTACACCCCCCTAGGACCCTGGAGAACAGCGATGGGAAACTGCTTTTTTGTCTCTTTGAGGTAGGGATACTTGGAAGGGCAGTCGGATGAAAGGGACACGGTCATAAATTAGTTCCACTACAGCCGTTCTCTCCGACCAATTTTGGACATGGGGGATTTCTCAACCATTCCTCCATCTACTTTCCCTTTCCCACTGGAAAAAGATTAGAGTGCATCATTCTTCCTGTTGCATTTCTGGTAGCTCTACCTTATGAAAATTTCATTTTATCTATTCCGAAAAGAAACTCGATCGAAACGTATTCTTATGAATAACTACATAACCTACGGAATCATCAGGTATTTCATCACAGAATCGCTCGTTTCTTTTGGACAACTCTGATAGTTGCATGAAGCGTTGCTCTGGTTATGATAAATCATTCGTAATTTATAGTCCCAGATCTCCCGATTCATCCTTTTTTCTTCTTCCTCAAAAATCATTTCGCTCTTGATCTTGATTAGGTCTGAAATGATCCATTCTTCCCTTTATGGTCGGATAACAAGGAGTGCTCAATTGTTTAAGATGACTCACAGCTATATTCTTTATAGCTCTACCGTGATGCGTAATGCCAAGACCATTTCAATTTAACTTTTTTGGCAGACATAGGGACATAATTCATAAGCAATGAATAATTCAACCCCTTTAAAATCTCAGTACCTCAAAAAAATGGAATTACTTAACCTGTGGTATTTCTTAACCTGTGATATTTCTTGCGATCATATGAAGAGGATTATTTGGATGTCTACCTCTCTATTTGCATCGCAATTTCTAAGGTCTAATTGCGCGGACAATCGATCGAAGAAGAATAAGAAAGATATCCGCAATTTCTCATAGTTTCTTCATTTTATTTAAAATGACCCGATATCTCTCTTTTTAAACCATTCCCAAAGAATGGTTATTATGGGAATAATAGAAAACCCTTTCCTTTCTCATTCTTTCATGTTGGAAATCTAGCTGCTCTGATTCCATGGAAATCATTTTGAGTTAGATATTGTTTAATCACGGAATTGAATGGGATTATTTATCCTCCTTCGGAGCAGCGGGATTTGAACCTGCGACCTCCATCACCCCAAGATGGCACGCTACCAAACTGCGCCATGCCCCGTTATAACGACTAACATCACATTGATTTGAATTAAAAAAAAAAAGAAATGGAAAAGACCAAAGTCTTTGAATCTATTGACAAATTAGCATATCTATCCTTATAATATTGAATACCAACCCAACAAGCCGCCATGGTGAAATTGGTAGACACGCTGCTCTTAGGAAGCAGTGCTAGAGCATCTCGGTTCGAATCCGAGTGGCGGCATTCTGGTAATAAGATACCACGAATTCAACCCCTTCCCTATAGACATAGATTACTATCATTATTTGATCTCTGTCTATTGTTTTATGACAGATCAATCAATTTGATCTTTATCTCATCGATCCTATTCAAAATAAAATTAAGAAATGGGTTTATTATTATGTTAATCACATTAAAACATATATCAGCTCATGTCTCTTTTTCTCTGATTTTTGTTGTTACTCTCATTTATTGGGTAACCTTAGTTTATCCAATTGAAGGATTAACTAGTTCGGGAGGAAAGGGCATGATAGTTACTTTTGTTTGTATAACCGGATTATTAGTTACTCGTTCGCTTTATTCGGGACATTTACCGTTAAGTAATCTGTATGAGTCATTCATGTTCCTTTCATGGAGTTCATCCTTTATTCATATAGTTTTAGAAGTACGGAGCCAGGATTCCCGGTGGTTAGGTGCAATCACCGCGCCATGTGCCATGTTAACCCACGGTTTTGCTACTTTAGGTCTTCCGGATAAAATGCAGCAATCTGCAATGTTAGTACCTGCTTTACAATCTCATTGGTCAATGATGCATGTAAGTATGATATTGCTCAGTTATGCAACTCTTTTATGTGGATCCCTATCATCAATAGCTTTTTTGGTCATTACGTCTGGAATAAATAGAAAAATTGTTCTTAGCGCGGGCAATTCCTTTTTACAGTCCTTCCTTACCAATAATAATTGGTATTTGTACGACCAAGAAAAAAATGATTTGCAAGACACTTTTTGTTTTTCATTCACAAATTCTCGTAAATGTCAATTGATGAGCCAATTAGATCAATGGAGTTATAGCGCCATTGGTCTAGGTTTTTCTCTTTTAACTATAGGTATTCTTTCTGGAGCAGTATGGGCCAATGAAGCATGGGGATCTTATTGGAGCTGGGATCCAAAAGAAACCTGGGCATTAATTACTTGGACCATATTTGCAATTTATCTACATACTAGAATCAATAGGGGTTGGCAAGGTGAGAAACCGGCAATTGTGGCTTCTCTAGGATTTTTTCTAGTTTGGATCTGTTATTTGGGGGGTTGACCTTTTAGGAATAGGTTTACACAGCTATGGATGGTTGATTTAGCATAGAACCATAAATGGATGGAATGAATTCCCACAGGATAGATTCAATACAGTTATTTATTTATTTATTTTTTATTGCTAAGTGAGATAAATAGTGAGTTCGTCCAAGTTATTTCAAGTAGTGATTCTACGATTCTAGAATAACTACTTGAAATAACTTGAACTTTCTATTCTATAGAAATAGAAATTATTTCTATTTAATTCTATTAATATCTCGTAAAGAAAAGAAGATATCTGGACCTACTAGATACCTGACAAATCCTCTGTAAGAAAAATTTGGCTATTCATAAAAAGATCGAGCTAAAATAGCTTCTACCTTATCATTGTATAAAAATAGAACTAGATCGGGGTAAATACCAATACCTATTATAGGTATAAATAAACATATCAAAATAAAAATTTCGCGTGGTCCAGAATCCGTGAAATAAGGGTTCGGGACATCCAAAACCTTATATCCGTAGAACATTCGGCGTAACATAGATAATAAATAAATGGGAGTTAATATCATTCCAATTGACGCTATTACAGTAATAATAATTCGAAAGATTGAAGAATATTTATTACTGCTAATTATTCCTAAAAATATCATAGATTCTGCTACAAAACCACTCATTCCTGGCAATGCGAGAGAGGCCATTGAAAAGCTACTGAACATAGTGAATATTTTAGGTATTGGTATAGCGATTCCTCCCATTTCGTCAAGGAAAAGAGTACGTATCCTATCGTAACTTGTTCCTACCAAGAAAAAAAGTGCAGCACCAATTAATCCATGAGAAATCATTTGCAAAATGGCTCCCTTGAGACCTGTATCTGTCATAGAACCAATTCCTAGAATTACAAAACCCATATGAGATATTGATGAATAGGCTATCCTCCTTTTCAAATTACGTTGACCCATAGAAGTTAGAGCTGCATAGACAATTTGAACCGCTCCTATTACTACCAACCACGGCGAAAATAGAGAATGAGCATGAGGTAGCAATTCCATATTGATTCGGATCAATCCATATCCCCCCATTTTCAATAGAACTCCGGCCAAAAGCATACATGTACTATAATGCGCTTCTCCATGAGTATCCGGTAACCAGGTATGTAAAGGTATAATTGGCAATTTTATGGCATAAGCGATAAAGAACCCTAAATAGAATACTATTTCGAGTGTTATTGGATAATATTTATTAGCCAATATTTCTAAATCGAATGTTGGTCCATCAGATCCATAGAGACCCATACTTAAAGCTCCTATTAAGATAAAAATAGAACCACCCGCAGTGTACAAAAGGAATTTTGTAGCCGAATATAAACGTCTTTTTCCCCCCCACATGGATAGAAGTAGGTAAACAGGAATTAGTTCCAACTCCCACATGAGAAAGAAAAGTAGAATATCTCGAGAAGCAAATAATCCTAATTGGCCACTGTACATTGCCAACATCAAGAAATGCAACAATCGCGGATTTCGAGTAACTGGCCAAGCAGCTAAAGTAGCTAAAGTAGTAACAAATCCCGTCAATGAAATAAGTCCAATGGAAAGTCCGTCAATTCCCAGTCTCCAATGAAAATGAATAAGATCTATCCAGTTAGAATCCTCTTCCAATTGGATTAATGAATTATCAAAATGGAAATGATAACGGAATGTATAGGTGATTAAAAGGAGCTCTAATAAGCAAATACCTAGAGTATACCATCGAATAATCTTATTCCCTCTATGGGGAAATAATGGGATTAAGAAACCCGCAGATATGGGCAAAATAACAATTATTGTTAACCAAGGTAAATTGCTCATAATGGAAAGCAAAGAGACTTTCGATATCAAAACCCATGCTCGAGATCTTGGGTCGAGTATGGGTTTTGATCAATGAAAGAAAAAAAGGAGAATTAAAAATTGGTATGGGATGGATCTAACCATTTTGGTTGTGCGTATAGATCAGTAAGCTAGACCCATACTGCGAGTTGTTTCATGCCATAAATAAACGCGTACACTTAAGAAATCCGTTGGACAAGCGGATTCACACCTCTTACAACCTACGCAGTCTTCTGTTCTTGGAGCAGAAGCAATTTGCTTAGCTTTACATCCTTCCCAAGGTATCATTTCCAATACATCCGTGGGACAAGCTCGTACACACTGGGTACAACCGATACATGTATCATAAATTTTGACTGAATGTGCCATTGGATCTAAGAACTCCCATTAGTTAGTATGTAAAAAGGTATCAATTTTATAAGATCTTCTAATTAATATATGGCCAATAACGAAACGATGGCCAATAACGAGATATTATGAATATCAAACAAATCAATAATTGTACTATCAGTGATATAATGGATATATTCAGATTCCATCTGTTCAATAGGACAAATAAATTTATATCAGTTTCATCTCTCCAGATTTAATCAAATCTGGCCCAATCGTGTTGGGCAGGTGATTATAATGAGTTCAATATGAATAATGTTCTTGATTGATCGTAATACTATATCAATCTTTATCACATACAGATAAGAGATATATCCAGATTTATCTCTTAGATAGATAGACCTATTATCTATTTGAATCGGGGTAGACAGACTGATTCAAAATCTGGAAATGGAATAGATTCTATTACCATTTTAACAAATTAAATTGATCAATACGAGTTGATTTTCTATTACGATATATTGCCAGAACAATAGCTAATCCAATAGCTGCTTCAGCGGCTGCAATAGCTATAACAAAGATCGAGAAAATGTCCCCCTTTACTTGCCTATTATCAAAAGAATCTGAAAATGTTACTAGATTTAAATTAACCGCATTCAGTATTAGCTCAAGACACATAAGTGCTCTAACCATGTTCCGACTTGTTACTAGCCCATAAATGCCAATAGATAATAAATAAGCACCTAAAATAAGCGCATGCTCGAGCATAATAGATTAACTCCTCATATCTCAGCCTCTTCAGATACAAACAAAAGTTTTATCAAGTTGGTTATTTTCCATTATCTCATGAATAAAAGGATTCCTCCATGATCTAGAAGATCAAAGATCCTACTTATCCTAATAACACGCACGAGAACATTCATTTGCAACTTTTTTTCAAACTGTGTCTTCTCGGCGAGCTATACTAATTGCTCCTATTAGAGCAACTAGAAGAATTATAGAAATAAGTTCGAATGGGAGGAAAAAATCAGTGGATAAATGAGCCCCAATACGTTGAACATTGTTTGTTAAGTCTCGTTCCAAAATTTGATCTGATTTTTTAGTCAGAGATATTCCGAACCATGATATGTTCAGGATAATAGTAATTAATGAACAAAAAAGACTCGTACAAACTATTGAAGTGATGCTATCTCCGATGGTCCAGGGGGGAGCAGAATTTAAATATTGATGGTTATTAATCAACATCACGGCGAATACAATCAAAATATTGACAGCTCCTATGTAGATCAGTATTTGTGCAGCAGCTACAAAATCCGCGTTCAATAGAATATACAATAGGGATATACAAACAAGAACTAGTCCCAATGAAAGGGCGGAATAAATTAGATTAGTAAGTAATACTACTCCTAGACCTCCTAATATGAGACCTAGTGTTAGAGGGGCCAAAATAATATCATATATCAGTTCAGGTCGATTCATTATGTGCACGATAAGTTCTAATATTATTCTTCACGATCCCATTCACTAAACAAAAAAAGTTACCTCATTTACCTATTTGGTATACTGGATATAAATATTTGTACTTCAGATATTTCATTCAATATGGGCACTGATTCATTTTTCTATTGGTCAATAATAGATTCCGATCAATCATACATGTTCCACTCTTAATGGAATTTTCAATAGGATTCTGAATTCCCGATTCATCCAAAAAAAGGTATCTGATTTATTCATCAGTCCCCTTTTATCGGAACTCAATCTGAATAATTGGTAGAAGTGATTGAATCAGAATATTTGTCCATAGTTCCTTCAGACAAATAAGTTGAACTGGGAATTGCTCGAATTGTTAAATCTTCAATCACCGATATTGGTAAACGTCCTAAAGCAATATGATCATAATTTAATTCATGACGATCATAGGTCGAAAGTTCATATTCTTCTGTCATTGACAGACAATTTGTGGGGCAATACTCAACACAATTCCCACAAAAGATGCAAATTCCAAAATCAATACTATAATTTTCCAATCGTTTTTTTCCAATATCTCTTCCGAATTTCCAATCAACAACGGGTAGATTGATCGGGCACACACGGACGCATACTTCACAAGCAATACATTTATCAAATTCAAAATGTATCCGTCCACGAAATCGTTCTGATGGGATCAATTTGTCATAGGGATATTGAATAGTAATAGGTAAACGATTCATGTGATATAAGGTAACCATAAAACCTTGACCAATGTATCTCGCAGCCTGTAGCGCTTGTTGACTATAATTTATAAAACCAGTCACCGTGGAGAACATGCGGCAAATCTCCTTAAATAATCATTTCCTAGAGAATTCTTTCTCTTCATAGACTTGATCTATCAATTTTAGATATTATTGCAGAACCTCTTCACGAAGAAGAAATATTTGGTCACAATAGAATAAGTTGGAAAGAAGCTGTGAGTAATAGATTGCCCAAAGCGATAGGTAAAAGGAATTTCCAACCAAGATCCAATAATTGATCCATTCTTATCCTAGGCAAGGTCCACCTTGCCGTGATAGAAAGAAATAAAAACAGATAAGCTTTAGCTAATAGAATAAGGATCCCCATCGTTATATTAAATACCTCGCTAATTCCAGAAATAGAATCCCATTCAAAATGTTCCAGAATTGGTATGAATGGAATTGAAAAGTTCCATCCGCCCAAGTAAAGAATTGTTACAAAGAATGAAGAAGCTAATAGATTTAAGTAAGAAGCGACGTAGAAGAAACCAAATTTAATACCCGAATATTCAGTTTGATAACCCGCTACCAATTCTTCTTCTGCTTCTGGTAGATCAAAGGGCAATCTCTCACATTCTGCTAAAGACGAGATGAAGAAAGCTAGAAACCCTATGGGTTGACGCCACAAATTCCATCCTAGAAAACCATATCTGGACTGTGCTTCAACTATGTCAATTGTACTTGAACTGTTGGATAATTCTAGTCGATGGGAACATCACGGTTCTCCTCTCTATTCCAAAACCGTACGTGAAACTTTTGCTTCATACGGCTTCTCAATGGCCATTGAAAAAATAAAAAGAACAATATGAAAAAAAAAAAAGCATCAGAATGTTCATAAAATGGACCAATGAGATTCTGTCTGCTTCAATATTAGGAGCTTTTGAACCTATCTCAACCTTCACTATTTTTTTGTGGGAGAGGGGGAACTGTGTAAAGGATTACTTCGTTCTGGATAGTCATTCTTTTTTCCAGTAGATAGAAACATACTCTAGATCGGGGTTCTGGGGAAGTACTGCTTGATCATCCCTACCAATGACAAGTCCTTATTGTCATCCCTTTTTGATGTAAACATCTCTGATCTGGAAAGAGGTTGATCTTTTTCACTAATCTTTTTTATATCTTGGTATTTCTCACCACCTACCTTTGCTCATTTTTGGCATGTATGATAGTAACTTCATACATTTTTTCTTTTGCCTCCCCGCTGTTGGGCCCCAATGACTAATATATGAACTGGGGTACACAGTTTTCACTGATTGTGCATGCTTTCACTCTTGTACATGGGGAATGGGACTCAATCATCTTACTGCGGATTCATAAACTGTTTGATCTCACCCATATGACCATCTAGTTTTTTGATCGGAATGAAAAATCCATATTCATCCCATTCACTTGTTTTTTCCTTCTTTCTTCTAGAAAGAGGGTAAAATCAAGCTCATATTCCAACGGATCACACGTAGAGATATAGATAACACACATAAAGCTAAAGGAATTTCGTAACTAATAGATTGAGCAGCGGCTCGGAGACCACCTAAAAAAGAATATTTATTATTTGATCCATATCCTGCTATAAGCAGCCCAAGGGGAGCAATACTTGAAATGGCAATCCAAAAAAAAACACCTATACTAAGATCAAGTAGAACGATGTGGCGGCCAAAGGGAATTACTATATAACTTAAAAAAATAGGTATGACCACTACAACTGGTCCAATACTAAATAACCAAAAATCTCCCCTAGATGGAAGAATATCTTCTTTCAGAAGTAGTTTGATCCCATCTGTCAAAGCTTGAATAATTCCCAAAGGACCAGCATATTCAGGTCCAATACGCTGTTGTATTCCCGCAGATATTTTTCTTTCGAGCCATACAAGAACTAATAATCCTATCGTAATTCCTAATAGAAGAGTAATAATGTCAATTAAAATCCATATAAGACTAGAGATTTCCTTTGAAAATCCCAATCGAGAAAAGAAATTGATTGCTTGTTCTTCGGGATCCACTATATTAATCACCATTTCAACGATCAACCTCTCCCATAATGATATCTATACTACCCAAAATCGTCATGATATCGGCCAATTTCATCTTTTTAACTAGTGCAGGAGGAATCTGCAAATTAATAAAACCAGGTGGGCGTATTTTCCATCTCCATGGAAAAATGCTATCATCTCCTATTAGAAAAATTCCTAATTCTCCTTTGGGAGCTTCTACTCTCACATAATGTTCTTGTTTTGATAACTCAAAAGTAGGGGAAGCTTTTTTACTAATAAATCGAGATTCAAAATCGTTCCATTGTGAATCTTTTCCCTTATTGAGACGTCGAGCCTCTAAATTCTCATAGGGTCCCCCCGGAATTACTTCTAGAGCCTGCCTAATGATTTTTAGAGATTCTTTCATTTCCCCGATTCGTACCAAATAACGAGCTAATGAATCTCCTTCTTTTTGCCATTGGATCTCCCAATCAAATTCATCGTAACATTCATAATGATCAACTTTACGAAGATCCCATTGGATTCCGGAAGCTCGTAGCATGGGTCCTGATAAACTCCAATCTATTGCTTCTTCTCTACCAATAATGCCTACTCCCTCAACTCGTTTCAAAAATATAGGATTGTGTGTAATAAGTCTTTCATATTCAGCCACTTTTGGTAAGAAATAAGTGCAAAAATCTAAGCATTTTTCTATCCAACCATAGGGTAAATCTACAGCTACTCCTCCGATACGGAAATAATTATGCATCATTCGCATACCCGTGGCAGCTTCAAATAAATCATATATCATTTCCCTCTCTCTGAAAATATAAAAGAAAGGAGTCTGTGCACCAATATCAGCCATGAAAGGTCCAAGCCATAACAAATGAGAAGCTATACGACTCAACTCTAGCATAATCACTCTGATATAGCTAGCCCTTTTAGGTACTTGAATATTTTCCAATCTCTCCGGTGCATTTACCGTTATTGCCTCTGTGAACATAGTAGCTAAATAATCCCATCGTGTTACATAGGGGAGATATTGGACAATTGTTCGGTTCTCAGCAATTTTCTCCATCCCTCTATGTAAATAACCTAATATAGGTTCACAGTCAATAACATCTTCACCATCCAAAGTAACAATAAGTCGAAGAACACCATGCATTGATGGATGATGAGGACCCATACTGACCATCATGGGGTCTTTCTCCGTAGCAAGCATGATCATAACTCTCCTCCGGTTTGTTTTATCAATTTATTAGAACAAAAGAATGACTTATTAGTCAGGAAATTTTATAAACCAAATTTTTAATTTAAAACTTCGTTCAAAATTAACGTGTTTTTAGTCCACGAATACCTAATTGACCGATTAAATCATCGTAACGAAGTCTATCTCTTTTGGACAGATAAACCAGAAGTCGCTTACGTTTACCCACAATTTTCCACAAACCTCTTTGTGATGAATAGTCTCTTCTGTGCAGTTGCAAATGCCGGGTAAGTCTTAGAATTCGATTGGTTAAATAACATACCTGAGATTCAACAGATCCTCTCTGTTCCTTAGTAACCAAAGATGAACGAATGGATAAATTATTTATCATAAAAACGAATTTCCTCCAAGTCAATTGAGATTTATTTATAGTCAGAAAAAAAGAATGAGATCCATTCATTTTTGTTCATGGTCTATATATTCTGATTCGTTCCGAAGGTTTCTATGAAAGATAGATTATTTCTATCTATCTCGTAGAAAGAAACAGGGTTTTTGTATTGGATCAATAGTGAAATACAAATAGATGGAATCTATTTGTATTTCATATGGATACAATTAAATAGATCGGTTCCAACATTTTATTTACTCATAAATCATTATCCAAAAATTCAGGAAAAAAAAAAAGAAATGAAGAAGTCTTCATAGATGAGGATGATCTATGAAAGGAAAAAAAGCAACGAAGAAATCTACCGCCAGTGTTTATTAAACAGTGGTCTCAAAGAAGTATTCGAAGATCTACTCGAATAATTTGCATACGAAGGCGTGGATTACACCTTAAAAACTTAAGTTTTATACACAGTTGAGCCAGTTCTCTATACAGTTGATAGACCCTATTTTTATCTTATTAGGCGAACGCAACTAAGAAAATACTATGAAAAATCTAGGGTTCCCCAAAGGGTGCCCAGTATTGGGTCTAACTATTGATCCAATTTAGACCCACGGGAAAAGATAATCTCATCTCTTCTGGCAAATAAAATATCCATCTGGATAAGGTTACACCATTGCCGTTGGGTAGACCTCAAACCCCATCGGATTAGGTACACCGATGTAACACCTAAACTACATTGAGCTAGCTACACTAAAGTGTCATTAGTGATTTTTACGAGATCCCCTCGTGGCTAACTCAAATTGTCACAATGATATGATATGTAATATCAAAATATATACATCATTATTCTTCAATTTACAACCTAGGTTTTTTTGATCTTGTTGTAAAGTAGAAGAACGTTCTACTTTACAACATTTTTCAGCTTTACAAGGAGGATCAGGATAGAAGAGGAGTTTTTTTGATTACAGAATACATCAGAAATAGGAGTTTTTTAATCAAAAATAATAGTTTTTTTATGTAATCTGTAATCAAAAATAGGATATTATCCCAACTATCCCAATGATCCATTTTGGGATACATACGTACTTTCAAAAAAGATTGACTCCTATTATGTCTATTCCACCAGAATCTATTCATGCAAATAAGATCCTCTACGCGATAACGAGGCCAAAGAAAACGTTTCATTTTTTGTGTTGTATCTATGCTAAGATGTGGGTCTTTTTCCATGAGTTCTTCGTCATTCTGTATGTGTTCTTTACTATTAGAAAATTCTGTACTTTCACCTAGATTGTTTTCCAGATTCAAGCGATTCAGAATTCGAAATTCTCTACGACGTCTTGGAAGCAAAATATCTTCGAAAATGAGGGAACTTGAAATTTTTTCATTCAGAATGCGCCGCACAGATCTGTCAGAAAGATCTACATATAGTCCTTCCCTAGATCTATTGTTTAATTTAAACACCCGAGTATCTTTACCTTTAAATACCACAGAGAGACAAACAAGAGGGTCCAACCACATATTGAACAACATTTGATCGACTAGGGATCGGTCGTCATAGCCCCCTAATAATGCCCAATAGCTAGGGCGATCATTGGTTGTAAAACAACCCGCTGCATACTCGTCTATCTGCTCTTGTTCTATTAGGTGTTGTTCTTGTTCTAGTATTTTCGGATACTCTTTTGAGTAAAATTTATGCAGAAATGTCACAACGTCAGTGGCGTCATTTCTGTTACAAATTTTCTGTAGTTGACGTATCACCCTTGTTGAAACTTCTTTTTGTTTCTTTTCATTAACTTTTTCATCTTCAATATTTGTAGCTTTATTATATTTAGATTCATCAGATTTAGATTTATCCGATTTAGATTTATCCGATTTTTTTTTCTTTTTTGAAAAAAGTATAAATTCCATTGTATTTAGGATATACTCATATTGAGGAAGAAACCACAATTCTTCCTTCACCGAGTCTACCCCACCTTTTCTACTAATAAATTCAGTGCTCATTTTAGCATCAACCCTATTATCCTTTGTCCATACATTTTTATTATTCCTTTTTTCCCATTCAGGTTTCAATTGAAACCTCACCTCATCGTATGCATTTTTCTCATTATCATCCCTTTTCTCTTCGTTACCCTGTTTTTCTGGTTGTTTTTTTATTGCTTTTTGCAGCTCCACAAACACGATTTGGAAAGCTTTACCTTTGTTCAGTTGTATCATAGGAAATTTTTTTAGCTCTGCTACTTCATTCATCAAATGGTTTAAATTTTTCCAAAGTGCAAGCTTCCAAAATTCCAATTCAGACATATCATGCCTTTTCGTACAAATACGACGGTAACCATCGATGGCCCTTGCGAGTTCTTCTTTATACTCTATCATCTCTTCTGTTAGAATATTCTTTTTTTCTACTTCATCCAAAGGAATAAAAACATCATTATCTTCTTTACGTAGATAATCTATTAGAGACACTGCAAAAGAAGCTTTCCACTCTCCTTTAATCTCACTTTTTGCTTCTTTTGGTCGTTTTAAATCCCCCTCCTCTCTTATCTTGTTAATCTCCTCTCTTATCAATTGGGTTTTAATTTCTGGAGTTGCTTCATTTTCTTCTGGAGTTACCCCAGTTTCTTCTGGAGTTTTTTCAGTCTCTGGAGTTGGTGGTTTTGTTTCGTCTTCTAGGAGCTTTTCAGAAATCCTAGAAGTTTCCACTCTCAAATAAAGAGAAACATCTGGTTTGAACCACGGTAATTTGATATCGGATTTCTCATAAGCTTTTTTGAGAAAATTCCCTGCGGGGGGGGCCAGCCGCTCTAAAGAAACATTTAGTCTATGTAAATGGCGTCTGATATTGTTTATATTATCGTGATTTTGCACTTGCTTCGCCTTCTCTTTACATAATTCGGAGTAATATGCGTTGAGATCGGATAAATATTGATCCATAGGCAAATACATTTGACAATACTCAATAAGGGGAGCAAGCTCGGAACGAATAATTTGAATTACCTGCGAAAGTTCTAGATTTTCTGCGAATATTGGAAAAAACCAATAGGGTTTTAAGAATCCGTAACCATCTAAAAATTCAATCAGCAGACTCTCATCCGTTTCACTTTTATTGGAATCCGTTTTACTTCCATTGGATTTTATATCCGTTTTACTTTCATTGGATTGATTCGTTTCACTTTCATCGTCACCTTGACCCTCTGTTTTATCCTCTTTTTTATCCTCTGCTTTATCCTCTGTTTTATCCTCTGTTTTATCCTCTGTTTTATCCTCTTTTTTATCCAATTCTGTTTTATCCTCTGTTTTATCCTCTGTTTTATCCTCTGTTTTATCCTCTGTTTTATCCTCTGTTTTATCCAATTCTGTTTTATCCTCTGTTTTATCCTCTGTTTTATCCTCTGTTTTAGCCCCTTTTTTAGCCGCCTCTTTTTTAGCCAATTCTATTTTAGCCCTTTTTTTAGCCGCCTCTTTTTTAGCCAATTCTATTTTAGCCCATTCTATTTTAGCCAATTTTAAATCACTTTTATCCAATGTCCAGATATTGGGCCCAATGCTCTTCCGAGTTTTTTTATTGGTATTAGGATGATCTGGTATATCTCGTACTACCATATCTTGTACCACGGGTCCGTGAATATCCTCCTTCTTGGGATTCAGATAATTATAGGCTAATAGATCATATCTGTAACGTTTATTCCATTTATGGAGCATTCCTAGAAAAGCTTCAAATTCGCTCTTACTCCTGCATTGGTTGTTTATTCTATTTTTCCGTTTCTGTGGTGCTATTCTAGACCATATCTGTGAGAATAGAGAAGCTTTTGGTTTTGCTACCTTGTACCCATAACAATATTTTAACCATTGTTTCCAATTATTTGCCCTTAAATCTTGTGGTTCTTTAGAATCCAATATTCCTTGTATATTTAATAATTCTTTAATATTCTTTTTGATTAAAGGAAATGATGTTCTGGATTCTAGTAAGTCCTTGGCATAGGATTTGTTCATTGCTCTTATTTGCCACATCTTGTGAAATACATAAGCTTGAGAAATTCTATCAGGACCAATTTTTAAATCTTTTATTTCCCCAGTAATAAAATTTGTATTTGAATCATTTGCTTGGGAAATTCCAATTCGATCGGGACCAGTTTTTAAATCTTGTATTTTTTCGGTAATTGAAATTTTACTTGAATTATTATTTATAATTGCTGCAATTTTATTCTTTAAGAGATTTAAAAATTCTAAAATTGAATCGATGAGATGAATAACACTTAGTTTGAGATGAATAACAATTAGTTTTCCTCTAAGAAAAAGCTTCTTGAAATAACGCAACTTCCTATTGATATGGAATCGAATGCTTTTCTTTCGGGCGGTTATTTCCTGAATTTTCTTTTCAACCAATTGATTTTTCGATCCGGATCCTATATCATAAGAATATTGATCAATTTTCTTCTTCAAATTGGTGTGAATCTCTAAGTTCAACAGATACTTTTCAGTAATCTGTTTGATCTCATCATTCCTTTCTTTTCCATTAACATTTAGTGGAGTTTCAATTAGAAATTGATCCTCAATTTTTGGCTTAGTCTTAATCTGTAATTGAGAAGGGATCCGATCATTCATTTCAATATTTTTTGTACTTCTATTATCTGGTCGAAGTTCGGATTTTTTCAACCACTTTATCCTTTCCGTCACTAGTCTTATCAATTCTTTGATACGTTCTCTCGAAAGCCGTATCAATTCTTTGATACGTCTTATTAATTCTTTGATAAGTTTTATCAAAAGCTGTATCCATTCTTTGATACGTTTTATCAATCTTCTGATTTTTATCTTTATTATCAAAAGTTTAATACGTTCTCTCAACCGTATTGTCAATTCTTTGACACGTATTATCAATGCTTTGATAACTTTTATCACTGGTCGTATCAATTCTTTGATACGTCTTATCAATTCTTGGATACGAGGTCCCCAGAATTTTCTAATAGGTCCCAAGAATTCTTCCGAAAGGACTTGGAACATATCCTCTTTTTTCTGGTTTTCAGTATCAACCGCGTCAGAAAAAGGTTTTTCAGTTAACACGATGGGATTCATCGCTAAATAACCAGTATCTCCTTCAGAGTGTCCCCCTTCACGCCAAGGTCTAAAGCGAAAGGGAGATAGAATCCTTATTTGAATTCCAATTTCCCAAAACTCTTCTGGGTATTCTGTTTCTGAATATTCAGAACCGTCATAATCGCATATGACATACGTTTCTCTACCCCAATCCTCCCAATCTTCCTTCCATTCGGGGAATTGAAATAATAATGGACGAACAATATTTTTCGTTATTATGAACAAGGGTATTATGATATATTTTCTGATATACATCAGAGTCACCAAGCTCAAACTTCTTGCAAATTGGATGAAATCCTCGTCCATCCAAGTCAATTCCTCAAGGCGATTGTCTTCTGCTTTAGTGAAAGATAGTTTATACATATCACGAAAACGACGACGAGAATGTTTTTCCCAATTCGCTTTTGCATAAAACTTTCCTTTTATTTTTTCTTTTTTTTTGCTTTTTCTTCTTATTTCTTCGCTTTTTACTTTCATTTCAGAGTATCTCACAAAGAAAGAGGAACGGACCTGTGTATCCATTAACATCCATGAGTTAAGGTTACGTCTTTGAGCACGTATGGCTCCTTTGACCATGTCTCGATCATCATCTGTCTCCCAGATCCAACTTACTAGATCGTCTTCTCTCCCGTCATCCAGAATTAATGCACTTCGAACTTCTGGTGAAGCAATGTCGAAGTCACCTTCCTCGCCATAATCATCATATAAGCCATGACTAAGGTTGGTACCCCAAAAAGGCGCATCTCTCTTAATCTCTGAAAGTTTCAATTCGTTCAAAAAAATTTTCTTGAAAAGAGCATAAATATTAAGATCTAAGGCCTTTTCAGTTTTTCCTTTAGAAATAACCAAATTTTCCAACTTTTCTCCGACCTTTCTTCTTTGAAATAGATCGAATAGAGGGAGCCACCTTTTGAAAATAGATTTCACTTTTTTATTTTCTGGAAAGAATAAAATATGAGCAGAGCTCTCTTTTTCAAAATCCTCGTCCTCTTTTTGATCAGAGATCTGTTCGTTCTTCTCTGATTCGAAGAGGGACCATAACCTCTTATCAATGAAGAAAAAGAACCTATTCATCAGCCTAGGAAAGACCTCGTTCCATGAACGGTGCTCCTCTCTGAGCTTACCAATGACATCCTCGTTCTGTGTTTCCTTTTTAAAAAATAAGGCGAACTCATCAATTATTGAGTTTGATACCATCTCAATCTCAGATACCTCGTGGAACAACCGATCTGAGGGGGTTAAGCCAACCGAATAAAAGGAACACATAAATTTATTTAGTTTCTTCGTGAAAAAATTAAAAACAGAAGACACTTCTATTGCTTCAATACATTTTGGCATTCTGTCTTTAAGTTCCTTTTCTTTCTTCAGAGATCCTAGTATAGCGGTGAGTTCCCCAATAGAAAGTTTTTTGAGTTGCTTAGTAGTAAATTTTTTAAGCAACTTAGTGAATTCCTCAGGAGTAAATTCCATTTCAGTAATAAGTATCCTCCTCGTATTAGGAAGTTCCGTCTCTTCTTCTTCTTCTTTAGAAGGGAGCTCCGTCTCTTCTTCTTCTTCTTCTTCTTTAGAAGGAAGTTCTGTCTCTTCTTCTTTAGAAGTAAATTCTGTCTCTTCTTCTTCTTTATAAGTAAATTCTGTCTCTTCTTCTTCTTTATAAGTAAATTCTGTCTCTTCTTTTTCTTTATAAGTAAATTCTGTCTCTTCTTCTTTTGGAGCAGAAGCCCTTTTATGAAGCTGTTCAGCCATCTCTTGAGCTAATCTATCCTTCTTTTTCTGAAGCTCTTTAGATATCTCTTGAGCTAATTTATCCTCAAAAGATAGAGGTGTAGGTGGTAGTAATATCTTCTTAGATATACATAAAGGGATCCATGCGGATCTCAATTGCTGCATTATTCCCCGAAAAGGCCCACTTAGGAAAGGATCTTCTATTTCAGGAAGGCACATTCCACTTTCCGTGCAGAATTTAACTCTTTTTTCTATCACATCTAGAATAGGAGATCCTTTGCTTAGAGCTTTGACTCGGTGTTCGAGCTCTCTGCCTAAGTAATCCCTTCTTATTTTTTTTGCCACAATCCATTTAGAAAATTGATCTTGATTAGAAGAATCAATTTCTGATCCTGAAACTGATCCTGAACGCCTGACAAAAAACGCCAATTTTTGGCGAATCATTTCGGCAGATAAAAATCTGCCCGGGGTGGATGTGTAAGAAAGTCGCTCTCTTCCATCGCTGATGCAAGTATCAAAAAAATAATCAGAAACCTCTGTCTTGATAGGGCCAAAAAAATTACCCTGAACAGGACATTCAGGGTCTACCTGAATATATTCGAATGGCCAATTCCATCTGCGATAATCATAAAACAGATTGGGCCACGTTTTTCCAATCCACGGGGATATGATAAACTCAGCACTGTAGGGTTTGCTTTCTTCGTCGTCATTTCTGTCTTCTTCTTCTTCATCTAATTCGTACGTTTTGGCATCGATTGCATCTTCACTGTACATCGTCAAGGTACTGGTTTTTTTATTCTTTTTGTTTTCTTTCCAAGTGGAAGTTTTTTTAGAAGTTTTTTTGGCATTAGATTTTGCCAACAATCTTGCTCTTTTATTCCCCCCTTGTGTTTCCCCCCCCAATTCTTGAATGGCTTCTTCAACCAATTCAAAAGGTTGTATGAGTACGTCTTTTTCAAAAATTTCTTCGTTGAACCTTTTAGAGAATATAGGATTTGAAGTGTTCCCACCAAAACAAAATAGAAAAAAGTACCCAAAGAAAAGAATCTTGAAAGTTTCTCTTATATATTTTTTTGATGTGGTATATTTGCTTCCCAATAATGATGAATCACGTTCTATGCGCAAGCAAAAAAATTTTGCCAACTTTATGAAGAAAATCTGTCCACTTAACCAACCAACGAAAAGACTTATGATAAATACGAAATTATCGGTGTATCTAAACCATAATAAATTGATTAATCTTGTAAAGACAGAGTCTGAAAAAAATAATGTGAGATTCAGTAATTGAAGAACTATTCCGATTAATAATAAACTTATACGATTAGGAGATCGATCCTCTATACACTTATAGAGAATGACGTACATTATTGGTATAGTTATAAAAATCATCGTGTGAGGTTTTAAAAACGCTCCATAGATAGGAGCGCAATAAATGGATAAAAAGACTACTGTCTGCCCGAGAAGAGAACCACTGAAAATTACTTGGCTTTCGCGCAAGCGCAAGCTATTTTTTTGTCCGAGATATTTCCTCTGGAACTCGCTTCTTTTTCTTTCGTCGTGTTCCAAAAGAAATGACCTCGTGAAGTATATTTGAGGGAAACTAAGCGGTAATGTAGAAAGAAACCCGTAAAATACCCCAAACAACAAAACACAATTATATGTCTGTAGCCACGCGGATGTAAACGTCACAAATGTCACAAATGTGTTGATTAATGTTTTTTGCATTATTGGAACCTCCTCTATAACATAGAGGTAATAAAATTGCCTTTATCCGTACCATCATGGTACAAGATAAAAGAAAAGGGAAAGAGGAATAATAGAATATAATATATCTAAAAGAACCTTAGTTATTTATTTTAAACTTTTTATAAATTTTTGTCAAGTTCAATTTATGTAAAGTCCATGCTAACATAAATCCAGCTCAATCCGATATCAATATGATCAAAATATAAAAGAATCTTAATCATTAATCATTTTAAAATGATTATAAATTTATGTCAAGTTCAATTTATGTAAAGTCCATGCTAACATAAATCCAGCTCGACCCAATATAAACATGATCCATCGGTAATTTTTATGTCAATTTCTGACATTGGTGAAAAGGTAATTAGTTATAGAACCCCCGATATATCTATATCTATCTACATCTAGATATAGATGTATTAGAAATATACAGAATAGAACAAACAGTTACTTCAGAAGAGAGGAAAGTGAGAGATCAAATGTTTTGTTGATCCGCTAGTAACATGCTATTACTGATTAATAGGTGGACTTTGTCCCTATTGGGATTGTAGTTCAATTGGTTAGAGTACCGCCCTGTCAAGACGGAAGTTGCGGGTTCGAGCCCCGTCAGTCCCGGTCCGATGAGTTTATGAATTCTTCATTCGATTTCCAGATAATTGGAAAAAAGGAAATTTGGGTAGACTGAGATGGAAAAACTAGAGATTTAGTAAATTTATTAGAATTTTAATGGATTTACCCATATCTAAAGAATCCACCAAGTCTAGAATTCATTGGTGAATTCTGTCACTATTCCAATAAGAACATCTATATCCGTAATAAATCTTCTTCTCTTCTTGAAGAGCCCAATTTTTTGCTAAAAACCTAATTGCTTCATTGAATATCTGATTCTTACGAACAGAGATTTGTAATAAGATAGATCTAGTTTAGGGTAACACAGAAGGGGTCTCTTTCTAAGTCAGAACCGGAGGTATCTAGAGATCATTCCAAATGATCTCTAGTATATACTCATCTTCATTTCTTCCTCAGAAATGAAATATTGGTACTATTTCATTCAGATTTGCTAGTACCTCTTTTTCATGACCAAAATACCGTGGATTTCTAATTCAAACACTAAAAAGTTTTACACTCAAAAGATTCTTCTTATTAATTTTGTGAATATTCTCCTCTCTCCTCCAAAAAAACCAGATTGAGATCTGAGAAAGCGCTCTGAATTCCATTTTTAATGGTAGAACGTAAGTATTAAAGTACTGAGTCCTAGGTCCAAATCCTAGGAAGCGTTATTCTATTCCTAGTCATCATATTATTGACTGAATTGATTCATATTGAGCATCTTTGGCTGAATGGCCAAAGCGCCCAATCATAATTGGGAAGTCACGGGTTCAATTCCTGCTGGATGCATGGTGCACATATCTTCTTTTTTTTCACTTTCTTTGAAAGAAACTTAAGAATATCAAACAGCGAGCGAGGCTATCGAGATTAGGTTAAGTATATTGGATTAATTAGGTCCGTACCGGTCTTCTTATTCCTAATCATATGTATAAGTTATATATATGATATATTCATACCGTTTGATTGGGGGCAATAATTTAATATAATAAATATTGATGGGTGGATATAGGCATTTGTATTTATATGTAAAAGATAGGAAAGTATGTAAAAGATAGGAAAGGAGAAATATTTATGGATGAGGTTCAATATTTAGATCTGGTACTTACAGAGAAAAGTATTCGTCTATTGGAAAAGAATCAATATACTTTGAATGTGGATTCGGGATCGACCAAAACAAGGATCAAAAATTGGATTGAACTTTTCTTCAATGTTAGAGTAATAGCGATAAATAGTTATCGACCCCCGGAAAAGAAGGGGAAGATAGGGCGAATAATGAGACGTCAAATGCGTTCTAGACGTATGATTATTACGCTAAAACCAGGTTATTCTATTCCACTTTTTCCGCAGGAATGAAACTTATTCAATTAAATTAATTAATAATATGACCACCCGTTCGTACAGAACTTTTACTCCAGGTACACATAATAGATCTCTATCAGGTTTCAATGAGAGAGCTCAGTCTCATCCACAGAAGAAATTGACCTCTGGACAGCATCATTGTGGGAAAGGTCGTAATAACAGAGGAATTATTACCACAAGACATAGAGGAGGAGGTCACAAACGTCTATATCGTAAAATTGATTTTCGGCGGAATAAGAAAGACATCTCGGGAGAAATTGTAACGATAGAATACGACCCTAATAGAAGTGCAGACATCTGTCTCGTGCACTACAGGGATGGTGAAAAGACATATATTTTGCATCCCAGAGGGGCCATGATTGGGGATACTATTTTTTCCGGTCCAAGAGCTCCTATATCGATGGGGAATGCCCTACCTTTGAGTGCGGTTTGAATTATTAATTTACGTAATCGGAAGCAACCGATTGGGTTTACAGCGAAACCTAAAAATCTATCACTGATCCAACTAGGATACTTTTATGTATGGGATGAATCCCAAAGGGAAACTGGGGATAAATGGCAGCGGGTGATTGAGTTCAATAGTTACTCATATAGAATCATTGGCTCTAGAGATATGATAATATGGAGAAGACTGGATTGTCTGAAGCAGAAACAAACGAGGTAGAGGAACCCTTGTTACGAATAGAAAGACAAGTTACTCACATTTGATTTGATGGTCAGAGGCAGATTCGGAGCTGGACAGTGAGAATATTTACCAGATAAGGAAAAAAAAGAAGAAGAAAAGAGAAAGAAGGATGGAAAAAAATGTTTAAAATGCCTCCTACGTTATCCGGAAGATACACAAGTATTGACGTAATTTGATAAAGTCATTCATTCTGAATGCTACATGAAGAAAGAACACAAGCCAGATGATGGAATAGAGAGACCTAGGATGTAGAGAATCGGGACATAAGGCATAGAATATATGCCCTTCATCCTAGATCAATGGATATAGATCTATTAATATAGATTCTATATTGATATTTGATACATGAATATCATGTACATCCAGAAAGCTGTATGCCCTGAGAGAGGCTCGTACAGTTTGGGAAGGGATTTTTACAAACTAAAGGTCTACTTCAACCAATATGCCCTTGGGCACGGCTATACATAATGTAGAAATACAAGTCAGAAAAGGGGGACAATTAGCTAGAGCGGCGGGTGCTGTAGCAGAACTGATCGCAAAAGAAGATGGATTGGCCACAATAAGATTACCATCTGGGGAGGTTCGTTTAATATCTGAAAACTGCTCAGCAACAATCGGACAAGTAGGTAACGTCAATTCGAACAATAGAGCTTTAGGTAAAGCTGGGTCAAAACGTTGGCTGGGCAAGCGTTCCGAAGTAAGAGGAGTAGTTATGAATCCTGTGGACCATCCTCATGGAGGTGGCGAAGGAAGAGCCCCAATTGGTAGAAAAAAACCCGTGACCCCCTGGGGTTATAGTGCGCTTGGAAGGAAGAGTCGGAAGAGGAATAGATATAGTGATACTTCAATCCTTCGTCGACGTAAGTAGGAATAGTTGGAAATCCATTTTATCTTTTCTTTCAACAAAAAGAAAGGTAATTCAAAAGAAAGGTAATTGGCCATGACACGTTCACTAAGAAAAAATCCTTTTGTAGCTAATTTTTTATTAAGGAAAATTGAAAATCTAAACAAGAAGGGAGAAAAGAAGATAATAGTGACCTGGTCCCGGGCATCTGCCATTGTACCCGCAATGATTGGTCATACAATTGCTGTTCATAATGGAAAGGAACATGTACCAATTTATATAACAGATCGTATGGTAAACCACAAATTGGGGGAATTTGCGCCTACTGTCATTTTCCGGGAACATACGACAAAAAACGATAAGAAATCAAAAAAACAATAAGAAATCGAAAAACGATAAGAAATTGAAAAACGATAAGAAATCTTATCGTTAATAGTATTTGTAGATTGGGGAGGATGAAGGTTAATGATAAATAAGAGTCCAAGTCCAGAAATACGAGCTTGGGCTAAACATATATGTATGTCTGCTCATAAAGCGCGTAGAGTAATTAATCAAATTCGTGGTCGTTCCTATGGACAAGCACTAATGATACTGGAACTGATGCCTTATGGAGCATGTTATCCCATCTTACAGTTAATTTCTTCTGCAGCCGCAAATGCTAATCACAATATGGGTTTAAACAAAGCCAATTTATTTGTCAGTAGAGCCGAAGTGAATGAAGGTGCTCTTTTAAAAAGGTTTAAACCTAGAGCTCGGGGACGTGGTTATCAAATCCAGAAACCCACTTGTCATATAACTATTGTATTGGAAGAAATATCCAGATAGATCGAATAATTCAATTATTCGAGAGAATACCAAAAAGGAAAATATGTATGGGAAATAAAATAAATCCACTTGGCTTTAGACTTGGTTTCACCCAAAATCATCGTTCCCATTGGTTTGCACAACAAAGGGATTATTCCGAAGATCTACGAGAAGATGAAAAAATACATAATTGCATTGAAAATTATATACAACTTATAAAGAGCTCCTCGAATTATGGGGGACTTGCACGTATAGAGATTGGAAAAAAGATTGATTTGTTTAATATCAAAATTTATATTGGATTTCCCAACTTGTTAACCAAAAGACCAGGTGTACGTCAAGAAATGAAAAAATTAAGAAACGATATACAATATTTGGTTTTACAAAATAGGCTTTCTGTGCACCGAGAACTTTTCATTTTTCTAGAAAAAGTTGCGAAACCTTATAGAGAACCTAATATTCTTGCGGAATATATTGCGCTACAAATAAAGAATAGAGTTCCATTCAGAAAAACAATGCAAAAAGCTATGGAACTGGCTAAAGAGGCAGGTGTAAAAGGTATTCGAATCCAAATCGCAGGACGTCTCGATGGAAAAGAAAGGGCCCGTGCCGAATCGACCAAGCAAGGTAGGGTTCCCCTACAGACCATTCGAGCTAAAATTGATTATGGTTATTATGCGGCTCAAACCATTTATGGAGTATTAGGTATCAAAATTTGGATTTTTGAGGATGAAGAATAATTGATCCTTTCCATAATCTGACCGATGATAAATCATCAATTCTATCAGATCAAATAGAAATTATATTGACCATCCTGGAACAGTGCTATGCTTAGTGTGCGACTCGTTGAGATCGAGCTTTTGGTTCTTTTCTGAAATGAGTGATGGAGAACTCAAAATAAGGATGGATTGGTCTTTGGTAGAAACCAACTCATGACTTTATATTGCCAAGATAAAGCTAATAACTATAGGTAGATAGATCTATTACATAGTTATATTAAATGAATGAAAGACCTTCTTCCACAAAGGGACAGACAAATGAGATCTATATCTCTTGTGAAGCGAGAAAGGTGTTCGGTAATGCAAGAAAAGAAAAAAGGCGGGAAGGAGAATAAGAAAGAATGAAATCTTCTTCCTTCCAGTATTGTATGGTTCATAAATCACCCCAAAAGAGCAGTGTGATAAAGCATAAGAATCATCCTGATTCATTCAGGATTGAATGGATTCAGTTTATGAAAAAAAAAAGAGAGCTGCGGGTCGATGGAAACTAAGGAAATTGATTCTGTAACAAATGAAATGAGAGCTCCATTGCAGAGGGAAGACCTGAACATCAATTTAATTTAAAAGCTATGGGAACGATGGAACCTGTGACTGTATAAGATCATATAGGAATCTAAATCATCCATTGGATAGGATGGCGAAATAAACCAACAAGGAATTCATCTCAATGGAGTCTATAAGTCGACCCCATGAAGCAAATACTGGAAGAGTCAATATTCGCCTGTGAAATTATTATTGGGCAATCTCGATGGAAATAAAATAATCGTTCCGTCAATTCTATATACTATATATATATATATATAATATATAGCACACAATATCAATATTGATTGTCCAATTTTGACATAGATTCTTCACGAGGAGCCGGATGAGAAGAAACTTTCATGTCCGGTTCTGAAGTAGAGATGGAATTAAAATATTCTAAATATTATTACTCACTATAACCATCGACTAGAACCCAAAAAAAACGAAATTTCGTCATCAACATAGGGGAAGAATGAAGGGAGTATCTTATCGGGGCAATCGCATTTGTTTTGGCAGATTTGCTCTTCAGGCACTTGAACCTGCTTGGATCACATCTGGGCAGATAGAAGCAGGACGACGGGCAATTACTCGTTATGCCCGTCGCGGCGTAAAAATATGGATACGTATATTCCCGGACAAACCTATTACAATGAGATCTGCTGAAACACGTATGGGTTCAGGGAAACCGAAAGGAGCGCCCAAATATTGGGTATCTGTCGTCAGACCAGGTCGAATACTTTATGAAATAGGCGGAGTATCAGAGACTGTAGCTAGAGCAGCTTTTCAAATCGTTGCATACAAAATGCCTATACATACTCAATTTATTACTGCTTCGCCTACCATATAATACAGAACGAAAGAGATCTTTCTGGCGTAAGAAGATTACTAGTTCGTGGATCAGATATTCTCTTTTTTTTCTTTTTGCCGAGATAACAAATCTTTTGGAGGAAAAATGATTCAGTCTCAAACTTATTTGAATGTAGCGGACAACAGTGGAGCACGAAAACTAATGTGTATTCGAGTTCTAGGGGCAAGTAATCGTAAATATGCTCATATTGGGGACGTTATAATTGCTATAATTAAAGAAGTAGCACCTAATATGCCCCTGGAAGAATCAGAAGTAGTTAGAGCCGTAGTTATACGCACGTGTAAAGAACTAAAACGAGACAATGGAATGATAATACGATCTGATGACAATGCAGCAGTTGTCATTGATCAGCAAGGAAATCCAAAAGGAACTCGAGTTTTTGGTTCAGTTGCTCGGGAATTGAGACAATTGAATTTCACCAAAATAGTATCATTGGCTCCCGAAGTCTTATAAATACTGCTAGATATATTTTGTAGAAGTAATGGTACAAAAATGAATATGCAGTTTGTAGATTGCATTTCAGGCATATTCCTCAAAAAAGATCAAACATGCCTTTTATATTGAGATCGGGAATTCCTAAGAATTAGTTCGTCATGGGTAACGATACTATTGCCAATCTAATGACTTTTATAAGAAACGCTGACATGGTAAAAAAAAAAACAGTTCGAGTAGCAGCTACTAATATTACTGAGAAGATTGGAAGGATCCTTCTACGAGAAGGTTTTATAGAAGATATTAGGGAACATCGGGAAGGCCAAAAATCTTTTTTGGTTTTAACTTTAAGATATAGAAAAAGGAAGAAAAAGACATATATAACCACTTCAAAGCGTACTAGCAAACCTGGTCTGAGAATCTATTCTAATTCTCGGGAGATCCCTAAAGTTCTAGGTGGAATGGGGATCGTAATCCTTTCTACTTCCCAAGGAATTATGACCGATCGAGAAGCTCGCCAAAAAAAAATTGGCGGAGAAATATTATGTTATGTATGGTAATTCATTTCAATTTTGTGTGAAACAAGTGATTCTGTAAGATATGAAAAGGCAGCAAAACAAGTGAAAAAAAAAAAATACTATCCTCATCTCTGGAGATGATGCTTATTCCCACTTATCTATAATGAAGTAATTCTATAATTAAATTATCACTAAGACCTTACTTACTATGAAGAAGGATTCCAATTTGATCAATGCGGAAGGTTTAGTTACTGAATCACTTTCCAACGGTATGTTTCGTATCCGTTTGGATAACGGATGCGATATTCTAGCCTATATTTCGGGTAGAATTCGACAGAACTCTATACGAATACTACCAGGAGATAGAGTCAAGGTCGAATTAAGTCCTTATGATTTAACTAGAGGACGCATAGTTTATAGACTTCGCAACAAATCTTCAAATGATGAGATCCCCTTTTGATCGAACATCTGATAGGGATCAATATAGAGGCTCCTTAATTAGATGGGCTCTATTTTCTCAGAAAACGAAATGGAATATGATGATACCAATTCCAAATTGAAGGACCACAGACATGAAAATCCGTGCTTCTGTTCGTAAAATTTGTGAAAGTTGTCGACTAATTCGTAGGCGGGGACGAGTTATGGTAATTTGTTCCAATTTAAGACATAAACAAAGACAGGGGTAATCCTTCTCGATATCAAGAAACGAATGTAGAAAATATATTTCGACATCCAATCTATCTAAATCTATCTATATAGATAGATAGATTTAGATAGATAGAAAGATTTTTTTTATCTCATAGATATGAAACGATTAAAAAAACGATTAATATGTCAAAAATTACAAAAAGAAGAAGAATTAGTTCACGTAAAAATGAACGTCGCATACTGAAAGGAGTTATTCACGTTCGAGCAAGTTTTCACAATACCATTGTTACTGTTACAGATGTACGGGGACAAGTGGTTTCTTGGTCTTCTGCCGGTGCCTGTGGATTCAAAGGCAAGAAAAGAGGTACAGCATTTGCTGCTCAGACTGCAGTAGAAAATGTTATTGGTACATTAATGTATCAGGGTATGAAACGAGCAGATGTTATGATAAGTGGCCCTGGTAAGGGGAGAGATACAGCATTACGAACCATTCGTAAAAGTGGCATAGTATTAAATTATGTACGTGATGTAACTCCTATGCCACATAATGGCTGTAGACCTCCCAAAAAAAGACGTTTGTAAGAATTGAATTAATTTTAACAGAAAAAATGATGAAATAATCTATTCAAATCAAATGAATTTAATATGATTCAAGATGAAATCTCGGTCTCTCTTAAGAGACCACAATGGAAGTGCGTCGAATCCAGAGAAGACAGTAAGCGTCTTCATTATGGCCGTTTCATTCTATATCCGCTTTGCAAAGGTCAAGCCAATACAATAGGTATTGGAATGCGAAGAGCTTTACTTGGAGAAGTAGAAGGAACATGTATCACACGTGCGAAATTTAAAAACATAACACATGAATATTCTGCAATAATAGGTATTGAAGAATCAGTGCATGATATTTTGATGAATCTGAAAGAAATTGTACTTAGAAGTGATCYGTACGGAATTCGAGAAGCATCTCTCTATATCGTTGGACCCAAAAATGTAACCGCTCAAGATATCATATTACCGCCTTCTGCGAAAATAATTGATACTACACAACATATAGCTAACATAAATAAATTAATTACCTTGGATATAACATTACAAATTGAAAAAGGGCGCGGATATATTTTGCAAAATCCAAAGAATTACAATTCTAAAGATGGAATTTTTCCTATAGATGCTGTCTTTATGCCTGTTCGAAGTGTAAATTATAGTATTCATTCTTATTGGACCGGAAATGAGATAAAAGAAATTCTTTTTCTTGAGATATGGACGAATGGAGGATTAACTCCTAGAGAGGCACTTTACGAAGCTTCTCGGAATTTGATTGAGTTATTCCTTCCTTTCTTGTCTGCAGAGGAACAGAGCATCGATGGAGCGAACAATCAGAATGATAATATGCCTCCTTCCTTACCCTTTTTGTATATATCGACCGATATGGGGAGAACGAAAAAAGGAGTTGAATTCAAACATATTTTTATTGACCAATTGGAGTTACCCCCTAGGGTCTATAACTGCCTCAGAAAAGCCAACATAAATACGTTATCAGACCTCTTGAATTACAGTCGAGAAGATCTAATGAGAATTGAACGCCTCGGGGAACAATCTGTCGAACAAATATTGACAGTTCTAAATAATTTTGCAATTGACCTACCCAGGAATCGGTTTTAGGTTCATGAAATAGCTCCATTTTATCTCTGCATTCATTCCTTTTCCCTAAGTTATTCTGGAAAAGAGTTAGAATAACTCTATTTGGACTGAATCTTCAACATATTTCTTTCATAGAATATTCAAAATTTCTGACAAGGTGGATATATCTAGGCAGAGATAATTTGTCTTGAAGCAACTACTCCCTAGATATACCCACGAAAGATTTGTTTCAATATTTGGATATTTTAAGTTAAATCAAATTAGAAAAGACCTAAACTGAAAGATTTATCAATAGGTAACGTTGCCCCAATACCTAACCAAAGGGCTACTGCAGTACCGATTAAAAATACTGTTGTAGCCACTGGACGACGAAATGGATTTTGGAATTGATTCACATTCTCCAAGAAAGGTACCGTCAATAGTCCCGCGGGTACTGAGGCCATTAAAAGGACACCTAATAATTTATTAGGCACTGTACGAAGTATTTGGAATACAGGGAAAAAATACCATTCGGGCAATATTTCCAAAGGAGTTGCAAATGGGTTTGCCGGTTCACCAATCATTGAAGGCTCAAGAACCGCTAAACCTATGGTACATGCAATAGTACCTAAAATTACTACTGGAAAAATATATAAAAGATCATTGGGCCAAGCGGGCTCTCCATAATAATTATGCCCCATACCTTTAGCTAATTTAGCCCTTAATACAGGATCATTCAAGTCAGGTTTCTTTGTTATTGGGATAAGTAGACCCTTATGAATCTATCCCCCGAAGGAACCGGACATGCCCCTTTTGATCATCCGGCTCGAGCAATAGCTAAACTCAAACTAATAAAGGGCGTATCGTCAGAATAAAAACCAAAGTTACCTATACCCTTCGTGGTAATTTTTTTTTATTTAAGATTAAATGCTCAGTACCCAAGTAAGCTTACAAATTCGATCATGATCAACATGCCTTTTGGATCATCTTATTCCTTGTAATCCGTGTTTATCCCCACGAATATATCTCAAAAGCATACAAGGTATTGACTTGTTACTGATCTGGCCTTTATCCTTCCTTAGATCCCTTCTTTTACTCCGATAGTTTACCTTATTGAAATGCAAGGGAAATGGATGCATTTTCATACTATGAAAAGCAAAGTATAAGTAATATGTTATTTATTATAGTACACTATTACCCGGATCTCACGGAGCCCTTCCTAATTCGGATTTGATCATAGAAATAACTCTCTTGGAACGGAACAAATCGACCGATGCCTTTTACCCAGGTTCTAGACTTCCTATTTCTGATAAGAAAATTGGGGCAGAGACACTTTTATTTTTATAAGGCAGATTGAAGAATGTATCTGCACGGCCTAAGCAATAGTTCAAGTCACACACTCCCATAATCCATCTTCTCCGTCTGAGCTGAGGATCTACTTCAATTGTTTGTATTGGATGAATAATACTTCAGAATTTAAAGTAGAAATCCGAGGAACTCCGAGGAGCATGGTTTCTTATTTCCATATTTCCAATATGAAATATTCCCGGCAATGATATATTGTCATTACTCAACAAAAGGATGGGTTATGAATACTCATTGATACTCATTCAAAATCTATCTTTCCTCTCTATAAAGGACCTGAAATACCCTGCTTACGAATCATTAGAAAGTGCATTAACATAAATACAGCGGTAAGGAGGGGTAATATGAAAGTGTGTAAACTATAAAAACGAGTCAAGGTAGATTGACTCACACTAACACTTCCGCGTAATAATTCTACCAAAGGAGATCCTATTACAGGAATAGCCTCAGGAACACCGGTCACAATTTTGACCGCCCAATAACCAATTTGATCCCAGGGTAAAGAATAACCAGTTACACCGAAAGATACGGTTAGTACAGCCAGAATTACACCCGTAACCCAAGTTAATTCACGAGGTTTTTTAAATCCACCTGTGAGATAAACACGGAATACGTGCAAGATCATCATTAGAACCATCATACTTGCCGACCATCGATGAACGGATCGGATTAGCCAACCAAAGTTCACTTCGGTCATTATGTATTGAACCGAGGCAAAAGCTTCTATAACGGTCGGACGATAGTAAAAAGTCATGGCAAAACCAGTAGCTACTTGTACTAAAAAACAAGTCAGTGTGATCCCCCCTAGACAATAAAATATATTCACATGAGGAGGAACATATTTACTAGTGATATCATCTGCAATCGCCTGAATCTCGAGACGCTCTTCGAACCAATCGTATACTTTATTGAGATAGGTAAAGTTCAATTCCCCCTCTGAAAACCGTACATGAGAATTTCCTTTCATACGGCTTAAACAAGAACACCCAAATACCTTTTTGAACGAATATATTAATTGTAAAATCTCGAGATACTTGATACTTCGTTCCCTGGGGATATGAATGAATAAAATTAGTAATAATCCAGGATCTCCTACAATAAGAAGGAAGACTTTGTAATGCTAAAATTTCAAGTTGGCTCATTCTTATGCATAATAAATTGCTATAGGCCTTTTGAACAATCTTTTATCCTATTCGTGATATAAATTACTTAGAGAACAACTAGTATCGACGATCAATAGGAATTATCTTGTTGAGATCTCAACAGATGAATCAATCTGAACCTCAGATTTAGATTCTACCCCGATAATTTGATTAAATTCCAAAAAGGTTCTCTGGGTAATAACCTTTTAATTGAATTATTGCTCACTTAATGAAATAAGCTAACTAAGAGAAATGATATAGTATCTCATTTCTTCAGCCAGAGTCAGCAGAAGAAGGAGGAGAGATCCCTCAATTTCTGATCATACTTCTTTCAAGTTATTACAAACCTGGTGACGAGGTCCAAGTGACAGGTACAAACCATAGTTCAGATCTTCTTGAATATATCTATTCCTCGTGCTCCAAATATTAAATTTTCGATCAATATCTAACGAGGTAGGACCACCTTTATGAAGATAACAGACTGGTCTTCTGTACTAGAGTAGAGATCAATTTTAACAAGTCGCACACCCATATTCCAAAAATCCTTTCCTTAGATAAAAGTAATTACACGATCAAACTACCGGAACGTAATAACCTAGAAACTCGAGCTATCCAATAGCTCGCCTTGAATTCCTTAGTTCTTTTTTATTTTGAATAACTTGGGATTCGGGGGGGATGTTCTAGTTTCTCTAGACCCAACTAACCGGAATTCCGTCCAATAAAACGGAAGAATTATAAATCTCCAAGATAATAGATAAGAATACTGCAAATAGAGCCATTGCAATACCCATGAAAGGAGTAGTTCCCCATCCGGGAGCTACTTTACCAGATTCTGTATTAAGCGGTTTTAAATAATCTCCTACAGTAGTACGTCTTGGCCTGGTTCTGGAAGTATCATCAATGGTCTGTGTAGCCATAAAAACTATTGCATTGGTTGAGATCTGTTAACTTTGTATACTATTCCATATATATATATATACATGGGATTACCTAACAATGGAAACTGCAACCTTAGTCGCTATCTCCATATCTCGTTTACTTGTGAGTTTTACTGGTTATGCCCTGTACACCGCCTTTGGGCAACCCTCTGAACAACTTAGAGATCCTTTTGAAGAGCACGAAGACTAGTTGAAAGAAAGGCCTTCCCGGGTAGGGAAGGCCTTTCTTTGATAATAACAATGAGGAGGAAAAGAACAAAAATTATTTTCCCCCTCTATCTGGAACTTTGGGTGGTTCTCGGAAGAAAATAGCAAAAAAGATTATCCCTAAGGTCGATACCAAAAGGAATGTATAAACCAATGCTTCCATAGATTCGATCGTAGTTTACAATTATGGAGATAGCTTTCGTACTAATTATAACATTAAAAAAAAAGATAAGAAAGAAAGATAAGAAATCAAAAGATTTTGATTCTTAGTGAGAATGAATATTTGGTGGAATCTCTCGATATTGATTAAAGATCGTAGCAATGTCATATTATACAACTTGTCTTTTAGTAGTCGGATCCCCCAGTTTTTGGAATGCCCCAAATTCTACTTGAGCATCCAAATCCGGATCAATACCAGCAAAAACATCTCTGAATAGGGTTCTAGCACCATGCCAAATGTGCCCAAAAAAGAAAAGAAGAGCAAATGTAACATGTCCAAAAGTAAACCAACCCCTTGGACTACTACGAAAGACACCATCGGATTTCAAAGTAGCGCGATCTAATTCAAAAATTTCACCTAATTGAGCGCGTCTAGCATATTTTTTAACTATAGCAGGATCACCAAAACTGACCCCGTCAAGTTCACCCCCATAGAACTCAACAGTTACGCCTACTTGTTCAACACTATACTTTGATTCTGCTCTCCTAAAAGGAACATCAGCTTTCACAATTCCTTCTTCATCAACTAGAACGACTGGAAATGTTTCGAAAAAGGTAGGCATACGACGTACAAAAAGTTCATGTCCCTCTTTATCTTTGAAGATGGGGTGTCCTAACCAACCAACAGCTATTCCATCCCCATTGTCCATGGCACCTGCCCTGAATAATCCCCCTTTAGCTGGATTATTCCCAATATAATCATAAAAAGCGAGTTTATCAGGAATTTTTGACCAAGCTTCTGATAGACTGAGATTTTCAGCCAAACCGGCACGAACTCGTCGATCTATTTCTTGTTGGAAGTATCCCTGATCCCACTGATAACGAGTGGGGCCAAATAATTCGATCGGAGTTGTTGCGGAGCCATACCACATGGTTCCAGCCACAATGAAAGCTGCAAAAAACACAGCAGCAATACTGCTGGATAGGACAGTTTCAATATTCCCCATACGCAATCCTTTGTATAAACGTTGGGGAGGACGAACACTAAGATGGAATAGACCTGCTAATATACCCAATATACCTGCTGCAATATGATGAGAAGCTATTCCTCCCGGAACAAAAGGATCAAAACCTTCAGCCCCCCACGCTGGATTTACAGGTTGTATTTTTCCAGTTAGCCCATAAGGATCAGACACCCATATTCCAGGACCATACAAACCCGTTACATGAAATGCTCCGAATCCGAAGCAAGCTGCTCCTGAGAGGAATAAATGAATTCCAAAGATCTTGGGCAAATCTAAAGAAGGTTTTCCCGTACGTTCATCAACGAATATGTCTAGATCCCAATATACCCAATGCCAGATAGCTGCTAAAAAGCACAAGCCAGAAAACACAATATGTGCTCCAGCCACACCTTCATAACTCCAAATACCTGGATTAGTTACAGTTTCTCCGGTGATGCTCCATCCACCCCATGAATCCTTTATTCCTAAACGAGTCATAAAAGGTATAACGAACATACCTTGTCTCCACATTGGATCAAGAACAGGATCAGATGGATCAAAAACTGCTAATTCATAAAGAGCCATTGAACCAGCCCAACCAGCAACTAGAGCTGTGTGCATTATATGCACAGCGATTAACCGGCCAGGATCATTCAATACGACGGTATGAACGCGATACCAAGGCAAACCCATGAAAATACCCCTTTATCAGAAAAAGTAGACACTATGTAGCTTTCTCGCATTAGAGAATATCATGCTATGGAACTAAACCTTTATCTCAAAGGTGAATATCTATTCGAGGCCATTAATGGAACAGTTTTAAAACAATTCTATTCATAATAGCAGCAAGGATAAGCGGAAATATTTTATCATTTCTATGTACCAATAGACAATGTGGGAATTGGTCCCATTTCTACCGCCGATCAAACACAATCAAACTTGCGTTCCGAAGTGTGGAGCGGGAAAGAAGGAATGTCGGGGTTTGAAAAGAAGACGACCTCTGAATAGAAATAAGAGACATAAAGCTTTTTATCATCCTGGCATCGAGCTATTTTTCCGCAGGGCTTCCCCTACAGTATCGTCACCGCAGTAGAGTTTAACTACCAAGTTCGGGATGGATTGGTGTGGTTCCTCTACGCCTGGGACACCAGAATCTCAAACCATGAACGAGGAAGGGTATAAAAGAAAAAGCATATTCGCTAGTAATTGCGAGGCTCCAACCCTGCAAGGGACACCTCTTCTCTTTGTGTCCCCTGCAGGTAGAGAACCCTCCTCTGCTCCTCCGGGTGCATTATTTTTATTCCAAAAAAAGAATAAAGTAATCCAGTCCAAATGTGAAACCGATTCAAGTTCATCATAACTTAGCTTATCAAATTAGAAGGATACTCCTAATTTGATAAGGAGTTTTATGAATTTTCTATTCATTGGGATCTCCCAAGATCTCAGATCTTGATATTTTCTATCAAAAAAATCATAAAAAAAAAGAATACATACCAACTTTTCAATATTAAGTTGGAAACAATATTAATAATAAAAAACAATAAATCAAACACATAAAATACTTTTACTGTGAAAAAGTATTTCCATTTATAGGAGGAGCTCCATTTCCATTTAGAAATTTCTCGTGAGTAATCCTGTTCCAATTGTTCTGTTTTTTAGGACCCCATTTGATTTCTAACCAGGGGGGTACCATCTCTTTGTCCATTATGAGATCAACAATGCCATATTCTAGGGTCTCCTCTGCTGACATAAAATGATCTCTGTCTAATTCATCCCAAACGACGAACTTATCTTGAAGAGATGTTCTTTCTATATAAATGTCTACAATTTGTTCTTTAATAATTGTTACGTCTTCATCATTCTGTATACATATTCTTGACATTCCATCCGTGTAAGTACTAGCAGGTTGGTGGAGCATAACCGTAGCGCTAGGAAATGCTATACGTTTACCAGGGCGCCCTCCGGTTAAGATGAGAGATCCCATTGAAGCAGCTATCCCGATGACTGTTGTATATATTTCTGGTGGTATATATTGCATAGTATCATAAAGAGCTATTCCTGGTATTATTGATCCACCGGTACAGTGAATAAATAGAAATTGCTCTCTAGTTATATCATCTAGAGTCAAATATACCATCATACTAACGAGTTGATTTCCAATCTCGTCCTCGAGCGGTTTAGCCAAAAAAAGTAATCTCTCTTCATAAAGTTTGTTGTATAAGTCGAGCCAAACTGCATCTTCGTCTTCGAAGTGTTGATGAGGCACTTTTGGAACACCGAGTGGCATTGGTTTTAATGCAAAGAAGAAGCGAATCACGATCAAATATGACATAGAGACAAGATTATATGGAGACATATACGAAAACGTATTCAACAAAGTTTTCAATACGACTATAATAAAAAACTATATCCAATTTTCCTGCCTGAAAACGTATTCAAGAGAGTTAAATAGACTCTAATATGAACTATAGCCAATTTTTTTTGTTAATAAAATAAACTGCCCTCCTGCCTGGGTGGCAACATTATGTATTATAGCAACTACTACGTTTAATGAAATATTCTTTCATCTTTTAAATTTTCCTTTTGATTGATGAATTACCATCGAATATGATATAAAATATCATATTATATATATATATATAGAAGAAAAGAAGGGCTTCGAGGATGTGTTTATGCCATTCCAATTAGATCCAATTTCATTGAGATCAAAACACGTTGATGGACGAACGGAAGGATTAGGGACATCTAGTTTTTAATTCCCTCTTCCTTTTCACAGGTTGTTCAAATGAACAAGTTTTAGTTGACCTTATATGGTTGGTTAGGATCAATCCAAACCAGTCAATTTCACATAGAATCGAGAATGCCGACTATTCAACAACTTACTAGAAATGCGAGACAGCCGATAAAAAATAGAACAAAATCCCCTGCTCTTCGAGGGTGTCCTCAGCGTAGAGGAGTATGTGCTAGGGTGTATGTGCGACTCGTTTGGATCAGAAGCTGAAATGGACTAGGAGATTCTTCTAACAGAAGAGCTGTTCTTTTCTGCTGTGGCAAAGTACAGATCTATCATCTAACCTTACCGGGGATGAAATTTATGGTTTCCATTGGTGCAAATCCAATCACCTTGATGTGGGATGAAAAGCAATTCCTCATTGGTAGCGAATGGTCATCAATCCATTGAGCGAGGAAATCATGCAAATCGAAAGAAGCACAAATGAAAATTATGCTTCTATTGCTGCGAGAACGGACCAACAAGGTTAGCTACCTGGCCAACTCTTATAATTACATGTCGTCACTGTATGGATAAATCTTATCATGAGAATATTTTTTACTTGATAATTTGGGAGTAGAGCTGGAGGTGGTAAATTGTACAAGTTACCAATAACATAGTCATTTCATATCCTAGAAATAAAGGGCTCCGGCGTATAGAGAGGACCTTACCGTTAGAGAAAGAACCATAGAAACGATGAAACCCATGATTTTTTCTTCGTGCAAGGTCCCATCCCTTGCCTACCTAGAAGGTGCCTAACTGAAGGGAATTATGGTTGGGAAGGTTGCAGTAGCAAAAGCCATTGGAAGCTGTATTTTCTACATTAGAAGAATTAGTTTTATTTTTAATAAACCAAACAAAAGAATGACTGATCAAAAAATAGATTAGTCATTCACGAGAATCAACTTCAATGACCAGAGTTAAACGTGGATATATAGCTCGAAAACGTCGAAAAAAAATTCTTACATTTGTGTCAGGCTCTCGAGGGGCCCATTCCAAACTTTTTCGAACTGCTAACCAACAGAAAAATAGAGCCTTAGTTTCCGCTCACCGAGATACAAGTAAAAAAAAGAGAGATCTTCGTCGTTTGTGGATTACTCGAATCAATGCAGCATCCCGTGCTAATGGAGTCTCTTATAACAAATTTATACAATATTTGTATAAAAGGCAGTTGCTTCTAAATCGTAAAACACTTGCGCAAATAGCTGTATTAGATAGTAATTGCTTTTCTATAATCTTTAAAAATATTCATGAATATTCTCATTTTTACACCTAAATGTAAGAAATTAACTTTTACTCTCCTTGGCTGTACAAGAAGTTTCTTCCGTTCCAATCTTTTGAACGAACTGGTTAAGATAATGCCAGATGATCCGATGAGAATGATTGCCAAATTAATACCGTAGCCATTACCTTAGATATTATCATATCTGTTAAAAGGAATATAACATTCCACAAGTCATGAAGGGGTTACACTACACAGTTGGTATTGGTGCTATTTATAAAGATAATGAATAGAGCTCTATTCATATATTTCTTTTGCTATATTTCTGAGCCAAACAATCTCGAACAATTTATATTGAAGAGAGAGTATTACGTCCAATAGGATTTGAACCTATACCGGAGGTTTAGAAGACCTCTGTCCTATCCATTAGACGATGGACGCTCTTTCTTTTTTTTTTTTTCCATTATTATCTGGGATACTTTATCGAGGACAAATCCCCTTTTTATCCATCCAAAATGAGGTTAATGAAGTTCAGGAAAGAAAGAATAGAAGATATGTTACATGGAAATCAAACATTCATTTTGAATGAGAGATTGTCCACGAAAAATATTTTGAATAAGGAATGTGAGCGGGTAGCGGGAATCGAACCCGCATCGTTAGCTTGGAAGGCTATATATACTTCCATCCATACTTGCTCATAACACTCATATTGTTAGATATAGAATTCTGAATTGGTATCAAGTTGGTTGGACAATTGATCTTTTTCATTCTGATTGTATCTCATAAAGAAGATAAATACAGGTAATTGCCTTAGAAAGATATGTATCAATCATATTTTTTCTATTGAGTCCTTCCATGCCTACTACAATTAGTTATTTCGGTTTCTTATTGGCTTCGCTAATTTTAACCTTAGTCCTATTCATCGGTTTAAGCAATATACGACTTATTTGAAATAAATAAATATAAAAAATTATTCGTATATTTTAGTTAATCATAATCTCGTGGCTTCTCTCAATATCAATTGATTGTTATTGAGATTCCTAGTCAATTCGGGATACTATCCCAGGTAGCTTTTATTTTTACCTATTCTTTTGAATCAAAATGATTGAGGCTTTGCTATCCGGAATTGTGTTAGGTTTAATTCCTATAACTTTGGCTGGATTATTCGTAACTGCATATTTACAATACCGACGTGGTGATCAATTGGATATTTGATTGAGGAACATCCTTTTTCAAATTGGCCTCCTACTTATCCTGGGAGGCCATATTACGTTGACCATTCTAGTTAGAATTATTGATAATTCGTCAATAAAATTGTATCCAATTTCAGGATCACGCTCTGTAGGATTTGAACCTACGACATCAGGTTTTGGAGACCTACGTTCTACCGAACTGAACTAAGAGCGCTTTCTTAGGAGAAGCCCGGATAGGAAAGAAATAGAAAAATACTTTTTCTACTCTTAAAACACTTTTGCATGTGGCATGATGCAATAACTGATAATTATTGTTTCATTGAATCAATATCAATGGATCTCGCATTCTTTTCTTTCTTTCCTTCCGTAGGAAAAGAACTACGGTAGGGATGACAGGATTTGAACCTGCGGCATTTTGTACCCAAAACAAACGCGCTACCAAGCTGCGCTACATCCCTTCCAATTGTTAGACTTGAATTTTATTTTATATGACCTAAATTTTTTTTTCCACACATATTTCTCCACTTTCATTTTTATTGGGTCTCATGAATAGACTCTATAGATGTAAGATATATCATCTAAAACATGATTATTCATTTACAAGATCTGGTAATGAAACATGTTCTGTTCCAGAAATAGTAACATCTTATATTCTTGATCATTGTACAGATATCTGTTCTGAGTTCCCTGTACAAGAGATTCATCAAATACAAATGTGAGATTCATCAACTACGAATGTAGTTGACCATATAACATATGCATCATTATTGCAAAGGAGAACTTACAAACAATGCAAGATATAAAGACATATCTTTCCACAGCGCCTGTGCTAGCGACTTTATGGTTCGGGTGTTTGGCCGGTTTATTGATAGAGATCAATCGTTTTTTTCCAGATGCTCTGACTTTCCCCTTTTTTTCTTTTTAGTTATCCTGTGAATCTGAAAGGAAAAAATCTGCTAGATCCCTTCTCTCCCTTTCCTCTTGGAGAAACGAAATGAGTTGATTCAGCTCCCAATAGATCCGAGTTAAGAGCTCGGGAGGGGTTAGAATCAAACAAAATATAAATATAGATCCAAAAGTTATTCCTACAAGTATCATACTACTGAAAACTCCTAATTCAAGATTTTATTACGAGAATGAATATGAATAAGTAATAAAATCTTGAATCATTGAATCTCCGACAACTTCTATCCCATTTTCTTTCTTCTCTTTTTTCAAAAAAAAAAAAAGGTCCAAAAAAAGAGAAGTATACCTAATATCCAGAGTAAGTGAGTTTATGGCCAAGGGCGGAGATGTAAGAGTAACAATTACTTTGGAATGTACTAGTTGTACCCAAGATAGTGTTGATCAAAAATTCCCGGGTATTTCCAGATATACCACTCGAAAAAATCGCCACAATACACCTACTCGGTTGGAATTGAAGAAATTTTGTCCTTATTGTTACAAGCATACCATTCACGGAGAAATAAAGAAATAGATTGAATCTACTACTCCCACCCAGGGATAAGAATAGATCCCAGATATAGAAAGAAATTGTATTTTAACAAAATCTGTCAATATTTCTTTTCAAAATATTTTGAATAAATAGTTTATTTGGGAGAAAAGCAAACTATGAAGAAATTATTTGAAAGGTTCATGAAACAAACTATGAATACATTTAAGCGATCTTTGGATAATCGAGAGAAACGATCTTTTCAGAATAGATCTAAGCGATCTTTCCCCAATAGATCTAAGCGATCTTTTCGGAATAAATTGAAGCGATCTTTTCGAAATAAATCGAAGCGAATTTTTCATAAACGTTTGCCACGAATTGGGTCGGGAGATCGAATCGATTATAAAAATATGAGCCTAATTAGCCGATTTATTAGCGAACGAGGAAAAATATTATCTCGCCGAGTGAATCGATTAACCTCGAAACAACAACGCCTAATGACTATCGCTATTAAACGAGCTCGTATTCTATCTTTGGTACCTTTTGTTACTAGTGATAACTAATTTGATCCCTAAAAATGAAATTACTCCTTGATCGAGTCAGAGCTGGAATATTTGACAAAGATAAAGCAGATCTAAAAAAGTTGACAGGATTGAATTCTTAAAAAATAATTCAATTATCCAGATCTGTTCATTTTTAAATGCCCCTAGCTTCCCGGAGGGGATTCCCCGGGAGATTTGGTTCCACTATTTCATTATACGATTTTTCTATTCATTCTTAGATTTTATTAATTCACTAATTCGCACGCACCCCTAGATGGATTCAGTTTTGAAATATTCATTCTTAAAGTCAGTAATACAAGCAAAGCCTGAGATTACAAGAATTCTGGCTCTCTTGGAAAAAAATAGGAATAGCTCTTAATTTAAGAGACCTACAATTCGACCGAGTTGGGGAATATTCCATATTTGCTGGGTTATCTTTATCTAGCAGATAAGTAACATTTGGTCATCCACATCCAAAGCGCTATGTTATTAAATCATGAAGTTATGACATAACTTCACCCACGGCGCTATTGGATGGAAGTGCACCATACAGTAGCACCAATGATCCTCTTCTCATGCAACTGACTAGGATCATCTACACGAACATAATGTCCGAATGAAATAGAGAAAAAAAGGGTAGAATAATATTCTGGAGTTGTATTGATAATGATACCCCTTGCCCTTCCTCTTGAAGTGACATCCATATATTTAGTTATACAGCCACCTGTAGGGCAGCGGCCATTACAATGATTGCTGCTGAAATGAAAATGATTTGCCCATCATCTATGTGTCCAATTGTTACAATATTGAGACAGAGTTCCCCCGGAATCTATAATAAAACATGTGAGATTCTCCCATTTCTGTCCAGTGGAAAGAAATAAAAAAGACGTTCTCTTTCGATTTTTAGCAAAATTGTATTGCTGTGTTAGCAGAAGGTTAGCTATACTGGTTCAGTATACTTCAAATATACCTTTGGTATAATATTGACAATCAAACGAGGATTAGAGAAGATATCAGTAGTTTTCCATTTCCTGATCTCTATCTTTCATGGGATTAATTCCCCCTTGACTTTACAATAATATATGGAGCTTAGTATGTCTGGGAATACGGGAGAACGCGCTTTTGCTGACATTATTACCAGTATTCGATACTGGGTTATCCATAGTATTACTATACCTTCTTTATTCATTGCAGGTTGGTTATTTGTAAGCACAGGTTTGGCTTATGATGTATTCGGGAGCCCCCGGCCGAATGAGTATTTCACAGAAAGCCGACAAGAGGTTCCATTAGTAACTGGCCGTTTCGATTCATTAGAGCAACTTGATGAGTTTACTAAATCTTTTTAGGAGGTACTAATGACTATAGATAGAACCTATCCAATTTTTACAGTTAGATGGTTGGCCGTTCACGGACTAGCTGTACCTACAGTTTTTTTCCTGGGATCCATATCAGCAATGCAGTTCATCCAGCGATAACTTCTATATCAACTAAATCACGGAGCTATGACACAATCAAACCCGAACGAACAAAATGTTGAATTGAATCGTACCAGCCTCTACTGGGGGCTGTTACTCATTTTTGTACTTGCTGTTCTATTCTCTAATTACTTTTTTAATTAGGAACAGTGAGAATCTTCTTTATCACCCAATTTGGGGAGATCTAATACTCATATCTATGATTGTTTATGTCTTGAGCATGACTACTTAAGAAAATGTGATGTAAAAGGGAGTAAGAGAAATGGCCGATACCACTGGAAGGATCCCTCTTTGGTTGATAGGTACTTTAACTGGTATTATCGTGATTGGTTTACTAGGTCTCTTTTTCTACGGTTCCTATTCCGGATTAGGGTCATCCCTATAGTAATGAAATGCACTTCATATCTATGAGGAATACTGTAGACGCGAAAACGAAAACTCAAAAAGAAAGATAAGGCCTTACCCTTCTTTGAGTTCAAAGAGGGGTAAGGTCTTATCTTTCTTTTTTAAATCTCTTCCGGGATTGAAAACTAGAAAATTCATACAAATTCCACAATTTTTTTATTTACTCCCATTATTATAGTAATGATGATAAGCCCATTTATTCTTCTGCCTCTGATATGTATTATCAAAGAATTGGATCGACCCAGTTTGAATGTTCCTCCGAGCAGAAATCAATTAACAGATTCTTCTGCATAATATCTATTACTCCATATTTGTTCATTTCTCCAAATGAGATTCTACAAATCTTACATGTTTTTATGTAAGTAAAAGTCTGAACGAAAATCCGTCCGAATATGCAAAGAATAGACAATTTTATTTTTTACGGCCCAAGCCAAAATAAAAAACCTTTTTTTTTTCTTTCTTTTTATTAGAAGCCTCTTATTCAAGCGTTTGCTTTGCAAAGTAGGCCCCATTTTCTCCATGAGAAATATTGCCCTTTACTCGTCTGCTCCTACTTTTCTCAAAAGTTCGTCAGTAGAACGTGGACGAACGGAATTGGGAAATTAATAAGTTCCTCTTACCTCGACGAGACAAGATAGCGGAAAATCTATTTTGACCTTTTTAAGGAGTAGGATGAGAGATAAGATAAGGCAGGGAGAATAGTAAGGAAAGATTGCTTAATTCTTTCCTTCGTTCTATTCTTGTTTTAATCGTCTCTCTTAACTATGATGGATGAAAATCAAAATAAAAATAAGAAGATGACATGTATAGAATATACAATGTAGCACATGACTAGGGGACCGTTCGGCAAGTCTGTTCCAGAGTCAATCCTTGTGCAAGATGCACATCAATATATATATATATTGATATAACAGAGGGAAAAGGCGAATGAAAGGCCCTCCATCTCCGAGGAGGCATTATTTGATTATACAAATTGTTTGTATTAGCCATTAATAAGGCAGAGATTCAAATCTTTCAGTCCGCTTTAGGTCGCATTCAATTTGAATTTATGGACCTAAAAATTCATCTCGGCCAATTGAACTTTCTCAAATTGTTTCTTCTTAAGAACTAGAAATATCTGTGCCAAAATGACAGATGCTAAGAATAATAAAAGACCTTTAACGCGTGAAGGATCTTGAAGTACTATTTCTGCATCTCCCTGACCAAATCCGCCTACGTTAGGGTTATTTGTTAATGGCTGATCAACCTTGATGAATTCACCTTCTGAAACAAGAAGTTCCGGTCCCGGAGGTACAATGTCAACCACTTGTCGACCGTCTGATGAATTATCAATAGTTATTTCATATCCACCCTTTCCTTTACGTAAAATTTTACTTACTCTACCTGTTGCTGAAGCGTTATAGACCGTATTGTTGCTCTTGCTCCCATCAGGATAAATTTGTCCTCTTCCTCTATTACCACCCACATATATGGGATATTTCAGAAAGTGAGCTTCTTTATTAGAAGCAGGATTTGGTGAAAGGATGGGAAATACAACTTCACTATATTTTTGACCGGGAACAGGACCTATTACAATAATATTTTTTTGATTGGGACGATAGTTCTGAAAATAAAGATTACCTATCTTTTCCTTTATTTCAGGGGAAATACGATCCGGAGGGGCTAATTCAAAGCCTTCGGGTAAAATAAGAACAGCTCCTACATTTAAAGTTCCTTTCTTACCATTAGAAAGAACTTGTTTTATTTGTGTATCATAGGGAATTTTAATGACTGCTTCAAATACGGTATCGGGAAGCACGGACTGTGGGACCTCAATCTCCACAGGTTTTTTAGCCAAATGACAATTGGCACATACAATACGCCCAGTCGCTTCTCGAGGATTTTCATAACTTTGCTGTGCGAAAATGGGATATGCATTCGCAATGGATGCCCGAGTGATTATATGTATCATTATCAAGACGGAAATTGGTTGAGTTATCCACTTTTTCACCCAGTCATCATAAGTATTTCTATTTTGCATGGTTTGATTATCGGTTCAAATTATTTGTTTGAAAATAAATAGGAGTAGGTAGCTATCATAGTTACCTGTCTGCAATTCTGCTACTATATTAAGATTAAGATTGTAGGTAATAAATCAGAAGTATCCCACTAAAAAGGGAAAAGACGAATATGAAAAAACATTCCAGTTCAATTGTTGTTGGATGTACAAATTTGTTATTCATTCATTGAATGATAAATTACTACAAGTGAAGGAGATGTACGATTGAAACGACGGAAGATCCAATATTTGAAAATTGTATCTAAGATGACTGGAAATGTTGAAACAAGACCAGATATTATTCGTTCGTTATGGGAAAATCCATAATTTTCGAAAATCAAATCGATCATCAGTTCCCAACCATGGGGCGAATGAAACCCAATACATAGATCGGTTACTAAAAGAATAGTAAAAGCCTTGATTGTATCGCTCAAACTATAGAAGAATTCTTGCATCCAAGAATTAAGAATGGCAAGTTTATTCTTACCCAGAATGAGATAAGCACTTAGAATAGCAGAACCTATTAGATTTGTTAATAAATGTGAGATTATTTGGATACAATCTTGATTGTACATTTTGACCAATTGGATCATTTTTTTTTTCATTTCTATACGAAGATCTTGTGAACCCGTTTCCAAAGAATCTTCCACCATTTTTTCTAACAGGAATAGCTCTTCTATTTTCTCAAATCTTCCTAGAGCATTTGATTCTTGTAAAAAATCAAAAATTTTTTGAGATTGATCAGTATTCCACCAATTTGTAACCCAAGGTTCCAAAGCTTTCTGTAATGAAATTGAGATTCCCCAAGGCAGTACTACTAAACATGCAAGATATCGTAGAGAAGCTGATGCTTTATATTTGGCTACTTCTAATTCGTGAATCGCTAAGGAACTCGATTTGCTCGTTAGCTCTGTCCAAAATCTGGACAAAGTACGAGTTATAGAACGAGGTATGGGACTCATAGAATCGATCTATTGCGTAATTCTTCAACTCCGAGAAAAAAATATCGTTCGGGCGAGGAACGATTCACTTCGAAATAGAAGTAGAATAAAAAAGGAGATTGTTCTCAGTAGAATCAATCATTGAAAATCGCTTTGATCTAGACTAATTCTCTATTTGTTCTTTTCCTATCTGACTCTTTCTCCAAAAAAAGAATTACTTCAAGTGACAATTTTTTTTGAAGTAAAATGAAGGGATGTTGATTAGCAAAATAGATCAAACTAGCTTACGGGATAGGATCCATATACATTTTTGGTTCTAATCCGGTAGGTATATTAGATGAAATTCTCCAATTTTGTACGCATTTGTAAAAAAAGAAAATAAAAGAAATGTTTGAGAGAGTGCTATATATATATATATATATAGTAATTCATTTAGATAGTAATTAAATCTATCCTTTTGAGACGTCGTATCCGTCTACTGGCTCTATTTATTCTCTCTAAAGATAGGATGATATGAGAGTGCTTGGGAACTGCCGAAGCATACCGGGCTGATTCCCATAAGTATCCCCAGACAAATGTTCTATTTTGAACTTCTTCCTCTCGTATATACTATACGGATAGATATATCCATTTGGATGCCAAAGAGTAACAAAATAACTATCCATTTTAAAATCCTTCAATAGATACACGCAAGAAACGGGCTAATTCGGCAGCTTTCTGTTCCATTTCACGTAAAGTAAAATTATCCTCAGTACGAGTTAAGGGAATTTCTTGTTGGCCTTTTATTTCCATATAAAGAACACGACGAGGAAAAATACCTTCTTGAACTTCCATTTTGATCGCCTGAATATCTTTTATAAGAAATTGGAGGAAAATACGACGATTTCTTCCAGGAAATCCCCAACGAAAAAGACATACAATTCCTTCTTTTTCATCAAACTTATTGTAGCCACTACCCACATTACACAAAATTGTACACCACAAATAAGAGCTAATGAACAGACCTGCAATACCATAAAAACACATTACAATTCCTTGTGGGATAAAAAGTATTTGCTGAGATGACAATAAGGGTATAAGGTTCCTGCCGAGGTAACTTGAAATTCCAACTAAGAAAAATCCTAGTGAACCCAAAAAAAGGATACAAGCCCAAAAAAAATTACTAATTTTACGAGACCCTGTTATAGGTTCTATCCAGAGCCATTTGGATCGACGATTCATAACAAATTGCGTCCTATTTAAGTTGAGAGTAGGCCAAATCTTTTTTTTGGCTCCCCAAGTAATTCTCATAAATTTGCTAGCAATATAATAAACTAGTTATATACATATAAGCATCTAAGTCAATATAGAATATCAATATCAAATTTTCCCTATTATTTCCCCATGCTTTCCATTTTTTCGTATTTTTTTTGTTTGAGAAATTGTAACTTATCGATTGTAAAAACAACACTTCATAAAATTAGTAGAATATAAATACTATCTCTATATTCACATAGATATCCATACAGGTTCTATCCATAGATGTTATCTATGATGAATAGATAACAGATGGTACATCTGCATCTATTCATCAGATATGAATAGATCTAAATATAGATGGATGTCTATTTTGATCCATTTCGTTCGTCTTTACAAGAGGTTATGTTATATCATCCAAAAAATCTCTAATTCTCTCTATTGTTTTATGATTGAAAAATTGAACTCAATTTATGAAATATGACTGAATCAGATTCATAAAATCTCGTCGTTTTGAATATATAAATACGAGAGAACCATTGTAATTGCCGGAAATAACAAGCCCACTAGGGGCACAAAAATAGAGGGTAAGCTGGAGTTGATCATAGAATGAGTACCTTAATTAAATATTTATCTTTATTACAAAGTCTTATTATAAGACCAAATGAGTGATAGGACCAAATAAGTGGACCTGTGCTTCTTTTAAAAGCACATCCACAAGAATATTGTTCTTGCACCAAATATTTTTTTTGAGCCCAAAAAAAATATATTTGATATGTTGAATCCGAAATCTTCTTTTGATTTAAATATGGCGAAAAATTTTTTATGAATGAGAAAAGGTCAAAAGATTTTCTATAGAAATCAGAACCTGAATATATATACATAATATATATTCAGGTCTCTTATAATAACGCTTATACATATTGAGAAACTTGATCGAATAGAAGAATTTCTATTCTCAAATTTATTCCAATAAAAAAAAATTAGAAGAAATTCTATTGTATGCAGTTACAAGATCAATACCTTTGAGGATTTATAAGCAAATGAAATGAATCATTCCGACGTCGCGAAACTGTATCACTGGCAGTTTTGTTACAAGGAGCTCAATTTTCTAATGGTTGTTCCTTATTTAGAAGGGGGGAATTGCTTTTTTTCCAGAATCAATGAAACTTGTAAAGCTTCAGTATATCCCTCAAAACACCTTTTAAAATACTCCGTGGAACGATTTGATCAAATAACCCATGATGAAATAAATACTCAGCCGTCTGGAAATCCTCATCTTCTATTGTCAGATTTAATGTCTGTTCAATTACTCTTCTACCTGCAAATGCAATGTACGCTTTAGGTTCGGCAATAATGATATTTGGCAACATGCCAAAACTAGCAGTCACTCCACCTGTTGTGGGAGATGTCAGAATCGATATATAGAACAACTTTTTCTTGCGTTGATAAATATTCAGCGCAGAAGCTATTTTACCCATTTGCATTAAACTGAAACTTCCCTCTTGCATGCGTGCTCCGCCAGAAGCACACACCGTAATTAATGGAAGAGATTCCTTGATAGCGTACTCGATCAGACGGGTCATTTTCTCACCTACTACCGAGCCCATACTACCTCCCATAAACTGAAAATCCATAACTCCGATTGCGATAGGAATACCATTTAATCGACCTATGCCTGTTTGAATGGCGTCGGTTAAACCTGTGTCTATTTGATAGGAAGTTACATGATCCATATAAGGTTTTTCCTCTCTATCTAAACCTGTGTCTATTTGATGGGAAGTGCCATGATCCATATCAGGTTTTTCCTCTCTATCTAAATCTGTGTTTATTTGAGAGACAGTGGCATGATCCATATCAGGTTTTTCCTCTCTATCTAAATCTGTGTCTATTTGAGAGACAGTGGCATGATCCATATCAGGTTTTTCCTCTCTATCTAAACCTGTGTCTATTTGATGGGAAGTGCCATGATCCATATCAGGTTTTTCCTCTCTATCTAAACTTGTGTCTATTTGAGACACAGTGCCATGATCCATATAAGGTTTGTCCTCTCTATCCAGTTCCTCCTTTCCCTTTTTTATCTCTTCACGAAGCTTCTGAAGAAGCTTTTGAATTTGAAGAGCAAGCCTTCTTTCTTCAATAGGGTCTTCACAAGGCGTAATCATATACTCGTCCCAGCCATCCCATTCAGGGGAATAATCTTCAGGAAGATTCCCCTCCTGTTCAAGAACCTCCTGTTCAAGAACCTCTTCTTCAGGAACCTCTTCTTCAGGAACTTCCTCTTCAGGAACCTCCTCTTCAGGTTCCTCCTCTAACAACCAATTTACCCACTGATTTACCCACTGAATAGTATCTTCTGAAAAGTCAGAATTTTCTAAGATCCAATTTAACCACTGATTTAACCGCTGAACATAATTTTCAAAAAAGTCAGAGTTTGAAACTTGAGTATACTCTTCTTGAATATGCTCTTCAAGATATTTTTCCCAAGCCCGTAGAGCCTTAGGCTCGTCCCAAAACTGTTCAGAAAAAGGATCCTCAGGAACTTCCTCTTTAAGAACCTCTTCTTCAGAGGCCTCCTGTTCAGGAACTTCCTGAACAGTCTCTGAAGAAAAAGGATCCTTTGTTTTTGGAAACAAATTTGGATAAGGAGAATCCATCACCAAAGTTTTTATCTTTCCATACAAAAGTATTTCTTGAAATTCATCTTTGAGAGATTCAACTTCAAAATATTCTAGATCCATTTTTTCCAAGATAGATATATGGCGTTTCAGACCATTTTTAATAAAATCTATTAGTATTTGCCTAATATATACACGATATAGCTTTTTCAATAAATTGAAAAAGCCATCCTTAATGTCCAGGTTCCACTCTTTAATTTCATTCAAAAAAATTCTATCTTCTAGAAAAATTTTAATGGAAGACTCATCTTCCATTAAATTTTCTAGAGATTTTATCTCTTTCATCAAACTTTTGATAATAGAAGACTCATCTTCCATTAAATTTTCTAGGTATTCTTCTATATCTTCCATCAAACTTTTAATGGGTGACTCCTCTTTCATTATCTCTTCGATGATTTCTTCCTTAAGTAGAAATTCCTGAATTTGTGGGAAAAATTCCCACATCAAAAAGGAATAATATACCCAAAAATTCCATGAATAATCTATCCAAGATTTCGAATCTTTCCGATTTATCTGCCAGGGAATCTCAATCTTGTCTCCAGTTTTAAAATCTTCAAAATCGGAAAAGACATCTATAGTGGATATATTTTCATCCATAGGGTACCAGGTGCCTTGATCAACTAAGAGCTCAATCCTGTCTGAACTACTCATTTGCATAGGAAAGCCGCAATCTTGACAAATTGACATATTTTGTTTCAAATACTTTCTATATTGCATATTGAAGCAATTCTCGCATTGCGCCCATAATTGTCTCAAACGCTCATTATCAATCAGTTGGGGTTGCTCAATATTTTTAGATTCCCCCTTAACAATAGCGAGTTTATTAGCCTTTTCAGTCAAATTATCAACTACTCGATTAATTCTACGGCGCTCTTCGTGCCATTCTCTTAGAGTCATTATTTTTGCTCCATCGTATACAAAAATACGAATAAAAAAAAATTTGATTCATATGAAAGTGGTATAGTATAAAATATAGAATAAAAAAAATTTCTATTTATAAATATGAATAAAATAGAATAACTTGCTGGGAAAGAGTTATAATATAACTCTTGACCCTCGTCATTTTCTTTTCATTCTTTTTCTATTAAAAATTTTCTATTAAAAATTATCAATATATGAGTTAGTGGGGATCCATTAAAAAAAATAGAATTAAAAGAATAAGAGGTGTGAGAAAAGCCTTTTTTGCATTCTATCCAAAAAAAGAATGAATTTACAATAGTAGCATTGATGGACGAATTTTTATTCGTCCTTTTCCTTAATTAATATTATAGAACCTTTTTTTTGATTCTAAATAAAAATTATCTCATATTGTAGATAACCCGCGATAAAGAGCATTTTATTACAAATTTGCCTATTTTAATCAATAGGGCTCGGGCTAGAAGGGATTCGAACCCTTGACTTCAAGGTCCGGAACCATGCGCTCTGATCCACTGAGCTACCAACCCTAGTAGGTCTAGAGGTATTGACCTATCCACCCTAGGGGGTCTAGAGGTATGTACTAGACTTTATCTATATATCTATACATATATGTATAGATATATACATACGTATTGTTGAGCTACCAACCGCTAGGAGGGCTATAAGTATGTACTTTATATATAGATAAAAGATATATCTATAGAATAGAACGAACAGTTACTTCAAAAGAGAGGAAAGTGAGAGATCAAATGTTTTGTTGATCCGCTAGTAACATGCTATTACTGATTAATAGGTGGACTTTGTCCCTATTGGGATTGTAGTTCAATTGGTTAGAGTACCGCCCTGTCAAGACGGAAGTTGCGGGTTCGAGCCCCGTCAGTCCCGGTCCGATGAGTTTATGAATTCTTCATTCGATTTCCAGATAATTGGAAAAAAGGAAATTTGGGTAGACTGAGATGGAAAAACTAGAGATTTAGTAAATTTATTAGAATTTTAATGGATTTACCCATATCTAAAGAATCCACCAAGTCTAGAATTCATTGGTGAATTCTGTCACTATTCCAATAAGAACATCTGATTATTATTCTGGATCTGAATGATATTCTGATCGTGATTCGGTCGTGATTCGGCTCAATCTTTGTAGTAAAAGATTGGGCCGAGTTCGATTCGATTAGGAGAACAGACGAATGAAAGTCACTGGATTATAAGGTATCGATCGTATCAAATTCAAATTTGATCTCTTTCCATACTTCACAAGCAGCAGCTAGTTCAGGACTCCATTTAGTTGCTTCACGGATAATTTCATTACCTTCACGAGCAAGATCACGTCCTTCATTACGAGCTTGTACACAAGCTTCTAAAGCGACCCGATTAGCTACTGCACCAGGTGCATTTCCCCAAGGGTGTCCCAAAGTTCCCCCACCAAACTGTAATACAGAATCATCCCCAAAGATCTCGGTCAGAGCAGGCATATGCCAAACGTGAATACCCCCTGAAGCTACAGGCAAAACACCTGGCATAGATACCCAATCTTGAGTAAAATAAATACCACGACTTCGGTCTTTTTCAATAAAATCATCACGTAGTAGATCAACAAAACCTAAAGTGACTTCTCGTTCACCTTCAAGTTTACCTACTACAGTACCAGCGTGAACATGATCTCCGCCAGACATACGCAATGCTTTAGCCAGCACACGAAAGTGCATACCATGAATTTTTTGTCTGTCAATAACTGCATGCATTGCGCGGTGAATATGAAGAAGTAGGCCATGGTCTCGGCAATAATGAGCCAACGAAGTATTTGCCGTAAAACCTCCCGTCAGATAGTCATGCATGACTATGGGAACTCCCAATTCATAGGCGAAACTTACTCTTTTCATCATTTCTTCACATGTACCTGCGGTAGCATTCAAGTAATGCCCCTTAATTTCACCCGTCTCCGCCTGAGCTTTATAAATTGCTTCTGCACAAAAGACAAAACGATCTCTCCAGCGCATGAATGGTTGGGAATTCACGTTCTCATCATCCTTGGTAAAATCGAGTCCACCACGGAGACATTCATAAACTGCTCTACCATAATTTTTGGCAGATAGACCCAATTTTGGTTTTATAGTACACCCCAACAAGGGACGGCCATATTTGTTTAATTTATCTCTTTCAACTTGAATACCATGGGGTGGACCTTGGAAAGTTTTGGAATAAGCAGGAGGAATTCGCAGATCTTCCAGACGTAGAGCCCGTAGGGCTTTGAATCCAAATACATTACCCACAATGGAAGTGAACAGGTTGGTAACAGAACCTTCTTCAAAAAGGTCTAAGGGGTAAGCTACATAGGCAATAAATTGAGTTTCCTCTCCAGGAACAGGCTCGATGTCATAGCATCGCCCCTTGTAACGATCAAGACTGGTAAGTCCATCGGTCCAAACAGTTGTCCATGTACCGGTAGAAGATTCAGCCGCTACTGCTGCTCCTGCTTCCTCGGGGGGCACTCCGGGTTGAGGAGTGACTCGGAATGCTGCCAAGATATCCGTATCTTTGGTCTGATATTCCGGAGTATAATAAGTTAATCTATAATCTTTAACACCAGCTTTAAATCCAACACCTGTTTTAGTTTCTGTTTTTGGTGACATAAAAAGTCCCTCCCTATGATTTATTGATTAATCACTCTTACAACGACGAGGTCTGCTCGACATGGGTCGAACGTGAAGAATCGATTTTTCATCAATCTCCTACAAAACACTCAAGTTGTCCATTATTGGACAATAAAACTTTCCAGATACACTAATATTGTATCCGTTCTGTATGTATGATGCAACCCAAAAATTGGATTTTGTTTGTCAATTGACCCAAGGACCTTTCAGTTGTTAAACTAGCTCATGAATTTAATGAACCGAATCAACTTTTTACCATAATATGTGTATAAAAATAATTAATTTTATATGTGATACGTATATTCTGAGATGAAAGAAAAAAATACGCGTATGAAAAGAAAACAACCAATGACAGAAAGGTGATGAATAGGATTCAAGTTCCACATTTCACAGAGGATCTAAACACAGAGTTAAATATTTCTACTTATGGGCAAACCGAGGGCTTCCTCATAATCCTTATGAGTCTACTTCATATTCTAAATATGAAATGTATTAGTTATTGGGCGAAATAGCCCCGATAGCCTCTAATCGTGTTCTAGCTCTTTTGAGAGCTACATCAGCCTCAATTGCTTGTCTCTTGCCTTGAGCTCGAGCTAGGTCAGCTTTAGCTATACGAAAGCTTTCCTGAGCCTCTTGAAAATCAATGTCAATACCTCTTTCTGCATTATTTACCAATACAGTGATTTGATTATTGTCTATCTTGGCAAACCCACCCAACAAAGCCATAGTTGACCACTGCGCATCAAGACGTATTTTCATTACCCCTATATCCAAAGCCGTAACAAGTGAAGCATGATTGGGTAATACACCAATCTGACCACTATTGGTAGATAGGATAATTTCTTGAACTTCTGAATCCCAAACAACTCGATTAGGAGTCAGTACACGAAGATTGAGGGTCATTTGAAAAATTAACTTTCCACTTTCAAGTTCATAGCCTTCGCGGTAGCTTCATCAATGTTACCCACCAAATAAAAAGACTGTTCAGGAAGACCGTCTAATTCTCCGGAAAGAATCATTTGAAAACCTCTAATTGTTTCTGTGAGACTAACATATTTACCCGGGGAACCAGTGAATACCTCTGCTACGAAAAAGGGTTGTGACAAGAAACGTTCAATTTTTCTTGCTCTTGCTACTGTTAAACGATCTTCTTCTGATAATTCGTCCAGTCCAAGAATAGCTATAATGTCTTGAAGTTCCTTATAACGTTGCAAAGTTTGTTTAACTCCTTGTGCAGTTTCATAATGTTCTTCGCCAACGATCGAAGGTTGGAGCATAGTTGATGTTGAATCTAAAGGATCTACCGCTGGATAGATACCCTTGGCAGCTAATCCTCTTGATAGCACGGTAGTAGCGTCTAAATGTGCAAATGTTGTAGCAGGAGCAGGATCAGTCAAGTCGTCCGCAGGTACATAAACTGCTTGAATGGAGGTTATAGATCCCTCTTTGGTAGAAGTTATTCTCTCTTGCAAACAACCCATTTCCGTGCCAAGAGTCGGCTGATAACCCACAGCAGAAGGCATTCTTCCTAATAAGGCGAATACCTCTGATCCTGCTTGGACAAAGCGGAAGATATTGTCAATAAATAATAGTACATCTTGCTTATTTACATCTCGGAAATATTCAGCCATGGTTAAAGCAGTTAACCCGACTCTCATACGAGCTCCTGGTGGTTCGTTCATCTGACCATAGACCAGAGCTACTTTGGATTCTGAGATATTTTGTTCTTGAATGACTCCCGATTCTTTCATTTCCATATAAAGATCATTTCCTTCACGGGTACGCTCTCCTACCCCGCTAAATACAGATACACCCCCATGAGCCTTAGCAATGTTGTTGATTAACTCCATAATGAGTACTGTTTTACCCACTCCAGCTCCCCCGAATAATCCTATTTTTCCCCCACGGCGATAAGGAGCTAAAAGATCCACTACTTTAATGCCTGTTTCAAAAATTGAAAATTTGGTATCCAACTGTGTAAAGGCAGGAGCAGCTCTATGAATAGGGGATTTTGCGCGAGCATTTACAGGACCTAAATCATCGACAGGTTCTCCAAGAACATTAAAAATTCGTCCGAGAGTAGCTGCACCAACTGGAACACTCAGAGGAGCTCCTGTATCAAACACTTTCATTCCTCTCATCAAACCATCTGTAGCACTCATAGCTATAGCTCTAACCTTATTATTCCCTAATAATTGTTGTACCTCACAAGTAACTTGAATCAGCTGACCAGCTGTATTTTTATCCTTAACTATCAAAGAATTGTAAATATAGGGCATTTCATCTGGAGGAAAAGATACATCCAGTACTGGGCCAATTATTTGAGAAATACGCCCTGCATTCCTTTCTGCTATTTCTACAAGTCTGGCAATAGCAGCATCACTAAAAGGATCGGCTCTCATAAAAAAAAAAAAAAAAAATAGAAAAAAAAAAGGATTGATTCAAATTGTTTGCTAATACTATCAAACAAAAAAAGTGTTTGTGTATCGAGTTGATGAGTCAATAATGACTGATAGCTATCACTTTGATTTACTTAGTAATATCTTTGAAAGTTCAACTTCGACAAGGATCTGTAAATGGATTCATTATTTCCATGCATAAAAATTTCAATCAAAAAAAAATGTAGAAAAACTTATAAGATGCCATTGAAGAGTCAATGGCATCTTATAAGCTTTACCTACTATTGGATTTGAACCAATGACTCTCGCCGTATGAAAGCGACACTCTAACCACTGAGTTAAGTGGGTCATTTATCATCATAGATAGAGTTGGGCTTATAAACGATTTTATATGGAATTCCACATATAGACAATATGCCCCTAACTAAATAATATCAGATAATATTAGATCATGAAAAATATACCTTGACAGAAAGTGATCCATTTGATTAGTATAATATATCATCAAGACTGTCAAGGGCTATAGCTCAGCAAGGTAGAGCACCTCGTTTACACGTGCGCCAATGATTTTCAAGAGAGTTTATCGATTCGTCCGATCCAGAAAATAGATCTTATGTTAAAAAGTCTTACTCTATTAATTGAGAGAACAATAGCATGACAAAGATGAAATTCGATCTGATTTGAATTCTAGATCTAGTTGATATGGTCAATCTCAGGGCTATTCAATGCCAGACATAATGAGTATAATACGGGGACCTCAAAATCAATTCTTTTCGCTCTATGAACTTTGAGGTGTATGAAGTCTCATATTATTTCACTTTTGAAGCGATAGAGACTCTATTTTAATTTGAGTCGATCTATGTCTGAGCAAGGCAGACCTACGTCAAGGGAACCTTTTGAATCACTTTGGGATTGCTTCTGAAAAAAAAAAAAAGGGCACTTGGAGCACACGGAGCCATCTTATTATCTTCCTAGAAAGAGGAGAATGGCAGACTAACTGATCAATCCATCAGTTAATGACAGAGCCCAATGCAATAAAAATGCATGTTGGGTTCTTAGAACAGATCAAATCATTTTGATAATAAGAACTTTGATTTGTTTTACCGAGAAGGTCTACGGTTCGAGCCCGTATAGCCCTATATGTTCGACTAAGTTTTGGTACTCTTATATTCCCTTTTTTTCATATTGTCCCTCTGACCCAGTCCTAACCCGAAAGGCTCTTTCAGATTGTATCAACTCTTCTCTTCTACTTATAAAGATCAATAGGAACATGGGAACAGGGCAAATCATTAATTCTCATTGATCGATATTGATTTGGTATTAGATGATTGGATCTGTCAATTGTGGATTAATAGAATTCATTTTGTTCATTTACTAAACAAATAGATTGATCCCATCTACCGGCGGAATTACGGTTTAATTCATTGCTCTAGCAAATGATAAAACCACATTGTTTTCACTTAGGCCTTAACAAACGAATTGTTGTTAGTTACAAATTAACTGTTTTTTAGCATTTATTTCGTTCCACACAATGTGCAATTCGGTCGGATATATTGTTTTTTTATCAGCTTCTCTTTAAAAAGCTCAAGAGTTTTGTTGAAGAAGTACCATCTGTTTCACGTAATCCATACACCCAGTCATTCCTAATTACTGGATAAATCAGACATGGGGTTTTTAGCCCCAAACACATTATTTTGGGGTCGACAAAGTCGAAGAGATTGATGAGAATCCTGTATCTCTTGACTTGTCCTCTTCGGAGGTTTGCAAAACAAAAAGGGGTTCATAAATATCTTTGATCTTTATCAATTATCATTCTCTCAATATGAGCATAAAGTAAATTTGAAATTTAACCTACTTTTCTCCACTTTTAATCTATACTAGAGAAGTTAATAATATATTTTATATTATTATTTTCAATACCCAGTCAGAAAGGACAATTCTCTGGAGATTTTAATCCTAACTAAAAACGAACCGAAGGTTCATTCTCTATTCTTCCTCTAAAATAATAGCATGTTCTTTAGTATGTATTTTTATTGGGAAAATACATATAAGCACTCTTCCCCCAATTGCGTTCTGTTCTGGTAGCATACCAAAAACATAAAAGCCTCCGGCGATCCATTGCATGTTGGATCTGAACCAGCATTTGCTTGAATCTCCCACATATTTGGGATTATTAAATAGAGTATGCATATTTCATTAAATGCGTTCAGGAACTCTAGAATCTAGAGATCTGTGAGAACGAAACTCTCACCCTTTAAAAATTCTGTAAACTGTGTCCCAGAGTCTTGTTCCCCATTGCTAGTACATCTCTGTTCCACTAGACAATAGATCTGAGATCATGTTAGATCCTAATGAGCCCGGGATCATACCAAACTTATATGCGAAAGATTTGATACGTTCTACGGATCGATCGGCACCTACCAATCCCGATCAACCCGTAGATATGGAACTCTGTTGTTCCGATTTTCTAGAAAGATATGGAACAGATAGTTGATTTCACGAACAAAAAAATTCTACATTTGTTCATATGGGAAATGCATAGTACAGGTCAGGCTTTGAAGAACCTTTATCCCTCGCTTCGAATTTGACTTATTCATTTCTAAGGTAACTTGCTCGATTCTTTTCTCTCTCTCTTTTTTTTTGTATCTTAACTATGAGATACAGATACTACGAAGGAACAATTCAAACCTATTCCCCGAACTATTACATTCGTGTGATAAACTGAAAAATAAAACAAACGTTCCAATTATTTCTTTGGTGATTCATTCTCAAATTTTGGAAAACTGAGAATCCTCCTTTTTCAAATTCTGCCAATACCGTGAAATGTTTACTATTTCTTCCGTGGGTAGATCCAATATTCGTAAAATGCCTCTATTTGTCTCATCACGGGCATAAATATCCGGCAAAGAACTTGATTGTCCTTTAACCAGGTAATTCTGGACCCACAGATCCAGAATTCTGCAAATTGGATACATAAGCCTTTCTTTTTTCCTTTCTTTTTTCGAAAAGGATAGGTTCCTCGAAGCCATTTCTAGATTCACTCAATCTGAATATAGAACAAGTGGATAAAGTTTAATTTGTCGACACATCCCACATCATTAGAAAAAATGACCCTGAAAAACTCCGGATTTGAATGGACAAGATATGAATATCAAGATAGAACATATAAGAAATCCCTCCTACTTCTATTTATAGTAAATAAAAATAAAAGAGCTAGGCATTTTGTTACATTAACCCATGTTAATAATCCGTTCCAACTCAAATCATGTGGAATCTGTCGAACCAATGTGTAAGACTTGTATTTTTGTAGAACCAATTCCTAAAAAGGAATCAATTGTTATCGTTCGGCAACAATGAATGGAAGTATAGAAAGAACCGATACGAAGAGGAAAGATTAGTCGGATTTTTTCCTTTTAAAGGAACCGAGGATGTAATAAAGGGGTTCATCTATAATAAATACATAAAAAATACATAATACTTTTACGTATTACATATACGAGTAAGATTTCATTGAATGAATTTCATGATAAGTCATGGATGAAACACGAATATGCGAATCGATGAAAATGAATTGTTGAATCTTTTGGGGGAGGGAGGAGCAATCAATAAATTTATTAAAAAAAAAAAAAAATGGAATAATTTTATCTATTTCACAGGAGTCTATTAATGTTTCTATTTTCTGAATATGATACTTTTTGGATTTTTTTATTTATATCCAGTCTTATTCCTATTCTGTCATTCTCAATTTCCAGAGCTTTGGCCCCTATGAATAAAGGACCGGAGAAGTCCACTAGTTATGAATCAGGTATAGAACCAATGGGGGATACTTGGATCCAATTTAGGATTCGTTATTATATGTTCGCTCTAGTTTTTGTTGTTTTTGATGTTGAAACGGTCTTTCTCTATCCGTGGGCTATGAGTTTTGATATTTTGGGTCTATCTACATTGATAGAAGTTTTGATTTTCGTGCTTATCTTAATTGTTGGTTTAGTTTATGCATGGCGAAAAGGAGCATTGGAATGGTCCTAGCTTCCAAGGTTTTGGGCAGTGGAAGAGAAGTAGAAAATTCCATAAAGCCAACTATAAATCCTATAGAGTTTGATCGAACAACTTCAAATTCAGTGATTTCAACTACCCTAAATGATCTGTCAAATTGGGCCAGACTCTCCAGTTTATGGCCACTCCTTTATGGTACTAGTTGTTGTTTCATCGAATTTGCTTCATTAATAGGTTCACGATTCGATTTTGATCGTTATGGTCTGGTGCCAAGATCTAGTCCTAGACAAGCCGACCTCATTATAACAGCAGGCACTGTGACCATGAAAATGGCTCCTTCTTTAGTAAGATTATATGAACAAATGCCCGAACCAAAATATGTAATTGCTATGGGAGCATGTACTATTACAGGAGGAATGTTTAGTACAGATTCTTATAGTACCGTTCGCGGAGTAGATAAGTTAATTCCCGTAGATGTGTATTTGCCGGGTTGCCCGCCTAAACCAGAAGCTATTATAGATGCTATAATAAAACTTCGCGAAAAGGTAGCTCGAGAGCTATATGAAGATAGGGTCGAGCCTAAACAAGGAAAGAGATATTTCACTAGAAAACATAGGCTTCATGTTGGACCCAGTATTCATACTGAAAAGGATGAGCAGAAGTTTTTCCATCAATCTTCTGAAAGTCAATTTCAATCGACTTTAGAGATACCCTCTGAAACGTCTGAATCTACTTCAGAAATACTCTTTTCAAAAATTGAAAATACGAGAGTTCGCTATCTAATTGGGGAATAAGAAATCTTTAGTGGAAAGTAACGAACAGGAAATCAATTTTTTTTTTTTAATTCCATTAGAAATGTCAAATCCTTATACAGATACTTTGACAAGAAATACTAATCAAATGCAAGGTCGATTATCTGCTTGGCTAGCCAAGCATAAGTTAGCTCATAGACCTTTGGGTTTCGATTACCAAGGGACAGAGACGTTACAGATCAAATCTGAGGATTGGGCCTCTATAGCCGTCGCTTTATATGTTTATGGTTTTAATTATCTCCGTTCTCAGTGTGCCTATGATGTGGCACCAGGGGGATTATTGGCTAGCGCATATCATCTTACAAAAATAGAGGATAATGCAGATCAACCCGAAGAAGTATGTATAAAAGTTTTTGTACCAAGGGAAGACCCCAGAATCCCATCTGTTCTCCGTATTTGGAAAGGTGCTAATTTTCAGGAACGGGAATCTTATGATATGTTGGGAATCTTTTATGAAAACCATCCACGTCTCAAACGTATATTGATGCCTGAGAGTTGGACTGGTTGGCCTTTACGCAAAGATTATATTGCACCTGATTTTTATGAGATACAAGATTCTCATTGAATGGATTAAAAGTAAACAACAAGTAAACAACTTTTGATTTTACAATTATAGATCTAATAAGGATCTTCCATTTAAGCTGGAATGAGATATAAAAGGCCATAAATTAGTATACATTTGTATTCTAATACATTCCTGGATATGGAAGAATGATGGAGGAATAAAATATATTATTGGTACACCACAAATGATATACCATGTACACCCCATGTATGAAAAGGAAAGATCCAAATTGATCTTGTACTAGTTTTAGTAGATAATAGATTTTATCTATTTTTCCTGTGAAATCTTCTCATACCTTTGAATTCTAAATTTTTAGATATGTACAGAGTATTAGGATTCAATCAGAGCAAAGAAGGAGAATATAAACAAAAAAGAAGAAGAGAATGGAACATCTTTCTTCTGTCTAGTATGATTGGTATTATTTCTATACCAAATTATATAGATACATATGTACGGATATGTGTATCTATAGATACACAGATATATATAGACATATATATATATATATATATCTATATAGGACAGATACATTTTTTCTAGATATATAGATGAGTCTGTATGCCAGGAACCAGATTTGAACTGGTGGCACGAGGATTTTCAGTCCTCTGCTCTACCAACTGAGCTATCCCGGCTCTTCCCTGTGGATCATCCTAGTGCAAAACCTGAATTTGCGTCAACTAAAAAAAAATAATTTTTTTGTTTTCAAAGGGGAAAACACAAAAGAATCCTTCCCTTGGATTGGGAAGTAACTATTGGAAAGATTGCGAACGATCAAATAATTGTCCAATTCGCCACCCATATATGGTTGATATATGATCTATATATATATATATATATATCTATATATATATATATATATCATATATCATAAAATGTATAAGTTGATTATATGATCAACTTGTTGTAAGATCGAAAGATTCATGTTTCTATTTCTTCACAACTATTTCTATTTTTTTTTTTTTTCCAAAGTAGGGGAGTAATAATAACAAGAGTAGATATTTCAAATAAAGTTATAATTTGAAATTGCTGACAGAATTGGTAAAGCGAAAAAAAAAAGAATGAGAAATCATTTTTTTGGATCTGAACCTGGGAATAGAGGGACTTGAACCCTCACGGTCTAAAAAACCGACGGATTTTCTTCCTACTGCAATTTGCATTGTTGTTGGTATTGACATGTAGAATTGGACTCTATCTTTATCCTCGTACAATGATTGATTCCAAAACCTGAGTTGACTCTCTCTAGAGAAGTTCCTAATTCAATTACTTCAATTAATCGTTCCTTGAACTTGAAATTGAACTAAGCATTTTACTAAAAAATTTTAGTAAAAGTAGTGAAATGTATAGAACGATTCAAGTTCTAATCGTGAGTTTTGTTTAATTGATGGTATATTAGACTTTTTCTTCAAAGTCCAAATATAGAGAGCACTCTATAGATACAGTGTTGGGTCAAATGATATTCATTCGTTAGAATAACTTCCATTGAGTCTCTGCACCTATCCCTTTCTAGGAAGAGAAACTATTGTCTCTAGAAACCGGATTTGGCTCAGGATTGCCCATTCAAAATCTCCCAGGGTTCCCTGGATTTGGAAGCTATCACTTAGTAGGTTTCCATACTAAGGCTCAATTCGATCAAGTCCGTAGCGTCTACCAATTCCGCCATATCCCCTTCTCGGAGAACGAGAAGGTTATACTGTAAACTCATTCTATTATTACATTTCTATCAGAGTGATTCATTGGATATTCACTCATGGGTGGGATAAATGTGTTCTCTTACTCCCCTCTCTCTCGCCATCTCTACTCTCATCAAATAGGACTGAGAATCATTATATTGTTTCTGCATTTTCTGTGCAATGTTTTTATCTACTTTTGTTTAATTCGGAATAATGAAACGATTGATATCGATGGATCCTTCGCTGTGTGTTTTTTTCCTTTGAACGAATCTAAATTCAAGCAAGCAATGTTCCATTGTAATCTGGATTGCGTTATTGAATCCGGAATAGCTATAATTGCTACGATTGTGAATCCATTTTTGGATCTTACACCAATTATATATATTATTATATCCCCCATTCATATAAGCCTGCTTAGCTCAGAGGTTAGAGCATCGCACTTGTAATGCGATGGTCATCGGTTCGATCCCGATAGCTGGCTATTTTCTGATCTTGTCATTCCTTCTATGATCAACAATGTTTTGCTAGGATCCATAAATATTGGAGAAGACTCTTCCAATAGTTGGTCCACCAGGACCATGCCATGATCCGTTTCCACTAGAAACAGGATGAATGATTGGAGCGGATACTTTTGGATCTCTCTAATCCAAACAAATTTGGAAAGATTTCGTTCTCCATATAAAATAATTCCAGTATTCGTACGGTTTATACTATTCCTCTTTCCAGCACTATTTGTTCCTTTTGTAAAATAAGGAGTTTTTATGTCCCGTTATCGGGGACCTCGTATAAAACTAATACGTCGTCTGAAAGATTTGCCAGGACTCACCAAATATCGAAGAATTGATCGTGAGAAAGAGAAAAAATCTCGATATCGTATCCGTCTAGAAGAAAAACAAAAATTGCGTTTTCATTACGGACTGACAGACCGACAATTACTTCAATATGTTCGTATCGCTAGAAGAGCCGAAGGCTCGACGGGCGAGGTCCTATTGCAATTACTTGAAATGCGTTTGGATAATATTATTTTTCGATTGGGTATGGCTCTTACCATTCCTGGAGCCAGACAATTAGTCTGCCATAGACATATCCTGGTCAATGGCCGTATAGTAGATAAACCAAGTTATCGTTGCAACCCCTACGATGTGATTACTATAAAAGATCAACAAAGATCAAGAAATATCATTAAGATAAATATAGATCTGTCCAAAAAACATCAACAAAGATCGAGACTCATCTCTAAGAGAATAATTAAGAGAAAAAAAATTCTCTTTTTCCTATTTAAAAAGCAGGAAATGAGGCAGTATTCGCAAATTCATTTGACTCTTGATCCTTTTCGATATAAAGGAGTAGTAAATCGAATAATAGATATTACACGGATCAATTTGAACATTAATGAATTGTTGGTCATAGAGTATTTTTCCCGTCGAGCTTAAATTGGGAATGAAAAGGAAGGATTCCTGGGGACTTGAACAATTTTGTTCTTCTCCCCTCTCTCTCCCTTCCCTCCCCCCCCGAAGTAGACAAATAGATAGAATTGTTCCATTGTTGGGTTCAATCTATATTTGTATTATCCCCCTGTAGGTTATATTACAATCTTATTATCCATGATACATTTATTTCGTGTCCGCTTTTTTCAATGTTCTTCTCCTTTTACATACCAATATTTGTTTTCTTCTTTTATTTGCGTTCTATTACAAAATAGAACGGAGTTGCGGGATGATGAGATCCTATTGGGTTGTGATTCAATATATTAGGAAAACGATGGAAAAGAAAATAAGGTAAAGATACGGAAAGAGAGGGATTCGAACCCTCGGTAAACATAAGCCTACATAGCAGTTCCAATGCTACGCCTTCAACCACTCGGCCATCTTTCCTACGAGGCCTCTCGAGTCTAATCTATCAAATTAAAACTTAGATTAGTGAATAGCAATTTTTTTTTTTATAAATTATTCTTGTTCAGATACGACCAGATCCTTTTGTGGAAGTAAAATACTTATTCAATTCCCGAAAAGGCAAAATAACATTTTGCCACACTTCCTCCTATTTCAGGAAATCCAGATCTTTCTCAATCTGCCAATCAAATATTATTTGGATCGAGATTCCCAATCCAATTGATAAATTGAGACAGATTCACTAGTCCATTCCATATTATAATGATTGTCTGGTATCAGTAAGAATTCTTTGGCAATGGTCCATTGTATAAATTGTATCATGATTATCCTATTTTTTATCTACATTCCTTTATTTTTGTATGTGAATATACACATACAATGGTCATTGTATTTTGATTATACAATGATCGTTTCACTCCTTTGATCGTTCGGATCACGAGCAAATGAGAATAGAACTTATGGAGTTCACCGAATCTGTAGAAACAGTTTTTGAAATAGGAATATTTTTTTTTTTTTTATTTATTATTATTAATCAGTCAATCTAACGAACATCCTTTCTGAATATTCCCTATCTATTACTATTCTGAATAATATTCAGAATAATGATTTGGAATAGAATGTTCACATATTTGTGATCGGAAAGAAATAAAATTTTATGGTATTGTGCACCAGAAAATCATTTTGTTTATGGGATCATTTCCGTATGGGGAATGAAGGAAATTATCAAATCTCTAATTGACTATGCCTAGATCTCAGAGAAATGACAATTTTATCGATAAGACCTTCACAATTGTAGCAGATATCTTATTGCAAATAATTCCGATGGCTTCAGGAGAGAAAGAGGCATTTACCTATTACAGAGATGGTGTGATTTGAAATATTTTCTCTTTCTATTTTTTTATCATTTAGAGAAATGGGACTCAAGTTATTGAGTCAAAGAAAACTTACGCTTAGTGAAGGTGAGTTTTAGACATAGAACAATTCCTTCTGTCGTGTATCCCCGATTGATGCAGCCTTAGATGCTTTGATCTTCTGAGATTCTAGTATCAAGCGAAAGGTTACACCTATGTAATAGGTCTAAATGGCCATGATTACCTATTTGATAGGCATGCATAGAGGAAAAAGCACTACGTGTGGGAATCGACAACACAAAAGCTTCGTTATCATACACATTACCCTTTTTATTTTCTATTATAAGGGGTTAATGAGAATGGTTGGGACAACAAACATCCATCTCGTTTGTATCTTGGATACCCATATCATAGAACCATCGGAGATTGTTGAAGTGACTAATTCTCAAAAAATACAGTGCGTTAAGGACAAAGAAATGGTTAGAGGTTCTATTTGTAATGCTAAGATCCCTGGTGTTCAGAAAAGAATCTTTGCAAGGAGGATGGCTAGAGATTCATAGCAAATACACTAGCCCCTGTCAATTCATAATATAGGGTAAGAATCTTTTTCCAATTTTATGGATTACTTCCCTTAATATGTAAAAAAAGGAGGAGCCGTATGAGGTGAGAATCTCATGTACGGTTTTGGAGCGGAGATCATTTCAATTGAATGAACGACCGTAACGGATGTCAGCTCAATCCGAAGGGGAATATGCGGAAGCTCTACAAAATTATTATGAAGCCATGCGGCTGGAAATTGACCCTTATGATCGAAGTTATATACTCTATAATATAGGTCTTATTCACACGAGTAATGGGGAACATACCAAGGCTTTGGAATATTATTTCCAGGCATTAGAACGAAACCCATCTTTACCACAAGCTCTTAATAATACGGCCTTGATCTGTCATTACGTGCGGCTATCTGTACTATAGAATGAATTCGTTTAGAACTACTACGGAGAAGGACAAAAGAAGAGGCTTTCTACATATGCACCGTCCAAAGTAACGGTTTTTTATCAGCTGTAGTCAAAAGATCATCCCTTATAGGAGCCAAAATAGGAATAGATAAATAGAGCCTAGATATTCTATGGATAAAATCATTCAATTGATGGGAAAAGCACCATAAAGATCAATTATTGAAAGTTCGGGCTGATACGATCAAATCTGCTCATTGACAAAAATAAGGAATCAACTTATGTAATAGAGTAGATTTACTAAGCTATTGAGCAGTGGTGTAGCATCAGATCCTAAAGATGTAAAGTACTCACCTACCAGTTTCAGACGGAAAGTAGTACTCTTCAAAATTTCTATACAGAACTGAGATAGTTACCTCTCAAAAAGACTTCTATTCGGATAATCTGAAGTAGATCTCTTTGTTTCTATACTTCATCTTTCTGAGGGTGGGAGAAAAGATAAAACCTGATCATTAATTGAAAGTTAAGTTTGAAACTCATGTCATTGACCCTTTCTGGTCCTTCGGTTAACCTGAACCTATTCCCAATGAGTCATTTTCTATTTTGTAAGTTTGGGTAAAGGACTAAAGAATAGTGGATTGAGCCGTATGAGGTAGGAAACTCTCAAGTACGGTTCTATGGGAGGAAAACTTTTCCAAGTTGACCTATCCCGACCGAGGAGAACAGGCCATTCGACAGGGAGATCCTGAAATTGCGGAGGCTTGGTTTGATCAAGCTGCTGAGTATTGGAAACAAGCTATAGCGCTTGCTCCAAGCAATTACATTGAAGCACAAAATTGGTTAAAGATTACGGGACGCTTCGGAGAATGAGAATCTCTCTTCTATTATCATACCAGGAAATCGTTGGGATTACAAAATATTTTCCCCGTTAGGGATAAATCAATGGAATTTTTTCATATATTTCCTCGAATTAGATCCCCCTATTGCGTTGGCATCTCATAGGAATATATTTACAATATAACAGAGAATACCTTTTATGGATTGTTAATGAAAGGGATCTTTTGAATCGAGTAAAATTCATCCAGAGATATCTTTTATTAATGATCCATGAATAATTCAAAGTTATTGTGATTCATAAATGTGATCTGGGACATATGGGTTCGTATATATGGATAAATAGATTCAAATATAAATAGGATAATGATCCTTACACCGATAAATGATTTTTCATGTTGGGTGGGAAAGACTGTTTCCTAAACAAAAACGGTCCGTTGAGCACCTAGTGGATATGTCATAATAAATTTGAACACCTGCCTCAGATCGACTTCCGTATCATAGTCGCTCCAGTCATGAACTGGAAAATAAAAAGAGGAACAAGTTGACAACATATATCTCTCATTCAATAATTCCTTCCTGTTGGCGGGTTTTTTCTTATGTCTCGTCTGGAAAGAGGAGAACTCAATGATCATTCGTTCACCGGAACCAGAAGTAAAGATCGTGGTGGAGAGGGATCCTATCAAAACCTCTTTTGAAAAATGGGCCAAACCTGGGCATTTCTCAAAGACACTAAGTAAGGGACCTAATACTACCACTTGGATCTGGAACCTACATGCTGATGCTCACGATTTTGATAGCCACACTGATGATTTGGAAGAAATCTCTCGCAAAGTATTTAGCGCTCATTTTGGTCAACTAGCCATCATCTTGATTTGGCTAAGTGGGATGTACTTTCACGGCGCTCGTTTCTCCAATTATGAAGCATGGTTGAGTGACCCTACTCACATCAAACCCAGTGCTCAGGTAGTTTGGCCAATAGTAGGTCAAGAAATTTTGAATGGGGATGTAGGCGGAGGTTTTCGAGGAATACAAATAACCTCTGGGTTCTTCCAGCTTTGGCGAGCATCTGGAATAACTAGTGAATTACAACTTTACTGCACTGCAATTGGTGGATTGATTTTTGCAGGGTTAATGCTTTTTGCTGGTTGGTTCCATTATCACAAAGCTGCTCCAAAATTGGCTTGGTTCCAAGATGTGGAATCCATGTTGAACCACCATTTAGCAGGGTTACTAGGACTTGGATCTCTATCTTGGGCAGGGCACCAAGTACACGTCTCTTTACCTATTAACCAACTCCTAGATGCTGGAGTTGACCCTAAAGAGATACCACTTCCTCATGAATTTATTTTAAATCGCGATCTTTTAGCTCAACTTTATCCCAGTTTTGCTAAAGGATTGACCCCATTTTTCACCCTGAATTGGTCGGAATATTCAGATTTTTTGACTTTTCGTGGAGGACTCAATCCGGTAACGGGGGGTCTGTGGCTGACCGATACTGTGCATCATCATTTGGCTATTGCAATTCTTTTTCTGATTGCTGGTCATATGTATAGGACCAATTGGAGCATTGGCCATAGCCTCAAGGAAATTTTGGAAGCTCATAAAGGTCCATTTACAGGAGAGGGTCATAAAGGTCTTTACGAGATCTTAACTACCTCATGGCATGCCCAATTAGCTCTTAACCTAGCTATGTTAGGATCTTTAACTATTGTCGTAGCTCATCACATGTATTCTATGCCCCCCTACCCATACCTTGCTATTGACTATGGCACCCAACTCTCTCTGTTCACGCATCACATGTGGATTGGTGGGTTTCTCATAGTTGGCGCTGCTGCACATGCAGCTATTTTTATGGTAAGAGACTATGATCCAACTACTCAATATAACAATCTATTAGATCGTGTTCTTAGACATCGTGATGCAATTATATCACACCTAAACTGGGTATGTATATTCTTAGGCTTCCATAGTTTTGGTCTGTATATTCATAATGATACTATGAGTGCTTTAGGACGTCCTCAAGATATGTTTTCAGATACTGCTATACAATTACAACCTATCTTCGCTCAATGGATACAAAACACTCATGCTTCAGCACCTAGTTTAACAGCTCCTGATGCAACAGCGAGCACTAGCTTAACTTGGGGGGGTGGTGATTTGGTAGCAGTAGGTAACAAAGTGGCTTTGTTACCTATTCCATTAGGTACCGCGGATTTTTTGGTACACCATATTCATGCATTTACTATCCATGTGACTGTATTAATACTACTTAAAGGTGTCTTATTTGCCCGTAGCTCTCGCTTAATACCCGATAAAGCGAATCTTGGTTTTCGTTTTCCTTGTGATGGACCTGGGAGGGGAGGAACATGTCAAGTATCTGCCTGGGATCATGTTTTCCTAGGGTTATTCTGGATGTACAATGCAATTTCGGTGGTAATATTCCATTTCAGTTGGAAAATGCAGTCCGATGTTTGGGGTAGTATAAGTGATCAGGGAGTGGTAACTCATATCACGGGAGGAAACTTTGCACAGAGTTCCATTACAATTAATGGGTGGCTACGTGACTTTTTATGGGCACAAGCCTCTCAAGTGATTCAATCTTATGGTTCTTCATTATCTGCATATGGTCTTTTATTTTTAGGTGCTCATTTTGTTTGGGCTTTTAGTTTAATGTTTTTATTCAGTGGCCGTGGGTATTGGCAAGAACTTATTGAATCTATTGTTTGGGCCCATAACAAATTGAAGGTTGCTCCTGCTATCCAGCCCAGAGCCTTGAGCATTGTCCAAGGGCGTGCTGTAGGAGTAGCTCATTACCTTCTGGGTGGAATCGCCACAACATGGGCGTTCTTCCTAGCAAGAATTATTGCAGTAGGATAATGGCTAGGAGGATTTGAAAAGCATTATGGCATCAAGATTTCCAAAGTTCAGCCAAGGCTTGGCCCAGGACCCAACTACTCGTCGTATTTGGTTTGGTATCGCTACCGCGCATGACTTCGAGAGTCATGATGATATGACCGAAGAACGCCTTTATCAGAAGATTTTTGCTTCTCACTTCGGTCAGTTAGCAATAATCTTTCTGTGGACCTCTGGTAATTTGTTCCACGTGGCTTGGCAAGGCAATTTTGAAGCGTGGGTACGCGACCCTTTACATGTAAGACCTATTGCTCATGCAATTTGGGATCCTCATTTTGGTCAACCAGCTGTAGAAGCTTTTACCCGAGGAGGTGCTCCCGGTCCAGTCAATATTGCTTATTCCGGTGTTTATCAGTGGTGGTATACAATAGGCTTACGCACTAATGAAGAGCTTTATACTGGAGCTCTTTTCTTACTATTATTTTCTGCTATCTTTTTAACAGCGGGTTGGTTGCATCTACAACCTCAATGGAAACCAAGTGTTTCATGGTTTAAAAATGCTGAATCTCGTCTCAATCATCATTTGTCGGGGCTCTTCGGAGTAAGTTCATTAGCTTGGACGGGGCATTTAGTTCATGTTGCTATTCCCGAATCAAGAGGAGAACACATCAGATGGGATAATTTTTTAAATGTATTACCACATCCCCAAGGGTTGGAACCTCTTTTTACAGGTCAGTGGAATCTTTATGCTCAAAATCCTGATTCTAATAGTCATTTATTTGGTACCTCACAAGGGGCGGGAACTGCTATTCTAACTCTTCTCGGAGGTTTCCATCCACAAACTCAAAGTTTGTGGCTGACTGATATGGCTCACCATCATTTAGCTATTGCATTTGTTTTTTTCATCGCTGGTCATATGTATAGAACTAACTTTGGGATCGGGCACAGTATAAAAGATATTTTAGAAGCACATGTTCCTCCGGGAGGCCGATTAGGCCGCGGACATAAGGGTCTTTATAACACAATCAATAACTCTCTTCACTTTCAATTAGGTCTTGCTCTAGCTTCTTTGGGAGTTATCACTTCCTTGGTAGCTCAACACATGTATTCTTTACCTGCTTATGCATTCATAGCACAAGACTTCACTACCCAAGCTGCATTGTATACTCATCATCAATACATTGCCGGATTCATTATGACAGGGGCATTTGCTCATGGAGCTATATTCCTCATTAGGGATTATAATCCAGAACAGAATAAGGATAATGTATTGGCGAGAATGTTGGAGCATAAGGAAGCTATAATATCTCATCTAAGTTGGGCTAGTTTATTCCTAGGTTTCCATACCTTGGGGCTTTATGTTCATAACGATGTTATGCTTGCTTTTGGCACTCCAGAAAAACAAATCTTGATCGAGCCTATATTTGCTCAGTGGATACAATCCGCTCACGGTAAGGCCTTATATGGTTTTGATGTACTCTTATCTTCAGCAAATGATCCAGCATTCAATGCTGGTAAAAGCATATGGTTACCTGGTTGGTTGAATGCTATTAATGATAGCAAAAATTCACTGTTCTTAACAATTGGTCCTGGAGACTTTTTGGTTCATCATGCTATTGCTCTAGGTTTGCATACAACTACCTTAATTTTAGTAAAAGGTGCTTTAGACGCGCGTGGTTCTAAGCTAATGCCAGATAAGAAAGATTTTGGCTATAGTTTTCCTTGTGATGGTCCAGGACGGGGCGGTACTTGCGATATTTCGGCCTGGGATGCTTTTTATTTGGCAGTTTTCTGGATGTTGAATACCATTGGATGGGTTACTTTCTATTGGCATTGGAAGCATATAACCTTATGGCAGGGTAATGTAGCGCAATTTAATGAGTCTTCCACTTATTTAATGGGATGGCTAAGAGATTACCTCTGGTTAAATTCTTCACAGCTTATTAATGGATACAATCCTTTTGGTATGAACAGTCTATCTGTCTGGGCATGGATGTTCTTATTCGGACATCTTGTTTGGGCTATTGGATTTATGTTTCTGATTTCCTGGCGTGGATATTGGCAGGAACTGATTGAAACTCTTGCATGGGCCCACGAGCGCACACCTTTGGCTAATTTAGTTCGATGGAGGGACAAGCCAGTAGCTCTTTCCATTGTCCAAGCACGATTAGTTGGATTAGCTCACTTTTCCGTAGGTTATATATTTACCTACGCAGCTTTTTTAATCGCCTCTACATCAGGCAAATTTGGTTAATTCTTTTTCATCAAATTGAGGGAATATTGATACTATCAATGACAATAATATCTCTGCAGAGAAAGAAGAATTAATCAACGTAATATTTATCCATCTCAAATCTGATATTTATTTTTATTCCTGGATACCAACTGGCAGAACCATTATCACAAGAAAAAGTCTCATTCAGAGATAGCAAAAGAGGATACCAACTGACAGAACCATTATGACAAGAAAAAGTCTCATTCAGAGAGAGAAAAAGAAACAAAGATTGGAACGTAAATACAATTTGATTCGTCAATCTTTGAAAAGAGAGATAAGGGAAGTCTCATCATTGGATGATAAATTGAAAATTCATAGAAAATTACAATCTTTACCGCGTAATAGTGCACCTACACGTCTTCATCGACGTTGTTCTTTGACTGGAAGACCTAGAGCCAACTATAGAGACTTTGGGTTATCCGGGTATATACTCCGTGAGAGAGCTCACGCATGTTTGTTGCCCGGGGTAACAAAATCGAGTTGGTAGGAGGAAAAAAAATTTAATAGAAAAGCCCCTCCCTACATAGGGGGGGGAAATAGCATTTCCAACGGTTGCTCGGTGTACCGTGTTTATTTATTATATAAATAAAATAATAATAGGATATTGCGGGGTAGAGCAGCTTGGTAGCTCGCGAGGCTCATAACCTTGAGGTCACGGGTTCAAATCCCGTCTCCGCTAGAACACGGGAAGTTTTTCTTCCCCAAAGAGGATGATTCTGTCATTTGAGAATGGAATGACAGGTAAGAAAAAGTTACGGTCAAACCCATAACTATTCCTGGCTCTCTTCCATCCTTCGGATGGGCGGGTAGCGGGGATCGAACCCGCATCTTCTCCCTGGCAAAGAGAAATTTTACCATTCAACCATACCCGCATTTGGCTCGTTCTTGGCATAATATATATATATATATCTTATGCCATATATTTGTATGCAGATATATTTTATGAAATAACGAAATTTTCATGATTTCATCATTGAAATAACCCCTCCCCTGAGCACTTTCATTTGGTTTCTTGGGACTTGTCGGAAAGACCCTTCCGAGCTATAATCCCCTTCGGGGAGGGGGGGAGAGAATTTAACAAAAAGATCTAGAACATATCTAAGATATGAAAGAATTAAGGATACCTACTAAAAAGACTAATCCAATCCATAATGATACACCCGAAAATAAAACATTTTTGCTACTTGACCAACCATTAGGAGAGGCAAGTGCGACAGGTACACCAATCACTAGGAGAAATGAAATTGCAATTAATGCAAATACAGACGATTGGAAAGCAATAGTCATGGTTGTGATCTTAAAAGCTTCCAACAGATTCAATAGACTATACCATCTGATCCCTATCCGGTCAATTTATAATCAATTGCACTACGGATTTGATTTGATCATAAATTCATCGAGTTTAAAAACTCTTTTTTTTTTTCTATCCAATTTCTATTTGAGTGGGAGAGAAGAGGGAAAGAGATTCATTTATTTTTCCCATACATAATGAAAATTTATTACAACATGTATATCTATGCATATGTAAGCATAGATATGTACCTATGTTTATGTGATTGAATCTGCATCTATGTGCATATCATATGCATGCCTATGATCTATGCATCTAGGCTCATTATTGAGCCCGATGGTCAGGTATTATCAAAAAGGGTAAAATATAAGTTGTCTTCGCCCGGGAGAGATGGCCGAGTGGTTGATGGCTCCGGTCTTGAAAACCGGTATAGTTAAACTATCGAGGGTTCGAATCCCTCTCTCTCCTTTTGTCCATTGAACAATTACATTTATCAGTGCGGTACCAAAAAAGGCTCGCTCGGCTATCTAGATCTAGATCTAGATAATAGATCTAGATAGCCAAGTATAGCTGAGCCACAAGGAAGGATTCAGTTAGAAGGGTAATAGCGAAAGATCCCGCTATCCTGCCTGCCACCATGGGAAACGGAATTCAATTTTTAATTTCATCCAGTTTTCTCTGTTGTTTAATTAAGAGGAGTCATGGAAAGGACAGGTTCAAAATCACGATCAATTCCTTTCTCAAATCCTGCTGCAGCTGCACGAGCCCTTCCTGCATGCCACAAATGACCTACGAAGAAGAAAAATCCTAGAACAAAATGAGAGGTGGATAACCAACTTCGGGGGGATACAAAATTCACCGCATTAATCTCGGTAGCTACACCACCCACGGAGTTTAAAGAACCTAAAGGAGCATGAGTCATATATTCCGCCGAACGTCGTTCTTGCCAAGGCTGTATGTCCTTTTTCAGCTTACTCAGGTCTAAACCATTAGGACCCCTTAATGGTTCTAACCAGGGGGCACGGAGATCCCAAAAACGCATTGTTTCCCCTCCAAAGATGATTTCTCCAGTAGGAGAACGCATAAGATATTTACCTAAACCAGTAGGCCCTTGGGCAGACCCCACACTAGCTCCAAGACGTTGATCTCTAACTAGAAAAGTAAATGCTTGAGCTTGAGAGGCTTCTGGGCCGGTAGGCCCATAGAATTCACTAGGATAAGCTGTATTGTTAAACCAAACAAAACAACAAGCAGTGAAACCAAAGACAGAGAGAGCCGCTAAACTATAGGACAAGTAAGCTTCTCCGGACCATACAAACGCGCGACGAGCCCATGCAAAAGGTTTTGTTAAGATGTGCCAGATACCACCGAAGATACAAATGGAACCTAACCATACATGTCCTCCAATTATATCTTCTAGATTGTCTACGCTAACGATCCATCCCTCTCCTCCAAAAGGGGACTTAAGTAAATAACCAAAAATAACACTTGGGTTAAGAGTTAAGTTCGTAATTTTTCTTACATCTCCACCGCCGGGAGCCCAAGTATCATATACACCGCCAAAATACAAAGCCTTGAGCACTAGAAGAAAAGCACCAACACCTAGCAAGATTAGATGAATACCCAAAATTGTGGTCATTTTGTTCCTATCTTTCCATACATAACCAAAAAATGGAAAAGATTCTTCCAAAGTTTCAGGTCCGATGAGTGCATGATAAATACCACCAAAGCCTAAAACTGCAGAAGAAATTAAGTGAAGTACTCCGGATACAAAGTATGGAAAAGTGTCCACAATTTCCCCACCAGGACCGACTCCCCATCCTAGAGTGGCTAGATGGGGAAGTAAAATCAATCCTTGTTCATACATAGGCTTTTCCGGTACAAAATGAGCCACTTCAAATAGGTTCATTGCTCCGGCCCAGAATACAATTAATCCGGCATGAGCCACGTGAGCCCCAAGTAATTTACCCGACAAATTGATAAGTCGGGCATTACCGGCCCACCAAGCAAAACCAGTGCTTTCTTGGTCACGACCAGCTACAGCTAGAGTTCCATTAAAGAGCGTTTCCACGGGGTAGAACCTCCTCAGGGAATATAAGGTTTTCATGAGGCTGATCCTGAGCCGCCATCCAAGCACGAATACCTTCGTTCAAGAGAATATTTTTTGTGTAGAAAGTCTCAAATTCAGGATCTTCTGCTGCACGGATCTCCTGGGAAACAAAGTCATAGGCACGTAAGTTTAGAGCTAGACCAACCACTCCAATGGCGCTCATCCATAAACCGGTCACTGGCACAAATAACATGAAGAAATGTAACCAACGTTTATTGGAAAAAGCAACTCCAAATATTTGGGACCAGAAACGGTTAGCAGTAACCATGGAATAAGTCTCTTCAGCTTGAGTAGGGTTAAAAGCACGGAACGTATTTGCACCATCACCGTCTTCAAATAAAGTATTTTCCACGGTAGCACCGTGAATAGCGCATAGAAGAGCAGCACCCAATACTCCGGCAACTCCCATCATATGAAAAGGATTCAAGGTCCAATTATGAAAACCTTGAAAAAAGAGGATAAATCGGAAAATAGCTGCTACACCAAAACTAGGTGCGAAAAACCAACCAGACTGACCTAATGGATAGATCAAGAATACAGAAACAAAAACAGCAATCGGAGCAGAGAACGCAATTGCATTATAAGGTCGCAATTGTACAGATCGAGCAAGTTCAAATTGGCGTAACATGAAACCTATTAGACCAAAAGCACCATGAAGAGCAACGAAAGTCCATAGACCACCTAATTGGCACCAACGAGTAAAATCTCCTTGTGCTTCAGGACCCCATAATAGCAGCAAAGAATGTGCTAAACTATTAGCTGGAGTAGAAACTGCAGCAGTTAAAAAATTACAACCTTCCAAATAGGAACTGGCCAATCCGTGAGTATACCATGAAGTCACAAAGGTTGTACCCGTAAACCATCCACCTAGGGCAAAATATGCACAAGGAAAAAGCAATAGACCGGACCAACCCACAAAAACAAAACGGTCTCTGCGTAGCCAGTCATCCATAGTATCAAATAAAGTTTTTTCTTCTTTGGAAGACTTTCCAAGGGCTATAGTCATAGTAATCCTCCTATTTAATTATTTGACCATTTCTGAGCACCCTATCTAATAGAATCAAAAGGTATACGATGATTTGTCCATTTATGGACAATTTTTCATCCATCGTCCCTTTCAACAAATTGAATAAGATTTATTATTGGCACAAATCTTTTTGCTGAACCAACCAATCCAATATAGGTAAATGCATGATAACCCGAAGTTTTTATATTCAGTTTCTCTAGGATCCTCAAATCACCTTTTGAATAGAATATCATCAACGGAACAACTTCCGGGAAGGCGGGTGAGCTTTTTTCTTCCTCCTAGTTCTTCACCAGATTCTATTCACAATATTTATTCCATTCAATATTTTTAATTAATTCTGGAATCTCCTCCAAGATCAATAAAATCAATAGGAGTTTTTCTATTGATCTCATCAATCTCTATGTAAATTTTTTATTACTACATTTTTTCATACAAATGAATAGGAACAAGAAGGAGTAGATCTTCTTCTAACTCATAGAGCTAAATAAAATAGCTCTATTCGTTCTTTTCCTTCTATTCGGAAAGAAAAAGGAATATTCACCGAAAAAATCAAAGTTCCTTTCTTTTCCATTCACCTTTTCTTTTTCCATATCCTAACTCCAATCCATTTTCTACCGGTGGAATCACCAATGTCAAATGTTTGGTACGTTCATATGAGAATGTTTGGCACATCGTAATCGAATTACATATTTGTATATCAATTCTATTCCCTACATAGAAATCAACCTATGATTGAGAAAGGATTGATAAAGGGAATTTGATTCTGTCCGTAATTCAGACTTGCATATCCATATCTTTCTGGGGAAAAGAGACCATAACGATTCATTCGACGGAGTATTAACCAAATATTCAATCCTTCGATGAATTTCAGATAATTCAATGGAATTGAAGGTTCACTTCCAAACCTACCCCAAATTTCAATATCAGAATAGCTGATATATTCATAACTCAATAGGTCAGGTTCACTTACTTCTCCTTCTTTTATACTTCTTTTGACCCGGAAGAATTCGGATACAAAAAGTGAGAATACTTTGTCAATTTATAAACAGGTATCCATAATCTTTTATGTCCTATGTCCCAAAATTAGGAAGATAAATAAAACTATACCTAATCCTATACTATTGCTCATCCTATAGTAGCAATATGAAGAAGAACGAGTATTACTAATGCTATAGATAGCATTATAGTGGCTCTCATTGATATTAGGCGCTCTATTCCATTAGAACAAATGTTGAACCTAACACCGATCATGATGGGTCGGTGATTGTCTCTCATAGGTTCTTTGTCTTAATCAACTATTGTCCAGTCAAAAATAAAGGAGCTTCTTTATAGGAAGCATTATAGGAGCCCTTTATCGGGCTTGAACCGATGACTTACGCCTTACCATGGCGTTACTCTACCACTGAGTTAAAAGGGCTTGTGCTTATTTTACTATGAATAGATGAGTCTACTACATATCCAGTATATATGAATAACATATTGAGTCCACACAGAAATACACATATTGATAGATATCGATATAATCGGTTGTTCCAGAACCGATCCTGTTCCGATCATATCAATTAGTTCCATTAACCCATTAATTGAATTATTTGATTGAGCTATTCGATCTGGTCATAAAAGGGCGACATCTGTACCCCATAATTAGCATACACGTTCCATTGTTTGTGGACTTACGAAAAGAGTAAGATTATTTATTATTTTGAATTGATCAGATCACTGAACCCACGTGGCTGTTGAGAGGATCCTCTTATCCTAAAAACCCATCCGTCCATCACTCAAATCCACGCACGGGATTGTTTACATCTGAGATAGAGATTTACATTTCCGATATTTTGTAAAGACACATAACCAGTTTTTAGAAGTTGTGCCCTATCCTGGTCTGTCCTATGCCAGCAAATATGGGATCAGGACCCTTTTTATCGATTTCTAACCCTATCTAATAGCGCTATGCAGTTTGTCTTTATTAATATAAGCGTAACATGGATAGAAGGGGTATTTCCTCAATATTTTTCATCGTGGTTGAACCTTCTGTTTCAATGGAACATATCGGTATATACAACAACGCCCAAACTTGGGGCTGTGACAATTTTCTATTAGTATCTATAACCAAACTCTCTTTGGGTTGGTGAATTCATTATTTTTGTAATAAAAAAATAAAATTTACGAACAATACAATAATAAAAATATTAAACTACTAACCTAGAGAAGATTAGTGAAATTTTGTTCATACTGTTGACAATTTCATAGGGATTTGAATAGAATGATGATAGGCGGGCCCCTATCGTCTAGTGGCCCAGGACATCTCTCTTTCAAGGAGGCAACGGGGATTCGACTTCCCCTAGGGGTACTATGCTATGAAAGTCTTTAGGATACGCATTGGGTATGCTAAAGACTTTCCATTTCTTGTTCCTGGGTCGATGCCCGAGTGGCTCATGGGGGCGGATTGTAAATCCGTTGGCAATATGCCGACGCTGGTTCAAATCCAGCTCGACCCAATATAAACATGATCCATCGGTAATTTTTATGTCAATTTCTGACATTGGTGAAAAGGTAATTAGTTATAGAACCCCCGATATATCTATATCTATCTACATCTAGATATAGATGTATTAGAAATATACAGAATAGAACAAACAGTTACTTCAGAAGAGAGGAAAGTGAGAGATCAAATGTTTTGTTGATCCGCTAGTAACATGCTATTACTGATTAATAGGTGGACTTTGTCCCTATTGGGATTGTAGTTCAATTGGTTAGAGTACCGCCCTGTCAAGACGGAAGTTGCGGGTTCGAGCCCCGTCAGTCCCGGTCCGATGAGTTTATGAATTCTTCATTCGATTTCCAGATAATTGGAAAAAAGGAAATTTGGGTAGACTGAGATGGAAAAACTAGAGATTTAGTAAATTTATTAGAATTTTAATGGATTTACCCATATCTAAAGAATCCACCAAGTCTAGAATTCATTGGTGAATTCTGTCACTATTCCAATAAGAACATCTATATCCGTAATAAATCTTCTTCTCTTCTTGAAGAGCCCAATTTTTTGCTAAAAACCTAATTGCTTCATTGAATATCTGATTCTTACGAACAGAGATTTGTAATAAGATAGATCTAGTTTAGGGTAACACAGAAGGGGTCTCTTTCTAAGTCAGAACCGGAGGTATCTAGAGATCATTCCAAATGATCTCTAGTATATACTCATCTTCATTTCTTCCTCAGAAATGAAATATTGGTACTATTTCATTCAGATTTGCTAGTACCTCTTTTTCATGACCAAAATACCATCGGATTCATGGAATCTCACAGAGATTCCATTATCACATCAAGATTGAATGATCCTTGAACTGACTATCCAAATAGTTCTTTCTTCTCATTCCAGGGTCATGGGCAATCCCCTAGAGAAATTGGAGCTATTCATTATCCCCTTTTTTCTCTCAGTTAGAGTTACATAACAAGGTTAATCAGGGGGATTAAATTTCTAATCCTTATTCGTCTCATTGTAGGACGAATGACAGTTATTAGCTATTACAAATTATTCACAACTATTGGCTAGTTGTGCCCCTATAAGTTGTAACTCAAGGTTGCGATATCTATATACAGGGTTTGCTCCATCCAAGAGGACCTATTTCATACTGGACTCCTCCCGATTCTATTTCGTGAAAAGAATATTTGTGCGTTCATTTGGATCCTATATATATATATGTATATATAGGTCTTGTTCGTCTCTTGTATGATGGACGTGGTACAATTTGTGGAACACTCCTTATGGAGTAATTTCTTTGTAGAATTATTGATAACTATAGGCAATTTGCCTACATATTTGCCAACTTCTTCATAGAAGATCCAATTTTTAAAAATTATGGATTAAGGATCCATTAGGGATAGGGATCCTTATGTCGAAGGAATTAATCTTTTCAATCCCAATCAATTCAATTTAGATCTATTGAATTTTTGAATTGGAAAAAAAATACGTTATTTATTTGAATAAAATAAGATTTCGACATGAAGTTTTTCTATATTGCTACCTGGAATATATAATATTCCATCTCCCATAAATTTTTGGGATCCCACGTCTTCCAGAACAGCAAGTAGAAGGTTCTTATTCGTACGAATTCCACCTTGTTTTTTCAAAAAAAAAAAAATGACATCATACAGGCGTGTGTTGAAATATCTTCTAATGCTAATTAAGATACCACTTGATCAGAGAAGTGGTAAAGGTTCATTCTAAAGTCTGAATGAAAAGAACCTTTTCTTCTATGAAAAAAAAATCAATACGTCCGTATTGATTGAATCACTCGGACGACCCATATCAACAACATCACTGGGACTTTTTCCCCCTTTCTAGCTCCAGTTACCCCGAACTCTTCTTTTATTTTTCATGGAAGATCAGGGGCAAGCTCGGGCATCTCTCTCTATTGAATCAAGAGAGCAAGAATTATCTAGTTCTTGCTCATTTACTCGATCAGTAGGATCGATTCTCGATGTATAGTACTACGAGACTACTCCCTCTAATAAATGTAAGTTTTCCCCTATTTTGGATCTTATCCAAATAATTAAATTAATTAGTGCATATAATCCATCGGAGCAACCTTCATCATACTTCTCCGTCCCTCGAATAGGCACATTGGATCGTCATTAACCTTCGGTCAGGGCGATGATTACATCAAAATTGATCTAGAAAATTTGTGTTCATGCCCACCAAAGTATTTTAATTAGCGTAAAAATTGCATTATATAAGCAAGGTGTTTTCCCTATATGAGTAGGGCAATGGGATCGATTAGGAATTGATCTTTAGATCCGGTATGAATAAAGAATCATATTATGTTATACTATTTCACTTCTATCGAAGAATTCAAAAAATCCGCTATATTCTGTTACTCAGATTGATCCTATAGATTGAATCTCATACTCCAAGGATCCAATCAATTTATTAATCTAAAAAAAAAAAAAAGATTCATCTCTACTCTATGAGATCAAATCTCGAGTTATTGTAAAACGAAGGGAAAATCAATCATGGAAGTAAATATCCTCGCTCTTATTGCTGTTGCATTGTTCATTTTAGTTCCTACTGCTTTTTTACTAATCATTTACGTAAAAACGATTAGTCAAAGCAATTGATTTGTATTAGAATGAAGTGATTATTGATGACTAAATGAATCCAAATTATCTAGAGCATCAGTCGGCGATAGTAGTCATATTAAGGGCAGATATTGATTTGTAGAAGAAGTAGTACGAAGAAAAGGAAGGTTCTTACTTTTCTTCGTACTACTTCTTCTACACATATCTATAGTGGAAGTGTAGATCCGAATAGCGCTTGCCCCATGGGGAAATTAATATAGGATTAGGACTTGTTAAAAAATGCGAAGCTAATAACAATCTTCTACATGTCCCCGGAAAAAAAAAAATAGAAACTTTCTGTAGACAGAACAGAGGTCTGATTCTGAACATGACATACTTGCAAAAGTGTTTTTCCGGATCCAAGAAAGTTGAACATCGTTTTCTAATACGATACAAACATCGTTTTGATTTTCAAGTACATAGTGGATATGAAACTTTAAATCGCATAAGAAAAGGAGTTCATATGGAGGAAAGGGGGCCTATGGTTGAGACAGAGCAATGTAATATGCTCCATATTTTTTTTATTAGAACGGATTCAATATGAATCCGATCAATTCGCAACCATCCAATGAAAACGGAGACTATTTTGTTTTGATTCCTACTATTTTTTTTTTTTATATAAAAAAAGTTCTATATCTATCTAATAGTTATTAGATAGATATTCTTGTAAAAAAGATCGTTATTCATTGAGTAGAATAAGATTATCGACTTATTCTAGGGAAGAGTCACTAATCTTATTAAAAAAAGAGTGAGGGAAAATCCTCTTTTTCAGAATAAAATCCAAGGGTAGAGGATGGATCTCTTTATGCATTTCCAGAGAAAAAGAGGGAGGAAATACTTTCATAATTAAAATCTTTAATTCTGGTCATATTCATTATTGTGGATTCACAATTACTAGATCCTTCTGAAACAGAAGATATTATCATTCCGGAATGATTTGGAACGGAACAATGGATTAGAAAATTCAGGATGACTATTTCTTATATATATATATATATATTATAGTCCACTTCTCCCCCATACCACGAGTGAAAGGGAAAATGTAAAAACTACCATTGGAGCAGCCCAAGCGATACCAACTATATCCATACGAATGCCTCAATTTCCAAAAATAATAATCTCATCATTGATTATTGATGATAAGGGAACTAATAAGGATATTGCAAAGTGTAAATCATCCACCCTTCCGTTCCAAACATATGAGTCGATATGAGAGATTTCTCAATCCATTTGTTTCTTAGAATGAGTTACTATAAAATGCCTATAGGATCATGCATTCACGAGAAAAGGGAAAAACAGCCTTTCTATAGGCTATATTGGTAATATGGAGCAGCACAAATTGTCTTCAAAAGTTATGAAATAAGAACTCTTGCTTTTCTTTTGCTCTATTTACTCTAACAAGGCGACACCCAGATTTGAACTGGGGATGGGGGATTTGCAGTCCCCTGCCTTACCACTTGGCTATGTCGCCAAACCCGATGTGGATATGTTATAGCTAAATACTATAATTTCTTTGTTTTCCCATTTCCATTGAAGTATAATGGGAATTAATGCTTAAGTCAAGCAGAAAAGAATTGAAATTTCAATTCTTTTGTTCTTTTCCCTTCATTCAATCTTCGTATTCCATGTGATAATTCATTATCACATTTGATAAGATCTTTTGAATTAGAACATTTGGCAAAAATTGATAAGTAATCTACTCTGTGTTAATATTTAACAATGGTTTGATCCAGTTGTTCATAGCTATATTTCGCGTGGATAAAAATATCCAAGGACCTCTTCTTTTTCTTATCTAGATATAATGATCTATCTAGATATGGGTAGAATTTCACGGGATATAGTGAACGAAATATACATCCCAATTTCTGTCAAATTGATTCATATAGATCAATAAGGAATAAATAACGAAATAAACTTCTGAATTAATGGATGGGAAACTTCCAATGCGATTAGATAAAAATAAGGGGACCTTTACAATCCCCGAATTCGGTAAAATACAATTTGAAGGATTTTGTCGTTTCATCGATCAAGGCTTAATAGAAGAACTTCATAAGTTTCCGAAAATTGAGAATCCAGATGAAAAAATGGAATTTAGTTTATCCGGGAATAGATATCAATTCAAACAACCTCCTCTCAAAGAGAGAGATGCTGTATACAAATCCCTTACATATTCATCTAAATTACGTGTACCAGCAAGGTTAATTCAAAGAACTTGTCAAAAGATACATGAACAAGATGTATTTCTTGGAAAAATTCCCTTAATGAGTTCCAAAGGCACTTTTGTAGTAAATGGAAATTACAGAGTCGTGGTCAATCAAATATTAAGAAGTCCCGGTATTTATTACAGTTCAAAAAAAAAAAAACCTAATGAAATTATCTATACCGGCACTATAATTTCAGATTGGGGAGGAAGATTGAAATTAGAGATCGATAAAACAGGAAGGATATGGATTTATGTAAGAAAAAAAAAAAAAATATCTATTCTACTCCTATTATTAGCTATGGGTTTAAATTTCAACGAAATTCTGGGCAATGCTTCCTATCTCAAGAGATACCTATTTTCCTGGGATGGAAGCAACGAGTACGAGGCATATCTCAAGTTGAAAGCTCTCGGGAGGGAAGATGCTATTTTGAAGTTTTATAAGAAACTCTACTTAAGTGACGATGAGGAAGAGGATAGTGACAATGAAGAAGAAGCGGACAATGACGATGTGGTATTTTCCGAATCTCTATGTAGAGATTTACAAGAGAAGTTTTTCCAACAAAGATGTGAATTAGGAAAGATTGGTCGACGAAATCTGAACAAAAAACTGAATCTTAAGATACCCGAGAACGAGATTTTTTTATTACCACAAGATGTATTGGCTGCTGTGGATTATCTTATCAGAGTGAAATTTGGAACGGGTATACTCGATGATATAGATCATCTTCAAAATAAACGTATGCGTTCTGTAGCAGATTTATTACAAAATCAATTTGGATTAGCTCTAGTGCTTTTGGAAAAAGCAGTGAAAAGAACTATAATGATAATAGGTTCATTAACTAAACCAACTCCTAAAAACTTGGTAACTTCAAAACCATTAACAAAAACTTTTCAAGATTTTTTTGGTTTACATCCCTTATCACAATTTTTGGATCAAACTAATCCATTGGCAGAAATAGTTCATAGCCGAAAATTGAGCTATTTGGGCCCTGGAGGATTGACACCTCGAACTGCTACTTTTCGGATACGGGATATTCATCCTAGTCATTATGGGCGTATTTGTCCGATTACGACGTCTGAAGGAATGAATGCTGGACTTGTTGCATCGTTATCTATTTATGCAACGCTTGGTCAGTACGGCTGTTTACAAAGTCCTTTCTATAAGATATCTGAGAGATCGGAGGAAGAACATATGGTTTCTCTATTACCGGGAGAAGATGAATATTATCGGATAGCTATGGGAAATTATTTGGCGTTAAATCACGGGATTCAAGAGGAACAATTTACTCCAGCTCAATATCGACAAGAATTTTTAGTTCTTGCATGGGAGCAAATCCATTTCAGAAGTCTTTTTCCTTCCCAATATTTTTCTGTTGGAGTTTGCCTTGTTCCTTTTCTTGAACATAATGACGCAAATCGTGCTTTAATGGGTTCTAATATGCAGCGTCAAGCAGTTCCATCCTTTCAACCTGAGAAGTGCATTGTCGGAACTGGATTGGAAGGGCAAGCAGCTCTAGATTCAGGAAGTGTAGCTATAGCCACACAAGAGGGAAGCATTAAGTATATTGATGCTGGAAATATTACTTCATCCATTTATCGGGACACTATAAAAAAAAGAAAAAGAACAGAATTGGTTTTATATGAACGTTCTAATAGCAATACTTGTATACATCAAAAACCCCGAATTCGTCAGGGGCAATATGTAAAGAAGGGGCAAATTCTGGCAGACAGTGCGGCTACAGTAGGGGGAGAACTCTCTTTGGGAAAAAACATATTAGTGGCTTATATGCCATGGGAAGGATATAATTTTGAAGACGCAGTACTTATTAGTGAGCGTTTGGTATATGAGGATATTTATACTTCTTTACAGATCGTAAGATACGAAATGGGAATCTATATGACGAGCGAGGGCCCTGAGATAATCACTAAAGAAATACCCCATTTGGATGCTCATTCACTCCGTCATTTGAACGAAAATGGCCTTGTAATGCTAGGATCTTGGATAGAAACCGGTGATGTTTTAGTGGGTAAATTAACGCCTCAAACAGCAAAAGAATCATTATATACCCCAGAAGAAAGATTATTACAAGCCATATTTGGTATTCAGGTATCTAATGCAAGAGAAAATTGTCTTAAAGTACCGATAGGTGTAAGAGGTCGAGTTATCGATGTGAGATGGATCCGTAAAAAAGATAACCACGGTTATTATACGGAAGAAGTCCATGTATATATTTTACAAAAACGTAAAATAAAAGTGGGTGATAAAGTAGCTGGAAGGCATGGTAATAAAGGTATTATTTCAATAGTTTTGCCCAGACAAGATATGCCTTATTTGCAAAATGGAACACCGGTGGATATGGTATTAAATCCATTAGGGGTACCTTCACGAATGAATGTAGGGCAAATCTTTGAATGTTTGCTCGGTTTAGCAGGAAAACTTATGAACAAAAATTATAGAATAGCACCTTTTGATGAAAGGTATGAGCGAGAAGCTTCGAGAAAACTAGTGTTTTCTGAACTTTATAAAGCTAGTGAGGGAACAGCTAATCCATGGGTATTTGAACCTGATCATCCTGGAAAACATAGATTAATTGATGGAAGAACAGGAGAGATTTTTGAACAACCTGTTACAATAGGAATAGCTTATATGTTGAAATTATGTCATCAAGTTGATGACAAAATCCATGCACGTTCCAGTGGGCCTTATGCACGGGTTACACAACAACCTCTGAAAGGAAAATCTAGACGAGGAGGGCAACGAGTAGGAGAAATGGAAGTTTGGGCTCTAGAAGGTTTTGGTGTTGCTTATATTTTACACGAGATGCTTACTCTTAAATCTGATCATATTGACGGTCGTAAAAAAATACTTGGTGCCATTCTTACTGGAGAACCAATACCTAAACCTGATACTACTCCAGAATCTTTCCGATTGCTTATTCGAGAACTACGATCTTTAGCTCTAGAATTGAATCATGTTATTATATCTCAGAAAGACTTTCAGATAGATAGGAAGGAAATTTAATAAAGATGAATCAAAATTTATGAATCAAAATTTTTATTTTATGATTGATCCAGATAAACATCAACAACTTCAAATTGGATTAGCTTCTCCCGAACAGATTCGTGCTTGGTCCGAAAAAATTTTACCTAATGGGGAAAGAGTCGGAGAGGTGACTAACCCCGATACTTTAGATTTTGAAACTAATCAACCAGAAAGAGATGGATTGTTTTGTGAAAGAATTTTTGGACCTATAAAAAGTGGAGTTTGTGCTTGTGGAAAGCCTCAAGTGATCGAGAATGAGAAGGAAGGCTCCAAATTTTGTAAACAATGTAGAGTTGAACTTGTGGATTCTCGAATTCGAAGATATCGAATGGGATACATTAAACTGGCATGCCCTGTGGTTCATATCTGGTATTTTAAACGGCGTCCCAGTTATATCGCGAATCTATTAGATCTAACTCGTAAAGATTTAGAAGGCCTAGTATATTGCGATGTGTGACTTGATCACAAGCTCCGATTATACAGATCCATAATAAGGAACTGTCATCCTATTCAATTTTATTGGGATGCCCTTAGCTCTGACACGCCCCTCGGAAGGAGTAGCATGAAGCTCAGAATTAGAAAAAGCATCTTTTAAAGATGTTGAGAAAGAGGAATTAGTCTAGGGTTGATATATTGTATATTTAATTGCTTATTGGACTTCGTGAAAACACTTCTTTTCTTCTTTCATGCATATATATGTATAGAATGTATGAATTTTTAATTCATTAATTTTTTTTTTATTTGGTCTGATTATCCTTGAAGTATTCCAGACCGAAAAGAAGATATGGCTATAGGAGGTTATTCATCGCACATATGCTTCAAATAGTATTGTAGCCATCGAAGTAAAGCAAAGACCTATAGGATCAAATAGAACGAGATACAGACAAGTAAATCCCTTATGAGTTTCAAATGAATTGAAGGTCTTTCACAAAGAAAAGTATCGTTCGAAAGGGAGGAGACTGCTCAATAATTCCATATTTATGTCATAATATGAATCGTAAACGAATACTCCATTTTACTTGGAACTTGAGCAAAGAGTAGCTATTTATTTAGTCTTTCTACAGAGCAAAAAGCATTTTTTTGCAGAATCACTTTCCGTTTCGGTATAGTTACTTGAGCCGGATGAGAGGAAACTTTCACGTCCGATTCTGAAGGGGGGAAATCCTAGAGCAACCTATCCGAATTCTTGTATTACTAGAGCCATAGCTAACAAGCCAACTTTATTGCGAGTTCGGAGTGGTCCATTCAAATATGAGGATCAATACTGGACTGATATTATTCATAAGTATATCTCCTGGTGGAACCTTGGGGAATTGATAGAGAGAGAAATAACCACTGGGGGAAACGCTATCAGAGAACAACTAGCTGGTCTGGATCTGCAAATTATTCTAGATCGTTCATATATGGAATGGATGGAATTGGATGACTTAACATCTAGGGATAATATTGCGATTCAAATTCAAAAGGTTGTTGATAAGCTTCCTAAAAAGAAAGATCTTTTTTCTAAAGAGGAGGCTCCTTGGGAAAAGGAGATTCCTGAAGAGGATATTCCTGAAGAGGAGGTTTCTGAAGAGGAGAATCTAGAATCTTTTCTAGATATATGGGAAGAGGAGGATCTTTTTGAGGAAGAGGAGGATCTTTTTTTTGAAGAGGAGGTTCCTGAAAAGGAGGATAACCTAGAATCTCTTCTAAATATATGGGAAAAGGAAGAGACTGAAGAGGAGGATCTTTTTGAGGAAGATCTTCTTTCTGAAGAAGAGATTCCTGAAGAGGATTGGGAAGAGTATAAGATTCGAAGAAGAAAGGATTTTTCAGTTAGACGTATGAAATTAGCCAAACATTTTATTCAAACAAATATAGAACCAGAATGGATGGTTTTATGCCTATTACCAGTTCTTCCTCCCGAACTGAGGCCAATGTTTCGATTAGATGAAGGGGGAGTTATTACTTCAGATATAAATGAACTTTATCGAAAAGTGATTCTTCGAAATCATGCTCTTGCCGAATTTTTAGCTGATCTATTTACGCCACTGCCGGACTGTGTGAATGGTCAAAAGAAATTGGTTCAAGAAGCCGTAGATGCACTTCTCGATAACAGTATCGGTGGACAACCAGTGAAAGACAGTCATGATAGGCCTTATAAATCGTTCTCAGATTTGATCCAAGGCAAAGAAGGAAGATTTCGTGAAAATTTACTTGGGAAACGAGTCGATTATTCAGGTCGTTCTGTCATTGTGGTGGGTCCTCTTCTTTCATTGTATCAATGTGGATTACCCCTTGAAATAGCAATAGAGCTTTTTCAAGCTTTTTTAATTCGTAGTCTAATTCAACGACATATTGCTCCCAACCTAAGAGCTGCTAAAAGTCTAATTCGAGATAAGGGACCCCTTATATGGAACGTACTTAAAGAGGTTTTACGAGGATATCCCATATTGTTAAACCGGGCACCTACCTTACACAGATTAGGAATACAAGCCTTTCAACCTATTTTAATAGAAGGACGTGCCATTCGTTTACATCCATTGGTTTGTGCAGGATTTAATGCGGACTTTGATGGGGATCAGATGGCTGTCCATGTACCTCTATCTCTGGAAGCTCAAGCAGAAGCTCGTTTACTTATGTTTTCTCATATAAATCTCTTGTCTCCAGCTATTGGGGATCCCATTTGCGTACCAACTCAAGATATGCTTCTTGGACTTTATAGAGCCACCCTTGAAAATAATCAAGGTATTTATGGAAATAGATATCACCCATATAACTCAAGAAATAAGATAGTTTCCCCTTCGTTTTCGAGCTATGGCGATGCGCTCGCAGCTTATCAACAAAAACAAATTGACTTAGACAGTCCTTTATGGCTGCGGTGGTGGGGGAGAACAGATCTGTTCCCAGATCTGGGGATAGGTCTCCCTATTATTAACTCAGTAAACCGAGAAGTTCCTATCGAGGTTCAATATGAACCTTTGGGTACCCTCTACGAAATCTATGAAGATTATAGAATAAGAAAAGGTAGAATGGGAGAAATCCTTAATAGATACATTCGAACAACTGTTGGTCGTACTCGTTTCAATCGAGAAATAGAAGAAGCCATGAGAGGCTTGTCGGCTTATGTTCGACAAGAAATGTCGCTACAAGTTATCAGAATCTAATGTGGTTAGTTTTATGATCCTTTCATTCATGCAAAGATAGAGATTGAGGAAGCCTTCTGGCTTGAACCTATTGCTGAATCCTGCTCACAAAAATGGGGAGGTTTTTTCTTATGGCAACACCTTTATTTGAAGTGCCCTTTTATAATAAAGTGATGGATAGAACTGCCATGAAACAGCTTATTAGAAGATTCATAAATCACTTTGGAATGACATATACATCACATATATTGGATCAACTTAAGACTTTAGGTTTCCAACAAGCTACTGATGCAGCTATTTCATTAGGAATTGATGATCTTTTAACAGCACCGTCGAAAGGATGGCTTGTCCAAGATGCAGAACAACAAGATTTTGTTTCGGAAAAAGATCATTATTATGGGAATGTACATGCAGTGGAAAAATTACGTCAATCGATCGAGATATGGCATGCTACAAGTGAGTATTTGAGACAAGAAATGAATCCGAATTTTAGGAGGACTGATCCTTTTAATCCAGTTCATATGATGTCCTTCTCAGGAGCTAGAGGAAGTACATCTCAGGTTCACCAATTAGTAGGTATGAGAGGATTAGTGTCAGATCCTCAAGGAAAAATAATTGATTTACCCATTCAAAGGAATTTCCGTGAAGGACTCTCTTTAACGGAATATATTATTTCCTGTTATGGTGCTCGTAAAGGAGTTGTGGATACTGCCGTACGAACAGCAGATGCCGGATACCTCACGCGTAGACTTGTAGAAGTAGTTCAACACATTGTTGTACGCAGAGCAGATTGTGGCACTATCCAAGGTCTTTTTGTAAGTCTCATTCGAGGTCGAGAGAAGATCAAAAATCAAATTGTTCTACAAACACAAACACTAATTGGCCGTGTGTTAGCAGACGATGTATATATAAATGGGAGATGCCTTGCTACGCGTAATCAAGGTATTGGGACTGGACTTGCTCATCAATTACGAAACCTCCAAACACAACCAATATATATACGAACCCCTTTTACTTGCAAGAGTATATCTTGGATTTGTCAATTATGTTATGGTCGGAGTACTACTCACAATAACTTAATTGAATTAGGAGAAGCAGTTGGCATTATTGCTGGTCAATCAATTGGAGAACCAGGAACTCAACTAACATTAAGGACTTTTCATACTGGTGGGGTATTTACAGGTGATATTACAGAACAGGTACGAGCCCCTTTCAACGGGAAAATTGAATTCAATGAAAATTTGACTTATCCTACACGTACACGTCATGGGCATCCTGCTTATATATGTCATAATAGCTTCTCCGTGACTATTGTTGATAGTCAAGATAAAGTACAAAATTTAACCATTCCATCACAAAGTTTGCTTTTGGTTCGAAATGATCAATATGTAAAATCGGAACAAGTTATTGCCGAGGTTCGTGCTAGAACATCTCCCTTCAAAGAAACAGTTCAGAAACATATATATTCTGATATGAAGGGAGAAATGCACTGGAGTACCCATGTGTGTCATGTGCCAAAATATGATAGTAATGTTCATCTCATACTCAAGACAACCCATTTCTGGATATTATCGGGAGGTATGTACGGATCTGTTGTAGTCTCTTTTTCATTTCATAAAGATCAAGATCAAGTGGATGTTCCACTTCTTATTGCCAAACATCAATCACTTTCAAATTATTCGTTGGATCAAGTGAAAAACCAGTCAGTTGACTTAAATTGCTCCGAAAAAGAAGAAAAAAAAGAAAAAATCTTCAGTTATCCCCAAGCTAATCGGACCGTATCCAACAAACGTCGAGACTCTATTTATCCCACCGTTCTTTCTGAAAATCCCAAAATCACAGGAACCAAGAAAACGACCAAAATCACACGAAAAAAGGAAACAAATCGATTCATCGCCCCGTTGCGGTGTAATAAAGAATGGGGAAAGCGAAGGATCCCTTGTCCTAATTTGATTCTTAGAATACCCAGAAAAGGTATTCTACGGAGAAATAACATTTTTGCTATTTTGAATGACCCCCAATACATAATTGACAGTTCAGGAACGATCAAATATGGGGAGATCCTCAGGGATAATTCAATTAGTGAAAAATTGAATTCTCTTGAAAATAAATTAGCCGCAGGACCCAGCCCAAAAATAAAAGAGGCTTATGTTTCTCTTATTTCAGTAAGAACAAAGAAAATGGTTATAAATATGATTCAAATTAGCTTGATGAGATACCCCTTTTTTATCATGGAAAAAAAAGAAAATATAACAAGTTCCAAATTTCAGTTTAATAACAGATTAGACTGCACTAATCCTTTTTCTTCCAATGATAAAAATCAATTACTTAATAAGCATCAAGGGACTATTCATTCATTATCTAATCAGAACAAAAGAGGTGAATCTTTTATGGTTCTTTCACCATCTGACTATTTACAAATCGTTCTATTCAATGATTCAAAATGTTTTTATACGGTAAAGACATCAATTGAAGAGGATCCAATTATACAAATCATTGAATTGTCAGGTCTCTTGGGTCATTTACATAGTATCGCTAACCGTTTTTCATACTCCCATTTCATCACTTATAATAAAGTCTTGTTAAAGAAACGTTCAAATTACTTGAATACTTTCCAAGTACCTAAATGCTATTTTATGGATGAAAATACGGGAATTTCTAAATTCGATCCATGCAGGAGCATCATTTCCAAGCTCTTCAATTCTAATTGGTGCTCTTCCTTATCTAATGTTTGTAAAAAAACATTTCCAGTAGTTAGTCTTGGACAATTGATTTGTGAAAGTGAATATATATCCGAAGATGAGCCATTCCCCAAATCTGGCCAAATTCTAGCCGTTCATGAGGAATCTTTAGTCATGAGATTGGCTAAACCCTATTTGGGTACTGGAGGAGCAACTGTTCATAGTAATTATGGGGAGATTATTTACGAAGGAGATACATTGATAACTTTGTTATATGAAAGATTAACAACCGATGATATAATTCAAGGTCTTCCTAAAATTGAACAATTGTTAGAAGCCCGTTCGACTAATTCAATATCAAAAAATCTAAAAAAAAATGTTCAAAATTGGAACAGAGACATGGCAAAATTTCTTGGAAAACTTTGGGGGTCATTCATCAGTGCTAGGATAACTACGGAACAAAGTCAGATTCAGTTAGTCAATCAAATTCAAAGGGTTTATCGATCCCAAGGAGTACAAATTTCTGATAAACATATAGAGATTATTGTGCGCCAAATGACTTCGAAAGTTTTAATTGTGGAAAATTCGGAAAATCAAAATTTTGAATATGGAATGGGTAATGTTTTTTTACCCGGGGAACTCATTGGATTATCACGAGCACAAAGAATGAATCGTGCTCTAGAAGAGGCAATCAACTATCGAATAATTTTATTGGGAATAACAAAGGCATCTTTGAATACTCAAAGTTTTCTATCAGAAGCGAGTTTTCAGGAAACTGCTCGCGTCTTAGCTAAAGCTGCTCTTCGAGGTCGTATTGATTGGTTGAAAGGCTTGAAGGAAAATGTTATTCTTGGAGGGGTGATACCTGTTGGTACTGGATTCAACCGTTTGGAGAAACGGAATAAAATTGGTCCGAGAACGGGAAATCCAAAATTGTTTAGCAACAAAGTGAAAGATATTTTTTTTCATCATGAAAAAATATCTGTTCTTCCCATTAAGAAGATGGATTATTGCCACAAAAAAAATGGAGACAACTAGTAAACAAAAAAAAAAATAGTTTTTAGAAATGAATGAATTTCTTAGTAGATTCGTCCTATAATAAAGATATCAAATGAAATGTATCGCTCGTACTACGTACGATACGGGCAGGCAATCTTTGAGATATAATTGATTCCGTCGGAATGAATAATTATATATATATATATATATATACATATATATATATATTACAGTTCATGGTATTTCGTTTTTTTTTAAATAAAAAAAAAACGAAATAATAATAATAATAAATCAAAAAATAAAAAAAAAAAAGAAAATGACGAAACATTCTTGGAACATCAATTTGGAAGAAATGATGAAAGCAGGAGTTCATCTCGGTCATAAAACTAGAAAATGGAATCCTAAAATGGCACCTTACATTTTTACAGAGCGTAGAAATCTTCATATTATAAATCTGACTCAAACTGCTCGTTTTTTATCAGAAGCCTGTAATTTGGTGTTTGATGCGGCAGAAAAAGGGAAACAATTTTTGATAGTTGGTACAAAAAATCCGGCAGCTGATGCTACTGAATCAGCTGCTTTAGGAGCTCAATGTCATTATGTCAATCAAAAATGGCTCGGCGGTATGTTAACTAATTGGTCCACTACAAAAATGAAACTTCGGAAGTTGAAATATTTGAAGAAAAAGCAAGATACAGGGGGATTCCATCAATTTACGAAGAAAGAAGCAGCAAGGCTCAAGAGACAATTGGACCAATTGCAGAAATATCTAGGTGGGATTAGATACATGACAAGTTTGCCCGATATTGTCATAATTGTTGATCAAAAAAAACAATACACTGCTATTGAGGAATGTATAACTTTGGGTATTCCAACAATTTGCTTAGTTGATACAGATTGTGATCCAGATCTCGTGGATATCCCAATTCCAGCCAATGATGATTCTATAACTTCAATCCGATTGATCTTGAATAAATTAACTTCAGCAATTTGCGAAGGTACGTTACTATACGAAGAAGCTACGTTCATATAGCTATATGAAAGGTGGTGAATTAAAAAAAAAAAAAAAAAAAGCGGGGCCTAGAACTGAGTTGGCTACTATTCTAAGATCTCATAAGAGCAAATGGATTGGGTTGGCTACTATTCCAAAATTTCAGAGAATAGATTAAAATCACCATAAATATTCTTATTGAAATCAAGAAATCTCCTTGATCAAATAACCATTCCGTTATTTCATTTTGTGCCAAAATCTCTGATGAGATTGAAATAATGGAAGAATCGGTCATTCAACCAAAATCATTTCTTTTTGAAGTTCTTTTTTGTAAAGGGTCACATGGGTATAATACAATCTCCTGCTATTAGCGCACTGAATCATTTCTACGAAATATCTGGTGTAGAGGTAGGTCAACATTTCTATTGGCAAATAGGCGGGTTTCAAGTTCATGCACAGGTACTTATTACTTCCTGGGTTGTAATTGCTGTCTTATTAGGTTCAGCTGCCATAGCTGTTCGAGATCCACAAACCATTCCGACCGGTGGTCAAAATTTTGTGGAATATGTTCTCGAATTTATTCGGGACTTAACTAGAACTCAGATTGGCGAAGAAGAATATGGTTCTTGGGTTCCTTTTATCGGAACTATGTTCCTATTTATCTTTGTTTCTAACTGGTCAGGTGCTCTTCTCCCTTGGGGAATTCTCAAATTACCTCATGGGGAGTTAGCCGCGCCTACAAATGATATTAATACTACAGTTGCTCTAGCTTTGCTCACATCAGCTGCATATTTTTATGCAGGTCTTACAAAGAAGGGTTTAAGTTATTTTGGTAGATATATTCAACCAACCCCAATACTTTTACCAATTAACATATTAGAGGATTTTACAAAACCTCTATCACTTAGTTTTCGACTTTTTGGAAATATTTTAGCTGACGAATTGGTAGTTGCCGTTCTTGTTTCTTTGGTACCTTTAGTAGTTCCTATACCTGTAATGTTCCTAGGATTATTTACAAGTGGTATTCAAGCTCTGATCTTTGCAACTCTAGCCGCAGCTTATATAGGCGAATCCATGGAGGGTCATCATTAATCCAATGAATTGGGCAGAATCTTTTCTAAAAGATTTGTTCCCATTCATAAATAATTGAATATGTATGGGACAAAAGGGATATGGAATGTTCTTTCCATCATTTTGATTATACCCGTATAATCAAGGATTGGAATACTTAATCTACTAAGATCTTAGTAGGAAGATTTAGGATCAGCGAACTACTAATCCCGTTGAGAAAATTGATAAATAAAATAGCTCAGAGTGATGGATTTGTACATCCATATGTATATATCTATTACACTAAAATGGAACAGGTTCACTAATGGGAGATTGTTGAGTCAAATATGTACCCTGGCGTAGAACAATGACTTTATTGTCCCCGGAGGGATAAATTAAACATGTATCTTATGTACATAGTTTGCGTTATGTAATACATGTATATGCATATATGATCTAAATATATTAATATATCAATAGAATTACTTATAAAATACCTATAAAAATAGGCTATTACACAGGTTATTCCATTCCCTAAATGAATCAAAATATATGTATATTTCAGATATTAAAAAAAAAAAAATATTTGTATAAGGGTAGAGAATTTTCCTATTTGGTGATATTATCACTTTTAATACCATAATAAGATTTCGTCGGGTTTTAGGTGTTTTAAAGAAATTGTTCTCTAACTGAACCATTGGTGAACAATCAAATCAATAGAGAAAATTGTCGTATTATCAACCATTTATTAACCTTAGTAAGAGGAGACTACTATGAATCCCTTGATTTCTGCTGCTTCCGTTATTGCTGCTGGATTATCCGTAGGCCTCGCTTCTATTGGACCTGGTATTGGTCAAGGCACTGCTGCGGGCCAAGCTGTCGAAGGTATTGCGAGACAACCAGAAGCGGAGGGTAAAATACGAGGTACCTTACTGCTAAGTTTAGCTTTTATGGAAGCTTTAACTATTTATGGACTAGTTGTAGCCCTAGCACTTTTATTTGCAAATCCCTTTGTTTGATCTCGGAAACAGAGATCCGTACCCCTCGTGATTCTAAGTACCCTCCTCTAATAATTTTATTGTTCAGCCCATAGGGGAGGGGCTGATACAAATGATCAGCAAATTATGGGCTCTTCGCTATACTTCACTTGTTCCGATTAGAAAGATCCGTGACACTTGAAGGAGTGGATAGGCCGAGCAAATTGCTTTCCAATTCTATCCTTATTTATAGACACGGGACCTGGGACTGACTGAGTACTCGAAATCTCCTTATCCGGAACTTGAATAATAGAGTCGAGTCAGAGAAAAAAAATTTGTTTGTAAAACTTAAATATCCTTATCTATAAGGGGAGAGCATATGAAAAATGTAACTGATTCTTTCATTTCCTTGGTTTATTGGCCGTCCGCTGGGGGTTTCGAATTAAATACCAATATTTTTGAAACAAATATAATAAATCTAAGCGTGGTGCTTGGTGTGCTAATCTATTTTGGAAAGGGAGTGTGTGCGAGTTGTGTGTATTGAATAATATGGCTGGGTCCAACCAACTGCACTTTGTAGATAGAAAAGTGCATGATCTCAACGAATTACTTCTAAACGGGAAATGAATATGGAAGAACTATAGCATTTCGTAATTGATTGGGAGATCCACTGTTCTACCAACCAATAAGAGGATACCTTTAGAATGGTTAAAGCTGAACTGCTTGAAGTCCAAGCGCAACCGGGTACTCTTTCCACCGCTGTGCCAATATGAGATGGGTTCAAAGGCATAGTTGGAGATTGATCTGATATATAACATTCATATCAATGGAATGATTCGATCTATCTACTGAAAAATAGTCCTAATCTCCCATCCAATTTTTTTTTGGTTTCAATGCTGAATCGACGACCTACACAGGAGGGAATTTATTCAAGAAAAGGTAAAGAGGAAACACGAATGGAAAGAAAAGAGGAGAAAAAAGGAAAGAGAACAGAGTAAAAAAAACACACATACACAAGAACAACTTTGTCGATAATCAAAAATTCCTTTTTGCGAAAGAGCCCTTCGGAGATTTCGGTCTTTGATAGATTGATCCTATTCTTCCATAATATGAACGGAAAGGGCAGGCTTGGTGAAAAAAGGGATTTATACGTTGTCCCATAAAAAAAACTAAGCAGGAGAGCCGAATGAATCGAAAGGTTCGTGTTCGGTTTGGGAAGAGATTATAAATTTGTTCAATTTATGAATAGATAATCTACTTTCATTAAGTAATCTATTAGATAATCGTAAACAGAAAATATTGAGTACTATTCGGAATTCAGAAGAACTATGTAAAGGAGCTGCCAATCAGCTCGAACAAGCTCGAGCTCGCTTACGGGAAGTAGAAAAGAGAGCGGGCGAAATCCGGTTAAATGGATACTCCCAAATAGAACGAGAAAAAGAGGATTTCATCAAAGCTGCTTCTGCAAATTTGGAACAATTAGAGGAATCCAAGAATGAGACCGTTCACTTTGAACAACAAAGAGCAATTGAGCAGGTCCGACAGCAAGTTTCTCGCCAAGCTGTCCAAAGAGCTCTAGGAACTTTGAATATTCGTTTGAATAGTGAGTTACATTTACGTACGATCGATCATAATATCGGCCTGCTTAGAGCCATGAAAAACATAACTGATTAGCTTATATAGCTATATATATATATATAGCTATATATATATAGCTATATAGGTTTCATGAAAAAAGAATAATTGATTAGCTTATATAGATATATAGCTATATGTAATATAGCTATATATCTATAAGTTGCTTTATATAGGTCTTATTTTTCAAAGAATGAACTAGTGTTAATTTAATGGCAACTATTCGACCCGACGAAATTAGTAATATGATACGCAAACAGATCGAGCAATATAATAACGAAGTAAAAGTCGTTAATATTGGCACCGTACTTCAAGTAGGAGATGGCATTGCTCGTATTCATGGTCTTGATAAAGTAATGGCAGGTGAATTAGTTGAATTTGTAGATGGTACAGTAGGTATTGCCCTAAATCTAGAATCCAATAATGTCGGAGCTGTATTAATGGGTGATGGCTTGACGATACAAGAGGGCAGCTCCGTGAAAGCAACAGGAAAAATTGCTCAGATACCAGTAAGTGATGCTTATTTGGGTCGTGTTGTAAATGCTCTAGCCCAACCTATTGATGGTAAGGGTAAAATTTCAGCTTCCGAATTTCGATTGATCGAATCTTCCGCTCCAGGTATTATTTCGAGACGTTCTATATATGAACCTCTTCAAACGGGTCTTATTGCTATTGATTCTATGATCCCTATAGGACGTGGTCAGCGAGAATTAATTATTGGGGACAGACAGACTGGCAAGACAGCAGTAGCTACAGATACGATTATCAATCAAAAGGGTCAAAATGTAATATGTGTTTATGTAGCTATTGGTCAAAAAGCTTCTTCTGTAGCTCAGCTAGTTAATACATTCCGAGACTGCGGCGCAATGGAATATACAATTGTGGTAGCGGAAAATGCGGATTCTCCTGCTACATTACAATATCTTGCTCCTTATACAGGAGCAGCTTTAGCTGAATACTTCATGTATAAAGAACAACATACATTAATAATTTATGATGATCTCTCCAAACAAGCACAAGCTTATCGACAAATGTCTCTTCTATTAAGAAGACCACCTGGCCGGGAAGCTTACCCAGGAGATGTTTTCTATTTGCATTCCCGTCTCTTGGAAAGAGCAGCTAAATTAAATTCTCAATTAGGTGGGGGGAGTTTGACTGCTTTACCAATAGTTGAGACTCAAGCTGGAGATGTCTCAGCTTATATTCCTACTAATGTAATTTCCATTACCGATGGACAAATCTTCTTATCGGCGGATCTATTCAATGCCGGAATGAAACCTGCCATTAATGTGGGTATTTCCGTATCCAGAGTAGGATCCGCGGCTCAGATGAAAGCTATGAAACAAGTAGCTGGAAAATTAAAATTAGAGTTAGCCCAACTTGCAGAGTTGGAAGCCTTTGCGCAATTTGCTTCTGATCTTGATAAAGCTACTCAAGATCAATTGGCAAGAGGTCAACGATTACGCGAGTTGCTTAAACAATCTCAATCAGATCCTTTGACAGTGGAAGAACAAGTAGCTATGATTTACACGGGAACGAATGGATATTTAGATATATTAGAGATCGCACAAGTGAGAAAATTTCTCGGTGAGTTGCGCAAGTATTTATTAAAATATAAACCCCAGTTTGGAGAAACTATACGTTCTACTGGGACATTCACGGAACAAGCAGAAGCTCTTTTGAAAGAAGCTATTCAGGAAAATACCGAACTTTTTCTACTTAGAGAACAAAAATAAGTATTTTAAAAATTTGTTCAACGGAACAGGGGGTTGAGCTTAAAAATGAAATTTACTACATCATTTCTGAGCAAAACAATCTTGAACAATTTATATTGAAGAGAGAGTATTACGTCCAATAGGATTTGAACCTATACCGGAGGTTTAGAAGACCTCTGTCCTATCCATTAGACGATGGACGCTCTTTCTTTTTTTTTTTTTCCATTATTATCTGGGATACTTTATCGAGGACAAATCCCCTTTTTATCCATCCAAAATGAGGTTAATGAAGTTCAGGAAAGAAAGAATAGAAGATATGTTACATGGAAATCAAACATTCATTTTGAATGAGAGATTGTCCACGAAAAATATTTTGAATAAGGAATGTGAGCGGGTAGCGGGAATCGAACCCGCATCGTTAGCTTGGAAGGCTAGGGGTTATAGTCGACGTTGATTAACGTCTCTAATTCAGAACCGAACATAAAAATTTCATTTCATTCGGCTCCTCCATGGGAGAGAGATAGAAAGGGGTGTGAAGAAGAAGGGTATTCACAGAAAATCATTGTGAAAGGAGATTCAATTCCATTTTCCTCTTTTTTACCCTCTCTTTTTGCTCTTTTCTTATTATCATCAAGAAATTTTGGTTCCATAGCATCTATGTTAGTTTTTTTGTTTTTACTTTACTTTTATAGATGATCCTTATAGATAGAAGGAAATTGAAAAGTCTCAATATTGGAATAAAAAATCTTTCTAGTTACTTCGTTCCCTATTTCTACTGACTCCGATCCTCCAGGAAAACAAATTCCACCGAGCTCGAACGAAATGCCGGTGACCCCAGTAAACCAAAGTCACCGTTCTCTAGCTATTCGACTCCAACTTTTGGTTTGTTTTTCCAGAAGTTGAAGATTTAGTTACGATGAAAAAAGTAATCTTTTGATATCCATGGATCTTTGATTGATCCAATCGGAAAGATTGATCTAATCTTAAAAAGATTCTGCTTCGCCATCTTGGATGGAATTGAAAAAATGTGTTCCTTTTTCTCATTCCAAATCCAAATTACGAGAATGTATACAATTCCTTTCCTGAACCATGGTATTCGTAGGAGAGGTTTTTAACCTATATAGAAATATAGTTTAAATCGGAACATAGATGAGAAATGAAAGATCCCTTAACTATGCGAGTTAATGATGGAACGAATCACACTTTTACCACTAAACTATACCCGCCACGATTTGATTGTAGCATACAGATTGATCTTTTGTCCAACAAGAAGATAAGGGGTTATTAACCTCTAGTGAAAATGTATTGCAAGTTCCTATCAATGCATTTCTGGATCTCCATCCCCGGAAATTCCATACAATACTTTTAAAGTATTTAATTGAATTTCCGGAGAGGGCCCGTAACGGAATTTAGAATTCCGTTACGGTAAAGCGCTAATAGAGCAATTAATAATGGGCCATATTATTATCATGATCTCAATAACCTTTCAAATCATGTTGTTTTACCCCCTGTCTATAATCCTATTGACTCAATAAAATATTTCATTTCTTAATGAAATATTTTTAAGAATCAGTTTGCACAATTCTCTTATTCTCCATATTTCTTTTATTCTTTCAAATATATATTTTTTTTTATTATCCCAATCTGATCTGTCCAGTCAGTTTCAATCAAAACCATCCCATCTAGATTCTAGCCTTGAGCAGCTGTAATTATTACAATAAAAAAAAAAATAGAGAGCCCATTCATGTATATATGGGCAAAATGAAGAAAAAAAAGTGGGGGGAGGAAATAAAGAGATGATATCAGATGGTCAAATTGGGATAGCCCTTGTTGCTGCTTTTATAACAACTCTTTTAGCTTTCAGATTAGGTAAAGCGCTGTATTAAAGATTCGCTCGATTCTTCTTATCTACGAAAGATAATGGCCTGGCCAGATATTGGCCGGGCTAGGGAAAGCGAAGAATCATTGTTGAATGAAATGAACAATATGATTAGATCCTCACAAATGTTGGTGCTTACCCAGACAAAGACTATATTCATTCTATATTTCCCATCTCGGAGAGATGGCTGAGTGGACTAAAGCGGCGGATTGCTAATCCGTTGTACAGACTATCTGTACCGAGGGTTCGAATCCCTCTCTCTCCGTTCAGTGACTTGGGATGACTTCTCAAAACTGATAGACTCTGGGTCTTTTTACAGAAAAGACCCATTTTCTGACCTATATACCCTTTTTTCACTATCCTTTACGTCCAGGATTCCGTCCTGGATCGTTCGATAGAAATCCGAAGATAAAGAGAGAAACAAAAAATATCACTACTGTGTAAACGAACAACTTAAGAGTAAGCATTACGTAATCTCCGGGATCCTTGTTAGAATTACAACGGAATAGATCATCAATCTTTGTATCATATCTTGGTATTGAAATACCAAGCAATAGTATTCATTTTTATGAATAATAAAAATGAATTTTTATGAATAATAAAACAATTTTGATCTCCACATACATTATGTGCGGAAATTCATTTGAAAGAAAATGGAAAATAGATCTTTTCGTGTTAAATTTTTATTTTTCTCTTTTCCTCCCCGCTTGGGATTGAATGGAGAAATAGGGACTCAAACCCATCCTAGTTCAACTAATAGGTTTCCAACTAAGTTTAGGACCGTCGCAATCAACAATTTGACCTTTTCTACAAAAACTAGAAACAAGTATACCAATTATTTGAAAGAGAAGATATTGTAAAGAAAATGGAATACATATAAAATTCCCACCCCCTATACTCGTTCTTTCTATAAATCTAACAAAGATTTATATAACTTCTATTTATGGGAATACGTCATTCGTATCAATACCTAATAGCCCGAAGTCCACCTGTGATGGAGTCGGAATTAACTAAGATGAATGAAAAAGGAACCTGGGGCATTTTTATCTGGTATTTTTGGAGGAACCCAGAACGGAATTTATGCCCCACAAAATAAGCAGAACAAGGGAAAAGAGTCATACAAAATTGGGTTAATTACAGGGACTAGATATATATCTATATATATCTATAGATATAGATATATATAGAATAAAAATAGAATAAAACTCTTGCACTATTACATAATTGGTTCTGGATCAAGTGAATTTTTTTTTTTTACAAAAAGGGAATCAAGACAATTTTTTGAAAATTATCTAAAACTTACAGCAGCTTGCCAAGCAAAGGCTAAGAGAAAAAAGAACACAGGGATAACTGGCATTACATCAACAATTGGATCGAAAATTGCATAAGCTTCGGGTAATTTAGCCAAAAAGGGAGTATTCACATGAAAGGCGGCACCATCTAGACAAATATTGAGCATAACTGGCATTTTGATTCTCCAATGAATAAAAATGATGTAAAGCCCCACCCAAAAGTCTTTTGCCAATCAATCGAAGCTTTTGGCAAGATTAGACTTTTGGTCTTTGGGTTAGAAAGGATCATTCCTTCATACAATATTTTACCCGATCTGCTAGAGAATGACCAATGAATGGTTATTCTTGTTTCTTTTTCCGTTCCCCCTATCCTATAGTGTATGTCCGATTCTCTCAAGAATATATATAATCAAATAATCTCTCCAGTTTTTCTAGACCGAATGGGCAAGATCAAAAGAACAAATCTGGAATCTCTATAGATTGACATAATGATCAAAAGAGGTTATTATGATGAATGAGTATCAAATGGAATGGGGCGTGGCCAAGCGGTAAGGCAGCAGGTTTTGGTCCTGTTATTTCGAAGGTTCGAATCCTTCCGTCCCAGACTATTTGGATTGGAACAAATAGTACCTCTTTGTTGAAAAAGAAATGAGAAATCAAAATTTCGTTTGATTTCTACTTTTGATTTCTCATCATTTCATAGACTATACTTATTAAAGGTAAAATTGATATCAATAGGTATAGATATGGCAAGGGATATTTCTATGGTATAGGATGGGAATACGGATAAATTTGAGAGAAAGTCTAATTTATGAAATTAGCCTATTGGATGTATGCTGGTCCTGCTCACATTGGAACCCTACGAGTAGCTAGTTCCTTCAAAAACGTGCATGCCATTATGCATGCTCCTCTAGGAGATGATTATTTTAATGTAATGCGTTCTATGTTAGAGCGCGAAAGAGAGTTTACTGCTGCAACTGCTAGTATAGTGGATCGTCACGTACTAGCACGTGGATCTCAAGAAAGAGTTGTGGATAATATTTTACGCAAAGATAAGGAAGAACGTCCTGATCTGATCATATTGACACCTACATGTACCTCTAGTATCTTGCAAGAGGATTTACAAAACTTTGTGGATAGAGCATCTATCGTTTCTGATTCCAACGTCATTTTTGCGGACGTGGATCATTATAAAGTGAATGAAATTCAGGCGGCAGATCGAACTTTAGAACAGGTAGTTCGATATTATTTGGATAGATGCCATAGACAAGAAAAATTGGATCAATTTGTGACAGATGCACCTTCTGTCAATATAATTGGGATTTTTACATTGGGCTTTCATAATCAACACGATTGTCGTGAGTTGAGACGTTTATTACGAGATCTGGACATCGAAATTAATCAAATAATTCCTGAAGGAGGATCTGTTGAGGATCTGAAAGATTTACCAAAAGCTTGGTTCAATTTAATTCCCTATCGTGAAGTGGGTTTAATGACAGCGATTTCTTTGAATAAAGAATTTGGAATGCCTTATATATCCACAGCTCCCATGGGAGCTGTAGATATAGCAGAGTGGATCCGACAGATCCACAAAAACGTGAATACCTTGGCTCCTTGTTCATCGAGCAAAAAGGTTGATTATGAACCCTATATTGATGGACAAACTCGATTTGTTTCCCAAGCTGCTTGGTTCTCAAGATCTATTGATTGTCAGAATTTGACGGGTAAAAAAACAGTGGTTTTTGGTGATGCAACTCATGCCGCTTCAATCACTAAGATACTTGCTCGAGAGATGGGAATTCGTGTAAGTTGTGCAGGTACTTTTTGTAAACATGATGCGGAATGGTTCAAAGAGCAAATTCAAGGTTTCTGTGATGAGATACTGATCACAGACGATCATGCTGAAGTAGGAGATATGATCGCTCGCGTGGAACCATCTGCAATATTTGGTACTCAAATGGAACGTCATATTGGTAAACGTCTAGATATTCCTTGTGGAGTTATTTCTGCACCAGTTCATATCCAAAATTTTCCCTTGGGATACCGACCTTTTCTGGGTTACGAGGGTACTAATCAAATAGCTGATCTAGTTTATAACTCATTTGCTCTGGGTATGGAGGAACATCTTCTAGACATTTTTGGTGGTCATGATACTAAAGAAATAAGGACTAAATCATTATCCACGAATATAGGCTTAAGTTGGAATCCTGAAAGTCAACTAGAATTACGTAAAATCCCCCGTTTTGTCAGGGAAAAGGTAGAGATAAATACTGAGAAATTCGCACGACAAAAGGGTATTGGAACCATTACTGTCAAAGTAATGTACGCAGCTAAAGAAGCGCTCAGTAGCTAGCTAGGGCAATTAAATGTATATTAAAAAAAATGTATTGTATAAATTTAGTGAATGACTATTCGTAATTACGTATCCATTTTGTTTGAGGTCGGGTACCTACCTTAGGTTAAAACTTGGGTAGAACATAATATGCTAGAAAGCAACGTGCGATTTGAACGACACGATGGGTTCTGTGGATTATGACATTCGCCATTATCGATCTGAACTAAGATACTCTTAGTTCAACATTTTTATTCTAAGAAAGATATGTTTCTTAACGTTCCTTCACTAGGAAGGAAATATCAAATTGTTTTTCAATTAGGAGACGGATAGGATCTAGAGTTAGTGTATATGAAATAAATGAGCTAGAATCATTTTGTAAGTCTACATTGTTATTAAAGATTAGAACAGCGAATTGGAATAAGGAAACGATTATCGATCTAGGTAGAAAGATTTCGATAAAAGGTAGATCCAATGCTACAAGCAGGAATTATTTATATTCCGCAATGTGGAGCGCAATTTACATTGCGTCCCACCCATACCATAAAGTGGGGACCACCAGAGTAAGGCTTGGACCTAATCATTCAAAGATAATTGATCCCAGAACAATTAAATCCAATTTTATTGGTCGTTCAAATGATCCATATTCCATAATATGGAATATATTCCATATAAAAAAGAGAGAAAATAGATGAAAGAGGGTTCAAAAAGTGGAGAGAGAGAGATACTCTACTTTTTCTATTTAGTAAGATCCTCTGGGTTTTGAACATTAAAAAGCATACTTGAGTTATGAGTACAAACTCTCTCTTTCTTTCTCCTCGAGAAGTCAAAAGACTAAGATGAATAACTAATTTTTGTATATAAGGTATCTATATTTAGATAACTTATGGGGAGGTAGATCTTATACAAAAAATTATTGCTCGAGCCGTACGAGGATAAAACCTCGTATACATTATCCGAGGGGGTATTTTTATTAGCTATCTAGCCCAATGAGCTACCTATAAAATTGTTGTAATGATCTTTGAGTTTCAAAGAGAAAGAATAACTCTTTGGGTAGTGGGTTTTTATGATCGAAAAAAAAAAGGAATTTTATTTAAATATTCCTTCCTTTTCTAGATTTCCTTAAAAAAGGAGCTAAGTTCCTTAAAAATATTTCTGATATTTTGAAGAGGGCAAACTTAATTATAGTTAAGAGAGGGAAATTATCTCTTAACAAATTGAAACTCATTTAAGGAGGTAATGAAAATAATGCAATTTCAATTAATGAAACTATTGAAAGTAGTGAAGGACCTACTGGACATCCTGAACGAAACAAAACTTCTAATCAAAAGGGAATTTGATAAAAGATATCAAATTTACGCGGTGAAAAATTTCAGGAAAATTTTTGTATATTTTCGTCCAATATATAAGTATATATTCTATTTTCCATTTTTTTTTCTCATATACTATATTCTTTTAGTAATTGGTCTTCCCGTACTATACTATGTGATAATGTTTCTAAACTATGCGAGACGCTATATATGGGCAAAGATAGAACATTTTCTATCTCAATGAAATAAGAGACTTCCCATAAAAAATTTGAAATCCTGTTTTGTACAAGATTTTATTAATGAATAATAAAATCTTGTTTTTTATTATATGCCATAAATAAGCCTAGGATCTTCTCTTGATGTGTCTAATATTTTGTATTAATGTAGTGATAATCCAAAAATTCATTTATTTCTCTGTCATTGCGGGATTGACAATAGCGTATCGTGCCGATAGAATATTCTAACTGGAGGGATTTACAATGGCACGTTGTGCCATAGAATTAGTTTCTATATCAATAAAAAAAAAATATATATATATATATTTTTTTTCTTCAATAATGAAGAATTCATTTTTCTGGATCAGAAATAACCTGATCCGGAGAGATCACTTGATTTGATTCAGAAATGGTAGATTTCAATTCTGGATCCTTGATCCTTTATTTGTTGGTCATTTCCACAGGTTTATCCCTTTAATTGGAATAACTTTGTATTCCACTTCAATTCTATTTCTATCTTCAATAGATTCCAAATATGGGTTGCTAACTCAATGGTAGAGTACTCGGCTTTTAAGTGCGACTAAGGTCTTTTACACGTTCGGATGAAGTAAAAAATTCGTCCATATCATCGGTAAAGTTCGTAAGACTACGACTGATCCTGAAAGGGAAATGAATGGAAAAAACAGCATGTCGTTCTAACAACCTTGACTTGATGACTTGATTTGATCGTATTTGATCAGAACCAGATTTCATCCAAGGAATCAAATAGATGGGAAATATCTATTATATCCGTAGATGGATATATAATATGCGCATCTGTTCAAACCAATGTTATAATTTTTGGAGTAAAATGCGAATAAATTCGTGGTTAAGTCGAGTGAGTCAATGGATAAAGCTAGATAGCTTGAATCATAAGTAAAACCAGAGGAACGAGCTTCTGTTCCTCATTTTAACGAGGAATTCCCTTTGCTAATCAGAAGTTAAGAGCATTTTAGTAACCGATAGGGGGAAGTTTTTCCCTGAGTAGATTAGGGATTTATACACCCGCAATGATTCCTAAGTACTCGAGTACAAATGTGTAAGAGAAATAGTGTACTGACCAGGTCAATTTATTCCATGAGTCAGGAGAGCGATCGAACCGCCAATATAAAAGATTTTTGTTCTTCCTTATGACGAATGAGATCTTTGAATAGAGAATCTTCAGATAGGGATTTTCTATTCTGTCCCGACCAGATCGCACCATGTAAAATTTCATAATCCAAGAAGTTATTATAGGGCCATAGCCGAGGTTTTTTTAATGAATGAGTTCCAAAGAGGTGGAAACAAACATAGATCTTGGCAACAATGCTTTTTATATCCGCTCTTTTTTCAGGAAGATCTTTATGCAATTGCTCATGATTATCATTTAGATAGATCGAGTTCTTCTGAACCGGCGGAAATTTGCATTTCCAATGATTTTAGTTTTTTAACTGTAAAACGTTCGATTAGTCGGATACGTCAACAGAATGAGTCAATTGTTTTATTTTGGAATTGTGATCGAAATCAATGGATTGATCGCAATAGGAGTTCTTCTTCTGAATTGATATTAGAAGGCTTGGTAGTGGTCTTGGAAATTTCGTTTTCAATGCGATTAAAACATTCTCTAGAAGTTATGAATGGATGGAAGAGTTTCCGATCCGCCCATAGCCTATTTCCTCTTATGGAGGAGAAATTCCCACATTCTAATTATATATTAGATATACAAGTACCCTACTCTATTCATCCAGAGATTTTGGTTCGAGCTTTTCGTCGCTGGATCCGGGATGCTCCTTCTTTGCATCTATTACGACGCATTCTTTATGAATGTCAAAACAGTTCTAATGCAGAAAATTTGCAGAAAGCCATTTTGGTTGTCCTGAGAGAAAATACGAAGTTCTACCTGTTCCTATGGAATTCTTATGTTTATGAATGCGAATCCATTTTAGTTCCTCTTCTGAAACGATCTTCTCATTCACGGTCGTTGTCCTATGGATCTTTTCCCGATCGAACTCATTTTGATCGAAAGATCAAACATATTCTAATATTTCCGCGTAAAAATTCAAGGAAAAAGATCTGGTTGTTAAAGGATCCTTTCATTCACTATGTGAGATATGGAGAAAGATCCCTTATAGCTCTGAAGGGTACTCACCTTCAAGTGAAAAAATGTAGATATTATCTTCTAAACTTTTGGCAATGTTATTTCCATCTTTGGTTCCAACCGTATAGGGTATGGATTCTTGAATTATCCAAGAATTGTTCCTCTTTTCTAGGTTTTTTTCTGAGTGTTAAAATGAAATCTCTCATGGTTAGGACCAAAAAGGTAGATGATTTAATGATTACCTATATCATTACGAATGAATTGGATCCAATAGCCCCTATTAGATCCATAATAGGATTATTAGCTAAAGAAAGGTTCTGCGACATCTCAGGGCGACCAATTAGTAAATTGGCTTGGACCAGTTTATCAGATGATGATATCCTCGATCGATTCGATCGAATTTGGAGGAATCTTTTTAATTATTACAGTGGATCCATCAATCAAGATGGTTTATATTGTATAAAGTATATACTTCTACTTTCATGTGCTAAAACTTTAGCCTGTAAACATAAAAGTACGATACGCGTAGTTCGGGAAGAACTAGGTTCGGAACTCTTCACAAAATCGTTCTCAAAAGAACGAGAATTCATTTCTTCGTTCTTTTCAAAGACTCGTTCGCAGAGAGAACGATTTTGGCATTTAGATATTCTCCGGATAATTCCCTTGGCTAATTCCTGGCAAAAGATACAGAATAAAAAAAAATAGAAAACTTATTTGACCAATGAAATGCTTATTCAGCAATTGCCAGGATCAATTCATGATCCTATTTAATTTTTTTCCACCTGGGAACGCAAATGATTATGAAATCAATACATGGAGAAAGCCGTGTGCAATGAAAATTGCAAGCAYGGTTTGGGGAGAGATTTCTCGCTCTTATAAGAGGAGCAGATAATCCACTCCATCCGACGAGCTCCGGGTTCGAGTCCCGGGCAACCCATATAAATGGGATCCAATTCCCATAGGTACCTCTGTCTACGTTTTATTCCGGATCCAATAATATACAATTTTTTTTTTTTTTTATTGTATAAAAAGCTCTTATTCAAAAACTATTCTTTTTCTTTTTTATGGTTCCATAAAAAAAAGAAAAAGAATAGGGCATATAATAGCTATGTATGTGTATGTATACACACATATTATAAATAGTGTGTGTGAAATATACGTACAAAGGAAATATACGCTTACGAAATAAGCATGTAGTCTATTTAAGATACATCAATCTATCTAGAATATAGATAATTTCAATCTTTTTTTATTCATAAAGATAAAGATATAAAATATTGGTTGACATAGACATATCAACCATGTTATACTGTTGAATAACAAGCTTTACTTATATGTATGCTTGGGAGCTTCTAATGATTAAATAAACCAAGTTCTAACCATGACCGCAATTCTAGAAAGACGCGAAAGCGCAAGCCTATGGAGTCGTTTTTGTGACTGGATCACTAGCACCGAAAACCGTCTTTACATTGGATGGTTTGGTGTCTTGATGATTCCTACCCTATTGACTGCAACCTCTGTATTCATTATCGCTTTCATTGCAGCTCCTCCAGTAGATATTGATGGTATTCGTGAGCCTGTTTCCGGTTCTCTTCTTTATGGAAACAATATTATCTCCGGTGCTATTATTCCTACCTCTGCAGCTATTGGTCTGCATTTCTATCCCATCTGGGAAGCAGCTTCTGTTGATGAATGGCTATACAACGGCGGTCCTTATGAGCTAATCGTTCTGCACTTCTTACTTGGTGTAGCTTGCTATATGGGTCGTGAGTGGGAGCTTAGCTTCCGTCTAGGTATGCGTCCTTGGATTGCTGTTGCATACTCAGCTCCTGTTGCAGCTGCTACTGCTGTTTTCTTGATCTACCCCATCGGTCAAGGAAGCTTCTCTGACGGTATGCCTCTAGGAATCTCGGGTACTTTCAATTTCATGATCGTATTCCAGGCTGAGCACAATATTCTTATGCATCCATTTCACATGTTAGGTGTAGCTGGCGTATTCGGCGGCTCTCTATTTAGTGCTATGCATGGTTCCTTGGTAACTTCGAGTTTGATCAGGGAAACCACCGAAAATGAGTCTGCTAATGCAGGTTACAAATTTGGTCAAGAAGAAGAAACCTACAATATTGTAGCTGCTCACGGTTATTTCGGCCGATTGATCTTCCAATATGCTAGTTTCAACAACTCCCGTTCTCTACATTTCTTTTTAGCTGCTTGGCCTGTAGTAGGTATCTGGTTTACTGCTCTGGGCATCAGCACTATGGCTTTCAACTTAAATGGATTCAATTTCAACCAATCTGTAGTTGACAGTCAAGGTCGTGTAATTAACACTTGGGCCGATATCATTAATCGTGCTAACCTTGGTATGGAAGTTATGCACGAACGTAACGCTCACAACTTCCCTCTAGATCTAGCAGCTGTTGAAGCTATTTCTATAGACGGATAATTACTCAATCCGATGGATTGTTAGTGTGTTTCAATCCTTGAAAAGGAAAAGACAGTACCAAACCTTTCATTTTATTGAAAGGTTTGGTATTTTTCCGTCTAAAAGTTTTTTTCAAGCTGTAAATCAGAACGGTAAATCTGGACTTCTTATAGTCCATCTGGACTATAAACCCAGATGGTAAATCCGTCCGTCCAATTGAGACTATCTCGGACGGACTCGTCTAAATCATAGACGGGCTTTCTTTAAAGCGTTGACATTGGGTCAACGCCCGGGTGGTTCATGGGGGCGGTAAATCCGTTGGCAATATGCCGACGCTGGTTCAAATCCAGCTCGACCCAATATAAACATGATCCATCGGTAATTTTTATGTCAATTTCTGACATTGGTGAAAAGGTAATTAGTTATAGAACCCCCGATAGATAGATATAGATAGATATATATATCTATTACCTATAGATATAGACACGTATCTATACTTTCAAGGAAATATAAGAAATAAATAGATATGTGCATCCTGCATCTAGCAAGGATTGAACCTAAAACTCTCTAATTATGAGATGAGTGGGCTGCTTTGTCCATTCAGCCTGAGATGGTGAATATGAACCAATTCAGTCAATAATCTGAGTATAAACTCAGATACCATTTTGATTTGGGTACCCAAATTCATTCTCTCATATTTAATTCAAGCTAAGTGTATACCCAATAGAAAACAGAGGTATACAACTACTAACTTATTCAAAAGTTGATTGGGAGTTGGTTATCGTTCTTGCAACACTTTGATTTCCTGTCAGAGATTGCCAACTCACACTCAAATGTGAGTTCATTTGTTGGGACTTAGACACTCTAAGGAATGACTGTAGACAGAGACTGTCACTTGGTCTGGGGCGGACGTAGCCAAGTGGATCAAGGCAGTGGATTGTGAATCCACCACGCGCGGGTTCAATCCCCGTCGTTCGCC